AAAAATAAAGAAAAAAACTTTTTTTTTTGTACAATCTTATGGTCTAATCCCCGTCAAAAATTACCCCCATAGAAAAATTAAATAAAAAAGTGAATATCTTATATATCATTTAAAACAAACCTTAAACTTGCTTATTATAAGAAATTTTATTCAATTCATAAAATGGAGTTATAAAATAAATTTATAACCTTCCTTATTGAAGGTTCTAAATTTATTTTAATTTTATATTAATAGCTTTGACTCAATATAAAAACCCGTAAGATTCTTTTTATAGAAGCGCCGCTCGCGGCGATGTCATCGGCGACCGAAGGCCGCCGCCGACTAATTCAACAAAATATTTTTTGCTTAAAAAGGCGTTTACCTATTTTTAAATAAATAACGTTTAATTAAAAAACATAATTTATTTTACAAGGGGTAAGGTGGAATCGAACCACAATTAATGATTTGCAATCAAATAACAGACCTTCTGTAACATACCCCAGAAGAAATTTAAACCGACGCGCGCGTGAATATATTTCACGCGCGCGTAGGTCAGCCACCGTGACTTACGACCTAATGTTAATAATGATATAATTTAAATGTTTATATTTAGTCCCCAAGATGACTCGAACATCTATCAAAATATTAACAGTATTCTGCTCTACCGTTGAGCTATGGCGACTTAGATTTATTGGCTATAGTTAAACAAGTCAATAAATTGTTTATACAAATTATATATTATATATACAAATTATTATAATTAAAATGATAACTTTATTTGATATTTAATACAAACCTTAATTTTAAATTAAAATTTAAATTACTACATAAATTTTTAATTTATATTATATACTATAAGGGATAAAAGATTTGAACTTTTGACATTTTGTGTGTAAAACAAATACTCTACCAACTGAGCTAATCCCTTGTCCAAAGGCTTTCAAGTATAACTTTTAATTAGATTAAACAAATAAATCAGAGTACTTTTAAAATACTGGTAACTCCTAAATACATTAAATTATTTAAAACAAACACAAAATAATAAAAACATTAAAAATTTAATCTATATAACCAATAATTTTATAAAAATTTTTATATAATTTAATATTTCTTTATTATTGAAACTTTAAGACTAACAATAAAATTCTTCTTTATTTTAAAAATGTTTTTAAATTTTAATAATATAAAGAAAAGGTTAATTTTTTTCTATATAAACTACTTATTCACAACTTTCATAGAGGGGAGGAGGCTAGAGGTCCCTCCCCCTTTTTATGGAAAATTTTGATATTCCATGTAGTGCGGGGAGCATGAACCTGCCAACCTATGACGGTAAAATCAAATTGAAACCAAAATGGTGGTTCCCCCCCTATGTTCATTATAAGCTCAAATCTACAAACTGCTAATATAATTAAATTATAACAGAAAATTATTATAAAGAGAACTGATAATGTCATGGACGTAATTCTACGTCCCATGAATAAATTATAATGATTTACGCAATAGTTAAACCAAAATAATAAAATTAATTCATAAATTTTTGAATATAATTTTTCTACTCTAAAATTAATATTATTTTAAAGTTTATAGGGTTACCCTTAGATATTATTACATCAATACGTTATAATATTTACCTATTTTATAGTTGCAAATTTTATTTGTTCATGAAAATATTTTTTCAATTAGAAATAATATTAGTTATTATTAATTTTTAATTTTATTAAATAATCTAATAATTTATCTACGTTATTTTCTTTAAGAATTTCGTTCCTCCTACAGAGGAGCTCATGAAATTCATTCACGGCGTCTACGGCGCGTCCGAATTTCTAACTTTAACTTTACTGAATATAACAAAACCTTATAATGATTAATAAAATTACTCAATTCGTCTAAAGATACACCTCCTTTGGTATAAAAAAAATTATTATATAAATCCATTTCATCTTTATTAAAATTTATAATCTCACTATTATAATTTATATTATCCTCATTTTTCACATCTTCATCACTTTCTGAATAAGGATCTACACCTGATATAACAATATTTTTATTTTTAACGTCGCTTATATCAAAAATCCTTACAAAACTTATTTCATTATTAAAAATTCATTTTTCATTATATTCTTCATTTACAAAAGATGACTCTAATTCATTAATTTTTTTTTAATTCATTTTTAATATAATCATAAATTTCAGAATTTAAACCAATAGAAGAACTATAAACTACATGACAAAAATAAACACTGAGATATTAATGTATCACCTCTCCTGTTTAAAGGAACTACAGAGGTATAGTAAGTATAAAATAATAAAACAAACTCTGAATTTTCTTTAAACTATTCAATGACTAATTTTATTTTAATATTTTCATCTAAAACACAAGGTAAATAAATAACATTTTCATAATCAGTAATTAATTTTTCCATAAACAATAGTAAAATACAATACTAGTTTATAAAATAAGGTAATCATAAATTTCATGAAAATACTAGATAAATTTTCACATAGTATTAAATATTTAAATAAATATAATATATTTATTTAAAATTAGTATAAAATTATACTAACCGTCTATATCAACTCGGGATATTTATTTTTTATTTCCAAAGCTTTATTTTCAGCCAATTAAGCTTTATATTATACTAGTAATTAAAAACTTTCTAATGGTGTACTAGAAAAATGAAATTTTTGTATAGTTTACCACCATCTTTATATTTAACTACAGTTTTAGATAAAGTATTAAAAATTTTTATTAAATCTTAATATCTATCCAAACTTTTAAACTTAAAGTATTAGCATTATAAACATATGCAAAACGTAAATGTAAATCACTAATGAGTTTTTTTGTTTTCCTCTGTTAGATTTCCCAAACATAGGATTAATGTTATATTATTAATTATATTGGCGCGCGCGTTACACGCGCGATAATCAGCGGACGCCAAGTTTAAAAAACTTAAAAAATTAATTTTTAAGTGGCGCCCGCCGATCTAAATATTTTTATTTCAAATTAATTAAACCCAATTCTTTATTTGTTAACCACCGCTTTCAAAAAAACAATAAAAAAAATTCTAATACAATAAAAGAAAATCATCTGAACCGTATTTTTTAAAAGCATTTTGCAAATGGATATTTAAATTATAACCTTTAGTATGATCATAAATCTTAACCCAAAAATTAACAGTAATACCTAGATTCATTTTCCCTATAACATTAGATTTAAATGTGTATACGCCAGATAATCCGGTTAATTCTTTTCTAATTAAATCAAGATTATCTTGATTTGTAATATTTTTATAAACTATTGCAGCATTTAAATATTTTAGATCCAGAATCATTATTATTTCATGTTTTTAAGAAAAAAGGTAGGGAATAAAAGACTTACAGGTAATGCCTCAGAAGAATATAAAATACAAGGAGCTAAGAAAATAAATGCAAATAAGAGAGGTAAAAGAACTGTTCAGCAAAATTGCATAAGTTGATCATAACGAATACGAGGCATAGATGCACGAGCCCATACAAATCCAAATACAACAAAACAAGATTTTATACCTAGTACTAATCCATTTAATAAACCTATAATTATAGGATGGAATTCTATAATATAAGAAAATTGTTCTTGTACTTCTTTCATACTATTAAAAACATTAAATAACAATCATATAAGATCATTAATAGTATTTAATAATAAAAAGAAAGGAAAGTTATAACCGCCAAAAAATAAAATTGATGTAAGAATAGACATCAATAATATGCTCCCGTATTCTGCTAAAAAGAAAGAAACAAAAGGAACAGAAGAATGCTCAGTAAAGAAACCAGAAACTAACTCAGATTCAGCCTCTGCAAGATCCATGGGCGCACGATTAGTCTCGGCTAGAGCTCCTATAAAAAATACTATAAATATAGGAATTAACGGTATTACATATCAAGTATGTGTTTGATCTTCAATAATAACAGATAAATTTAAATTTCCTGTAAAAAGTATTATTAATAAAATTGCTGAACTTAATATTAATTCATAACTAATTAATTGTGCTGTACTACGAAGTGACCCTAAGAAAGCATATTTTGAATTAGCAGATCATCCAGCGAGAAGAATTCCGTAAGTTGCTATAGAAGATACTGCCAAGAGATATAGAATACCTAAACTAAAATCAGACACCGCTAAACCAGGACCAAAAGGTATCACTGCGTAACCAAGAAGAGAGAATACTAAAGTTATTACAGGACCTAAAAAAAATAATATTAAATTTGCTTGTGTAGGTGAAACATATTCTTTTAATATTAATTTTAATGCATCTGCGAATGCTTGAAGAGTTCCTCATACCCCCACGATGTTAGGTCCCAATCTTCTTTGCATACTACCCAAAGTTTTTCTTTCGGCTACTGTAACAAAAGCAACACCTATTAAAACAGGAAGAAGTACAAATAAATCATCAATAATAGAAAAAAACGTAGGATTCATTTATTTTTATTTATTTTCCTAATATTTTACTTATTTTATTTTCAGGATTATTAAATTTCAGTCTTATAATGAAGAGATAGGGAGGGGGAAGGATTAAAGAATAATAAACCTTAATAAAATAACAAAGCCAAATTAATTTTTAAATAATTTTTTATCTCACCAATTAAAGCCCCTGGGCTAGCTTACCGTCCGGCCCGGATGTAAACCTTAATAAAAAAAATTAAATTACTTTGAATAAAAATTAGGTTAATAATAATTAGCTACATTATAAATTTTATAACTTAGGAACGTAATCTAAATTTTAAATCGCGAGGGCCTCTCAAGGCGCGGAGCGCCTATCGCTTCTACTTAAAAATATTTAGCCAAATAAAAGTTCTAAAAATATAATGTTAGAATTATTTACTATTAGTGATTTGTATGTTACTTAATTACCTTATAATTTTATATTATAACATCAACTTAAAATTACTTTGCTTTGCGGTGAGTAAACTAATTAACATTTATTGTAAAATTATTCACCTTTAAAAAAAATTTTTTTAAATTTGCTTTATGTTTACCCTATGAAATAAGCAAAGAATAATATTCATCTGAAAATAATATATACACTGAAAATATAAAAAATCGGCCGATTTTACTTAAATTTATTATTAAATATAATCATTACTTTTTAAATCTACTTAAAGAAGGCTGACATCGCTAAGCGCTCCTATAAATAAGTTTAATTTATATTTAATTTAAGGATTTTCAAAAAAGTGGTATAAACCTTAAAAATATATTAAAATATTACCTTTTAATATTGATAGGATAGATTATTTAAAATAACTTCATTTTTTATAATAAAAAACTTTATTAAAATAATGAACAAATTATTTTACAACTATTAACTTTTATTCCAATATAAAAATGGAAAATTATTAAAGTGACAAATATTTTAAAAACATAATCAGTTTAATTCACTTTATTAATTGATATATTATATAAATTTAATTTTAAATTATACAGGGGGCTTCACAGTATGCCTCCTCCCATAACAGCGCAGCAGCGCACAAAGTGCGCTGCGCGCCGCTTAATAAAGTATTAGAATATGTAAAACATTGTTTTTATTTTAATTAGATTTAATTTTATTCGATTAAAACAAAACTATATAAACAATATAACAAACCAAACCTTAAATTATATTTTACTAAATTTATTTATTTTTTTTTTTATTTACATACAAGATTGAATTAATAAAAAATAAACTTATTTCATTACACAAAAGAATAATTAGGATTATAGGACAAAGGTAAGTAAAATTCGTAATAATAATTTTATTTTTTAATTTAATTATTTGTAATCGTAAAATTTAAAATTTATAATAAATAAGCCAAAAATTTTTAGACCAAAATCCTATTCAAGATTCGAACTTGAATTTAAATATTAGAAGTATTTTGCTTTGCCATTAAGCTAATAGGACTAAACATACGCCTAAATCGCAAAATGAAAAACTCCTCACACTTTAAAGCTTCTTATTCTTAACCCACTTTCCTCCCCCCCAAAAACCCCCGATAAATTTATTTTGAAAATTATAAAAATTTTTTTTATAAATTACTTTTTTTAAACTTTAAAAAGTTATTGACCATTTCTCCCCCCCCCTTTAAAAATTAATTTTAAATAAAACTTTATGTTGGAGTGATTCGAACACTCAATTTTAAATACCAAAAATTTATGACTTGCCTATTAGTCTACAACATAGGTAGTGAAATATTTTTTCTAAAAAATTTTTAATTAATCTAAATTAATCTTTTTCTTGATTAGTAAAAAGACGAATAAAGATATTTTCAAGTTATTTAATAATTTTTTACTCTTTTGAAAAGAAAAATTTTTTATACAATTTTTTGATTGTTTCGAAGATACGTAAATTACAGTTCTTAATATTTAAAACTAAATCAGCAGATAAGAATTATATTGTCCTTTATGTTAAAAATTTAAGACGTCCGTGCGCCGGGGAGGGCGCGAGAATGTCATCGCGCCCGCTACGCGGGCGCGCCGACTATTCTTTGAAAGGGACTTTTAGATCCATTAGGTCTAGTATTATCATTAGATTTTTTTTTAGCGTCGTGCGCAAAGCGCGCGCTACTATGCATCGCTCCAGAGAAGCAATGCTTCCGTAACGCTATTAATATTTTAGCGAATACTTCTTGTAACCCTTACTTGAACCCACTATTTTTAATATAATATACTCGGGTTTATGAAGAGATCGGCGCGCGCGCGACGATCATAGGGTGCCTTAGCTGCCCCACCTATTTATATAATATATTGCTCTTATAATTATATTAGGTTACAATATTCTAATATTTCAAATGTAAAATTTGAATATCCGTGTGTAGAAAAAGCAACGGGCGCGAAGCGTCCGTTGCGAAGGAGAGAGGGGCTCTAAAAGTCCTTTTGCTTTATATAAGCATTTTGTTACGATAATTTCTTATAATTTTATTATTATAATAAATTTTAAATCTATTACTAATGTCAACACTACTTCCTATATAAATTACCGTTTAAACTATTAATTCACCTATAAATTCTATATATTATTAATCTCCTCTCTTGATTTAAACCTATACTTAAATCTAAACTTATCATTTTAATTTATATCATTATCTTTAGATTGCTTATCCACCATTAACTACTTTATTTTTAAAGTATATCAATATATTAAATTGGTAAAATTACAATAATTATAGTATATTTATTTTCTATTTTCACATTATCATTTTTAAATTAACATTATCTACAACATCCACTATCATTACCGTAATTTATATTAATCTACATAATCACCGTAATTATTACAATCGAGCGAAGCTCGATTGAAATTAATATTTTTATTTCATCATTTTAATATATTTCGAAAATTTAAAAATCAATATTTCATAAATTTTTGTTTTGATTTTTAAATTTTTCCATTTATTTAGTACAGTAACGTTTAAATATTATATATTTAATGATTTAAATTTGATATATTTTGTTTTATTATTTTCTTATAATCTATTTTTCTTATATATTCATTGATAAAGTTTATCATCGTGATTAACATATCCTTTATATATTTTAATTTTTCACTCGCCAAACCCCTTTATAAAATTTATAATCACTAAGTCTACATTATAAGCATATATATTCCGATGTTTTTGTTGTTAATATATTATAATTAAACACTTTAATATACTATTATTTTTGCATAATAAAGATACAGCCGCCGCTTTTCAATGGTGGCTGAAGCACCAGGGCGCGCGCCCTGGTGATTATTAACTAAAAGTTTACTATCTAAAAAACATCGTTAAAATTTATTTGATTTTATATTATTCAGAAACAATAATTTCTCTTTAAAAAAAAGCTTTTTTTTTAGATATAAAGTCAGCAATGTAACAATTTAATTTTTATTTTACGGGTGGCGAGACTCGAACTCACAAGGTTTTCACCAATAACTCCTAAGGTTACCATGTTTACCAAAATTTCATCACACCCATTAATCAATATTTATTTAAAAGATTTATGATATATGCTAGGTTTAAACATTAAGTCTTTATTATTCCCTCAATGGTTTATTCAAAAAATCATTAAAGGTTTTTTTTTTTGTTTAGTATAAACATACCCTACCATGTAAGCATTAAAATCATAAAATTTTTAAAGTATGTTAAATATAAACAAATTTAAGTACTTAATTTTATGCATTTAAGATTTTGCTGATTAATATTAAATAATATTATGGGCTTTACCCCCACCCCCTTTATTATTGATAAATATAAATTTATTGTTTATTTAATTGATATAAAATATTGCTCAAGATAAGATTTGAACTTACAGCCTAAACATCTTCAGTGTTCCGCTCCACCAAATTGAGCTTCTTGAGCCTTAATTGTTTATATTAATCTACAAACGAAGTTTGTGGCCCCCCTCCAAGAAAATAAGACTAAAACCTTAAAATTAGTTATTTAAATTATATAAATTAATTTTTAGCGTCGTGCGCGCGAAGCGCGCGCAACGATGCATCGCCCAGGGCCCTGGGCGATGCATAAAGCCTTTAAACACAAAAATTATGATAATAAATTTTTAATTATTTTATAACAAATTATAATTTTCTAAACCTATTCATTTTTATTTTTATGATAAAACAGTATAAACTTAGTATCAAAAAATAAAAACAACGAGAAGGGCTCTTCTAGAGCCCGTCACTTTAAATATCATATTCATCGTCACAACATTATCTAACTATGATTTTTTTATGAAGCGAGGGACCCTTTTATCAAAAAATAATAAAAATATTTAAATTCTTAAATGAATTTTAGAGAAGATTATAAAAAAATTATATAATTATTATAAAAATTTCATGGAGATATCAGGATTTGAACCTGAAACGTCGATATGCAAAATCAAAGTTTTACCAATTAAACTATATCCCCCTCTTTACTGGTTTGCTACCCTTACAGTGTCCAGTGACTGAATAAAAACAAAAATAAAATAAAAAAAATCAAATAAGCTTAACTTTTAATAAATTACCACGCAAAGTCAGGTAATTTATAATCTTTTTATAGCTACGACCCCCCCCCCCTTTATATAATTTAAGAGATTGGCTGAGTTAAGCCAGTCTACTCCTTCGTTCTTTTCATTCATTTTTAATAATCGATACTTAAAAACCTAAAAATATAAATTTTAATTTTTGCTTATTTTAAACAATATAAATTAATTAATTTACAAAAAATCAAATATCTCGGGAGGAGAATAAGATTAAAAATTTTAAACCAAATTTTGGTTGTCATTTTTCCAATGAAGAACTTAAAAGTTTAATTTAATATAAGTTTTATTTTTCTATCTAAAAATATAAAAATATTACTTATAAATAATAACCATATAATGATACTACAGTTGCGTATCAAATATATTACATATTTTAATTAATTTACCCCTTAAAATTGTATAAAATACAAAAAAAAATAATTATTATTACACCTATACAGAAAATAAAGAAAGATAAACTTATAACGATACAAAAGAAAAACAAATAATTCTTGCAATAATATTACAAACTGATTGAATCAAAGTATTAAATAAATTATAATAGTATTATATAAGCTGTTTTTACTACAATGTACTTTTATAAGACATCCGCATGCTCTTTTATTTTAATATAGTTACGAACATATTCATTTACATTAATAAATTTCGCAACGATGATATAGATGAAAACTTAAATTTATTCAGTTTCATTGATAATTGCAATGACAGCTTTATAATTAGTATTATTAATTGACTATTATTGTTTAGTTTCAAATGAAGCGCATAAGCGCTTCATTTGTTTTATGAATAAATTTCTTAGATGATTCATTATATTTAAAGACTGATTCCTTAGAATCTTTAGCCATCAGAGGACGAAGCCCATCCGATGGCATCGCGTGACACCATTTCGGCGACGCCTCTATATTTTGAACTATAGTCTCCCTTCTATGTAATAACTCCCTTTTAAAGGAAAACTATAAAGGTAATTTGGCAAGCTTTTACATCTCAAAGTAATTTTATATTTCAACATATTTAAGATTAGAAAACTACCAAGTTTCTTATAAAAATAATCACCATCCGAACAAATTAGATGTCAAACACACCTGATTGTTTTAATTTTTAAGGATCATCGCGAAGCGATGCGTATTACTAATTACAATAAGGAATAAGAATACAATAAAAATAATGTAGGTAAATTGCGAAAATAAAGTTAAATCCAAATTAAATAAGACTCGGCCGCCGTTTATCAGTGGCTGAGTCAGTATTACATCCGCCGGCTTTATACCCGCCCAAAAAGGTCCTTACCTAAGGAGTGACTTGAACACTCATGAGTTTTCTCAGGAAATCTTAAGTTTCCCCTGTATACCAATTTCAGCACTTAGGTTGTAGGAATATTAAATAGAATATTAACATATAAAACTTAATGTTTATATATTTATTATATAATAATTATTTTTCTTACTAAATAAAAAATAAGCAACCTACTCTCATTATCCTGTCTACTTATCCCAGTACTCGAGTTATTAGAATAATTACTAAATATTATAATATTATTAATTACTCTAATTTTTTTGTAAAAAAAATAAAAACCAATTATTAAATTAAACTAATAGTAAATTATTATAAAATTTAATAAGGCTAGAATGGCTTGAACACTCATCTAAGCTATTATGAGCAGCTTGCTTTACCAATTAAGCTATAGCCTTTAAACAATAAATTAACAGAAAGTTAATAATTAACTTAATAAAATTTAAAGATATCTTTTTTATGCGGACAGAGGAATCGAACCTCATGACAATTGGTCATGAGCCAATCATGTTACCACTACACCAATCCGCTATTGTTAACATTTTGTTTTATTTCCTGTTTTATAAAAACAAAAGAGTAAAAAAAAAATAAACTTTAAACAACACTTTATAATAATGTTTAGCTCAAGGGGAGTTCGAATCCCCACCCTAGTAGTGAAAGTACCATGTCTTAACCTATTTGACTATTGAGCCTGTAAAATTTGTTAAATAATTGATTATGAAACTTTATTATTTTATTTTATTCGCAAAACTTGCGAATCATCACGTATATAAAGCGCAATGGTATTATTAAAACCATTAAACAGAATGAATTAGATAGGATAATCGAAAATTACTTTAATTTTTTTTAATATATCTTTATAAGGTTTAATTTGATTACGTTTAAAATACAGAAACCTTATAGTAGATTTTCATAAAACCCTACATAACTTTTACTATTTGATAAATTAATAGGTAGATACTATATCTTCCCTTTGTTTTAGAGTCGGCGCGCGTGATATGCGTGCTGACTCAACCGACAAAGCCCCCCCCGGGGGGGGTCGAGTCTATGTTATTTGAGTATCGACATTAGTATAAATTGTTGTAGAAAACAGAAAATAAAGTATAATTTAAGTTTATAAATAAAAAAGTATAGCCAAGAACTATAATTCATTTTTTATAAAAAATTATAAACTTAATTACCCTTAGCGAAATTACATAAATTATAACCCTTAAATCATCTTTTCTAATATAAAACTCATCAAGTATTAATAATGCCATAATAATTAGAATAATAAATTGCACCTAACTTATAAATAAATACACAAAACAATCTAAAAATTTAAATAAGTACTTTTTTATTATTTTTCTTATAAAAACTATTTAACTAATCCATTTATTTATATTAAATTTTCATAAATGAATATTATTATTTATAAATTTATAGAAATAAAAATTTTAATAATAAGAAAGCTCTTGGCCACCCCCCCCCCCTCCTGAATTGTTACAATAAAATTAATTAAAATCAGAAAACAGAAATAAATTAATAATATTGTAAGGAATAAAATAAACCGGGGCATAGCGCGTGATGGTCAGCACCCCCGGTGACACCGATCTAATAATTTAAGCAAGAAAATAAAAAATGGTAAATTATCACCGCTGACGCACATTGACTATACTGCATCACAATTGACGTTAACACAATGCTTTAAATGGGATAATTTAATAATATTAATCAGCCGTCTCGGTTGACATCGTGGGGACCCTTCGGCCTCACAACTAAAAAAATTTATATAAAATGAAAAGAATTTTTTTACTCAAAACCAACGTTATTTATTATTATTTCTACTTTTTTCTATGATCTGTTATTTTGTTATAAAATCAATAGATAATTATAATACTAGTTTTATTCTGTTTTAAGCAATTACTCAATAATTTAAAGTCGTCAAATTTTAATTTTGCTTTATTATTATAAATACTTAGCTAAATTAAATATTAAAAATTTAGATTTTAATTTTTTTAAAATTAATTTATAAAAAAACATATTTGATCGTTCATCTAAGACATCCGCGCGCCGCTATGCGGGCGCGATGACTTTTAAGTGAAATTAAAAATTTTAAATTTTATTTAATAATATAATGAAAAATAAACTTAAATATTATATTCATTTAGATTCTATTCTTCATTAATTTAGTAGTCTACCATTAATCAAATGTAATTAAAGATAATTTACTTAAAAAGAGATAATTATATCCATTTATTAATTATTAAACTCAGTGTAAGTATTGCACTTACTTTTTCCGATTACAAAACGGATACATTACTTTTATGTTAACTGAGCTCTTAGTTAAATAGTACGCTAATATATAATAAAAAAAACAAAATTTTTATCTAATTAAAAACAAAATTTTAAATCAAATTTTTTAACTGCAGTAACAACATATACATTAAATTAACTGGTTTCTATTTAATACAACCCTATAAAAATGATATATTTAATTTTTTGTTTTATTATAAATCTATAAAATAAAAATTTTAAGATAATAATTTTTATTCAATATTTCATATTAAATTTGTATAATTTAAATAAAATAGATTTATAAAATATTTAGCGTCGCGCACGCGTTAAACGCGTGCTGCGACGCAGTCAGGCGCAAAGCGCCTGGCCGCGAAAAAATTTTTAATATTAATCAAACGTCGTTGCCGTCAATAATTAAAGGAAGGTTTGAGCCTTATTTAAAGAACAAAATATTAACGATAAATGTATCATTGTGTGGAAAAAAAATTAGATCTTTATACCTAAAGAAATTAAAATCCTTTCAGCCAAAGCCTAATTACTATATATTACTAATATATAAAATTTAATATATTACTTTTTACATAATATATAAATTTTAACTTATATTACTTTTTATATAATAATTCGTAGTAGTATAGTAGGGTAGGGTCCTTTCGGCCCCCCCCTCCAAACCGTACGTGCAACTTTCACTGCATACGGCTTTCACGGTCTATAAGAGAAAGGTATTAATCGAAGGAATTACCCTTCGCCCGCTGTGTACGGGGACGTTACTTTCATCCCCAGTGGATCGTCTAGACCGGCTGTAGACTCGGTCGATAGCAGATCTTTCGGGTGCATAACTTCCGTCAGGTACGCCCCCCCATAGTTGTTGTATCAACTTCAGTTTACGGTCTATCCACACCCTGTACTCTCCTGAGGTGATTTCGTTTAGACCTATCCGGGTCCGTCGCCTTCTCCACCCCTTCGGGTGAGACCCTAGATCACTTCCCGGTCGGCTGGGCTTTTCCCGGTACTATTGATCCTCCGTCGCCATATCTGTGTTCTATATTGTCCGTGGTTTGGACAAGATTGGAGGGTAGCTCACCAGGCTGAGCTTCCGTCCGTTCGGTTGTAGACTTAGGCGATCCCATAGTTCTCTTTAAATGATTTTGTTAGTACAGTTTAGACTCCTCGTTCGACTATTTTCCGCTCCCTTCTTGGGGCAGGCGTGCACTAGTCGGATCATGGAGAGCACGTAGCTGACTCCCCCTGTAGTGCAGATTCCTATTATTTCAGGCAAGAAACCCACTATAAATTTGATGGCGCATAATCTGAGGTTCAGGCAGTGTAGCTTTAGTCATGTTGTACAGCGTCTCACAGCTGGTCACCTTACCTGATTTTAGGTTTTAGCCGTTTCACTAACATGCTGTTTTTGGATTTGTGTTTCCACGTGAGAGTTGTTACACCTCTCCACCTAAGTTAGTTGACGCCACGATAGGATCTAGCTCCATTCACGAGGGATGGTTGAAGATCTCCGGCAATCGAGATGGACTCCGTCCATGTTCATTTAAGGAGCGCAATGGCGCACCTACGTTTTATAAGAGTATCCTAAAGTTAGTTTCAAACTTATATGCTTTCAGTTCTTTACTCTCCGCCAAACTCAGAATTTTACTTTACATAAAAATATTTTTAATTTACTATAAAAAATTAAACTGAGAGCGACAAACATAGCTTTCCTGCCGTGCCTATGCTATTATTTACTTAAGTGTCAGTAAAATTCTTTTTGTATCATATATTTAGTATAATTACAATTAATATTGTCCACATAAACAACAGGTAAACCAGAGGTTAATGTACCCAGTTCCTTTCGTACAAAGGGGCTGATTTTATTTTACTCTAATTACCACTAGAAGATAGAAACCATACTGTCTCACGACGTATTTAACCCAGCTCGTGTAGCTTTTTAAACGACGAACAGTCGTACCCTTCATGGCTCCTGCGTTCATGAGGATAAGCTAAGCCGACATCGAGGTGCCAAACTGCGCTCCCAATATGTACTCTCAAGCGCAATCAGCCTGTTATCCCTAGCGTAACTTTATTCTATAATACGAGATCAGTCCTTTATGTATCTCGTGATCGTATGCCCCGCTTACGCGACTGATAGACGTGTAGGTCAGACAGTTAAGCAAGATTATGCCATTAAACTTGACAAGTAATTATCAAAATCACTATTCACAATATTGAGAGATTGGATTTAAGCAACTTTAAATACATATTACATCTCCTAGAAAATGTTAATTTTATTTATTACAGCTATTGTCAATATAGTTAAAATCTTACTTGCATAAAAATTTTAGATTTTACTTTAAATAAAAAGATAGTGATTAAATACATATGGGAATAAGAATATATCTTATCCGCTTATATACAAATTCATCTTAAGAAATTATATCTTAAATTTATATAAAATTTATATATTAAATAAAAACTAAAAGAAAAAAAATTTTTCCCTTAATTTTTCAGAATTAGGATATACCCAGCTACTCTTTATGGGATCTGTGCCCCGCATAAACTGCCACCTAGCCGTTGTTCTCTTCTATAAACCAAATTAGTGAAATTAACTTTCTATGTACTTGTGAAAATATCACACTACCCCGTAAGCTTATAGAATTTATTTGTTAAATGATTAATCCATCTAACAATTCTCAGGCAACAATAGTCATATGTACACTATTAAGACCATTATTGAATAATTAACGCTAATTGGCGTATAGAAATAAAGTCATTTTATTTAATTTTTTCTTACATTGCTTTTTTATTTTTATAAAAATTAAACATAAAAACAAAATAAATAAAGTGGAGGACAATATTGTCCCCAGCAATGTGATAAACGTAAAAAGGTGTTTCAACTATGTCTAAACAACTACCTTATTCACTACTAATAGTTCGATCACACGCAGTGACTAGCAACAGTAAAGCTGCATAGGGTCTGATGAGATAGGTCGTTTTATTACTAAAATTTCCCCCTCTAAGAACCGTGCATGCGACTTTCATCGCACACGGCTCAAGCATTAAATTATTATATATTTATTTATTATAAAACCCAAGTATCTTATTAAAAATCCCAAGTAACTTAATCTTTTCTACTTCTATTCATAGAAGCTTTTATTTCCTCCATTAATAATCTACCTTCAGGAGTGTCTTGAGCTCTTTCGGTTTTTAATTGGATTAATTTTTTTAATTATTTTTTTTTTATTAGATATTTTCCTTTGAAAATCTGTGAATTTTTCAAGTATTTACCTAATGTTACATGATTTTCTTTCATTTCTCTAGCTGCTTCCCGTATAGAAGCATATTCTATTGTTTCATTAGTCTCTATGTTAGTAATTAATATTTTTGTACCAAAAGTAGAAATTATTTTTTCTCGATGTTCTTTTGTTTGTCACATTTTTAATGAAGCTTCTCCTATTAATTTTTTTGTTTCTTCAGTATGAGGGTGTTTACGTCCAATATTTGAAGCATGTAAAAAAAGCAAGTGAGCTTCCATTTTAGCTTTATGTTCCTCTGTTCTATTTAAATAAGCTAGTTTAATTTTAGCTATAGCTTCACCTAAATGCTTAAAACCTAGACGAGATCCTGCTTTATCTAAAAGATTATATTCTGGTTTCAATTTATTAATATAAAATTGTTCTCTTGAAATGGCATCAGATGCTTCGCAATATTCAAGAATTTCCAATTTAAAATTGGATAATCCATACTTTAATATTGAACTATAAATTGCACTCTTACCTCTCTTTAATTGAGCATTTAAATATTTTTCAGAAAAATAAGAATATAATCTTCTTGACAAAGGTACTCCACTTCCTACGTAAGATTTTCCAGTAATTAAATTTGTTCATAAATAAATACCACATTTTTTCTTGTTTTCTAGGAAAATTTGTGTTTTCTGCTCCGATGGACTAGAATACACTATTGGTTTTATATTAGAGTTATCACTAGAAAAATTACGTTTATAAAAACACGATGCATTTGAGAACCTAAAGTAATAAATACGTTGAATTAGTGAATTGCCTAAGACTGATATGCTGTTGAACTTATATTTTTTTAAAAGATTATTTGTTTTCATTTGTTATATTAATAAAAAATTTAGCCGCCACCATCTCCTTAAGTGGGGGGTCCCTTATCAGGAGGTTAGATCCAAGGTTGCAACCTTTAGCGGTCTTAACTCTAACCTACCACTTTTCATGGCAACTGCTTTCAAAGACCTTACCTCAAGGTAGGTTGAGAGATGAATGAGAAGTACGTAATACTTGATTCATAATGCCGCACTACCTTAATTCTCAAAGGTTTAGGCTCCTACAGGTTACAGCATTTTAGTTAATGACTCTAAAAGTATATTCATCGTTGGTCTAATTTAATTGAAGAAGGGACTTATTAATTACGCTCGTTTCCATCTCACGTAGAGAAAGGCTTAAAAACTGCGAGTGTCCTTCAATTAAATGTCGATTAGTAAATAAATAAAACATTCTAGGACCCCTAACTAAAGGGTACTATAACTATATCCACTAATCAGGTAATGATGAAAAAATCGTATACTTTACACACTATCTATCCACCAAGATTTAACCCTGAACGATGTAGGGGGGAAGGTTAAGCCAAAAAAATCAAAAGAGTAGTATTCCGATCGCGAAGAATTAAACCTTCTGATCCTTCCCTCCAAATAATCGAGCTGTTTAGGAGTTAACATCGGGTATTTATCGACAAATTCAGAAATTATTGCGTGCTGGTTAACAACATAACTATTAACTGAACGTGAAGCTTTTGCTTGCTCTAAGTTATTAATATCATATTTAGGTTTTAAATAACCACAGCCAAAAAAAGAAACAAAAGCATTTAAAAGTTTAATATCATGACTACTTTGACTTATTGATAGTGTCGGAGTAAGAGCCACATATGATTTACCTCTACTTACAGCATCTGCTATACCAAATTGAAATGACCCGTCTCCGTCTATAAATGCTTGTACTCATTCGTCAGATAATTTAATAGGTTCAATTGAATCAAAAAATTTTCATCTTTCTTCAAAAGATCTTTTACTATTCATTTTATCTTTAATAGATAAAATAATTTTTAGATAATTTTCATTTAAATGCAATCCCTCTTTCATCATTAAAGCCACCTTTTTAAAATCTAAATAATCCAATCTTTTGGATGAAAATAAAGGATAACTATCAAAATGAGGAATAATTATATTTAATATATCATCTAGTTTATTAACATTGAATTTATATGCATCTTCTTTTTTATTATCTATAAGGATATTACCACATTTAAAAAATCTTTCAAGATCATGAAGAATTCCTTTAGAATGCGCTTTTTGTGTAACTTTATAACCTAAAGTAATTTTTATTCCTTTTGATGTTTTTTGTGTAAATACCGAAAAATTTCCCTCAGAATCTGTAATTCCCGTAACCCACCAAGGTTTAAGCGGTTTATCTGGATTAGCTGTTGTAAAATCGTAATTTGCCGCTAAGGTAGATAAAGATTTAATATTAGTTTTTAACGCAGATCGAAATGCAATAAAAGATAAAGAAAAAATTCCTATAGAATGCTCGGATGCTACTAATTGCTCAAAGGATATCACCCATGTATTTATATTTATTAATTCTCCAAATGCGAAATACAAGAAAAAATATATTAAAAGCGTGTACCAATTAAATAAGAATTTATATGTTGTGTTGTTTATCATTGTTTGTATTATTATTATTATTAATCCCAAGAGCAAAGCTATCTCAATAACCATTTTTAACTAAAACCTGAAATACAATAAACCTAAAGCAGTCTACCAAGAACAATACAATGGTTATTTACCTAGCTCCCCTAAATATTAAGCATAGTTAGCATAAACACCTTATAATACGATATAGTTTTTTCTTTAAATGGTATTCTTTTCAAATATAGTTGTAAATTATGTATAAACTAGTGATTATTTATACATTAAACTTTAACAGGATATTTAATAATATTCAGATCAATAATGATTTACTTTAGGTCAGTGATAAGTAACGATATCTTTAAAGTATGGGTGTTTAACTCCCCTAACACCTGACGGTCTTAACTATTAAAGTCTGTTAAACTCGTTAACCGAGGTTACAAATTAATGTCTTATAATTATAGGATGCGGAACAGGTAATTACTCTGCTACATTCTACGCTACCTAACTCGGGTGCTATTCCACCATCTTCATAATCCTATTTTTTATAATAAAATACAACTTATCGGGGGTCGGTCGGCCGTTACCCGCGTTCTCTCGTCCCTCACCATTAAAAATTACGCCGCCTTGAGTGTACTACCTACTTAAGTGATGTTTAGAATCAAACATTTAAACTTCATTTTATTCCATTCTCTTTATAAAATTTGGAATAAAACTGAAAAGAAATTTAATTCCTCCTTTTTGTTTACACAAAAAGTTTCCCTAAATATAATACTAAACGTATACAATCCTAAGTAACAGCAGTAACAAAAATAATAAAATTTTGCTAATAATTGTAGCAAATTATAAATATATAAATTTAACACCTATTTTCTAAGTAGGCATCCTTTCGGATTAGGTTATAAAACCTTATTCATTGCATTACACAACGACTTTTGCTTTTTAGAACATCCTTTACCTTCTAATCTATACATTCATTTCCACCGGGTAAGCCGATTTTATAGAATGTTTGCTGCATTCACAGCTGATTATAAGGCTTACCTAGTTTACTTGATAATACTTTAATGATTACCTTAGGATTTCACTATACGTACGTTGGTATTTAGGCCCATAAAAAAAAGAACGAGAAATCTTTTTTGCAACCAACTAATTTTTAATTTTCTCTAGTTATACGCTTCAGCCGTGAATTCAAATTAATTATCCTTAGTAATCTAGCTCACCAACTAATTAGAATAAGTTGGATAGTTTATTTAACTATTATTTAACGGGCTTCACACAAAAAAATCACTTCTAATGCATGCCGCGTGAGCTCAAATAATGGACTATTAGGAGGATTTTCACCTCATTATTATCAAGCACTTATCTAGTCGCACTCTCGTCTATCTAGAGGTAAACAGTATCTGCCAATTCTGATAAAAATGGTTTAACCATTACGAGAGTTATCTCAGCCTTTAGGACTGTTTATCCTGCCTCTCTACGTTTAATAAACGTAACAGAATTCGACTGTACATTTAGGTTAATATATTCAATTATACCTTTGTGAACCCAGTCTGTAGCGACATATACAACTGCCGACGGTCTTTAACAAGGATGTCATTAACCGTTTTCAACTAAATTTTCTATAGCGATAAATCTGTTAAGTGGCATCTATTCATCAGATTTTTTCTTTAATGTTTTTTTATTTAACATAAATGCTATATAAAATTTTAAACTTTATAATTTAGCGGCCAGGCGTGAAACGCCTGGCTATCCTAATACGTGCTAAAGCACGTCTACGATACACTTAATATATTCTAATTCGTTTAACTTTATAGTTTTTTATTAATACAGTATATTCTGAATTAACTTCAAATTCGACATTTAAATGTTTACTTAATGTTTTAACATTAACACTTATAATATCTGCAGATTCAGATATAGTTTGTGTTTTTAATTCTTCACCGTTAGATGTTATTATTTTATATATACAACTTTCATGCTGATGGATTATTTTTTTTGAACTTATGTCTCTAAGACGCCCATCTCATAAATATTCAACTAATGGTAGAGCATTATTAATAATATCTCTTTCATTTTCAGTTAATTTTTCTGCAGGGATACTTCCACAATAAGTAGATAATCTAAAATTATTCATACTTCGTGATAATTTTAAGATTAATGATTTTATTGGATCTTTTTTATGTGCTCCTTTATAAACTGTATAACATATTAATTTAAAGTCGTTAAAATCTTGAGCCTTTTTACTTAAAAAAGTCAATTGGTCAAAAAAAGGTATTAAATAATTATGTAATAAGCGTATATTTTTAATAATAAATAAAACACTACTTTTACTATTATTTCTAGCTTTTTGAATATTTATTCCCATATTTGACGAATTATTTAATTTTCAAATTGAATTTTCATCAAACCCTAAATTTTCGATTAAAAACTCTTTAATTTTTACAATAACAGGTGATTGATGTTCTGTTAAAACAATAGAAAAAACAGGTACTAAGTCGCTTCTTCAAAGATTAAATGAACCTTCACCCTCAATTAGACCTAAAAATCAATAAGCTGTTATTTTTATATGATTAACAGGCATATCAAAGTTAGTACGATTAGAATTCATACCGTTTTTCAATTTTATTAATTTATCTATCAATTCCTCTGTTAATACTTCATTTTTATTATGATATAAGTTAAAAGCTTTCTTAAAATCCAAGTAATCTAGATACTTAGTAGTATTTAAATTATAATTATCGAAAATATTAATTAATTTTATTATACCTTCTTTATCAGAAACAATAAATTTACACTCTTTATCATTTTCATATATATAACCTACACCTAATGATTTTTGTATATAAATCAAAACATTTTTATCATCAATATGCAGTCCAATGGTAAATCTAAAACTAAATTTATTAATTTTACCATTTTTATCATATTGGGGTACTATACTAAAATTTGACTCTCCATCAGAAAAACCTGAAAACCATTGATAAAATTCCATTATAATTTTTTTTTATAAATTTTAAAGTTTTTAATTCACTCTTGCTACAACTTTATCGAGCTATAAAACAATTTGTCCCTTCAATTTTTTGGACAATAAAATAAACATTACATCGCGGTTCTCGCGAAGTTTTGGTGTCAATATCTTTATATGACATTCTATTATTATGACTACGCCAAACACGGGTTACATTAAATGATTACGTGCATAGCGTGCATTATTTTTATATATTGAATTATTTTTGTATGACTTTTAATTTTTTTATTTTAATTAGTTTGGTTTCATTATTTGTACTATTGGAGTAATTCAATAATTTAATATAAACTATTTTATTTTAACTAAATATATAAAGTTTAACCTCCGAAAGGAGGAAAACTATAGAGTTGGATTTAGACCAACGCAGCAAAAAATTATACTGCTATTCCAATTTCACTGAGCCAATCATCGAGACAGCTGTTGTATCGTTACATCATTCATGCAAGACCATATTTAGTGGCCAAGGTATTTTGCTACCTTTGGACCCTCATAGATACATAGCAAAAAAATTTTTAACAAATAAATAAATATTTAATTTTTATATTTTACCAGCTATTCAAGTTGTGGTAAGATTTTTCGTGGGTCATCGAATTAAATAACATACTTCACTACTGGTTTCAAAAAACGGTCTAATGATTTCAGTTCCTGCGTTGCCGCATTACTCTTGAGGTGGAATGCTTACACTTTCATTTATAGACTAAAATATATTTCTAACCTATTTTCTTTTTAAATTCATACTTGATTTAATATTTAAAATTTTTTCAAACCCCTCTTTTGTTAGATGTTCTTTATTTTGGATTAAATTAGCCACTTTTTTAAAATCAGAAAAATCTAAACTTTTTTGACCTAAAATAGAATACTTTTCAAAAAAAGGAATTATTATATTTAAAATATCCGAAGTTTTTACAATTTGAATAGCTATTGCATTTTTTGTATAATAAATATATTTTTGCTTAGTTTCTTCTAAATTAAAATCTTGATTATCATAAACATTCAAATTAAAGAATTTAGCTAAACCTATAATAACTTCTTTTTCTTGTGATTGTAAATTTATTGAAAATCTTAATTGAACTTTACCTACTCTAGATTCTGTAGTTTTTATATTAAAACTTCCATCTCCACTAGTAAATCCAGCCACTCAATTAGAATCTGCAATACCTTTAAATTTATACTCCGGTCTTTCAATCGGAATTATATTTGAAAATTTTTCTTTTACGTTATTAGGTAAACCTCTATTTAGAGTAGATTTTAATGTTACTAATTTAAATAAACCTTCTTCAGTTAAATGTTCTTCATTTTTAATTATACTAAAACATTTTTTAAATAATAAAAAATCTGATGATTTAGTTGTTATGAGCGGGTATTTATCAAAATGATCTATAATGACATTTAATTCTTTAAAAGATTCTACTCTATAATAAAATTTTGTTCCTGAATGGTATATTTGACCAACTCCAAATGAAAAACAAATACTTTCTAAGATTTCTATGTCTTTTTTATTTAAACTAATAGCAAATATAGCTTTAACCCTTCATTTAGTTTTACTATCGTAACGAGGTTGAATTAAAATACTAAAACTTGATTCAGCATCTGAAAATCCAGTTAAAAATCAAGGATTTAATTTATTTTTACTTAGTGTTACATTGTTATTTATAATATTACTAATAGTAGAAAACAAACATTTATTTATTTGATTTAATGGGATTTTTTTATGATAGTTTTTTTCAAAACTCATTAGAGTACATCTTAACAAATTAATGTAACTACCGTATACTCGTTGCTCTTTTACAAATTTATAGACCCACTGCACTCTACGGTCTTCGCTAAATTTTGATTTAGATACGCGATTATCCATTTTATTTTCATAAATCTTCTGCATTGTTACCATTCATGGTTTTCCATCCCATCCACTATATTTTTTACTATAGTTTGGTATCAGAAGCTTTAGGAATTTTCCGTAATTTGATAGTTGGTCCCACAACAGTGATTTCCCAAATCACTTAGCAGGCCGCCATTAACCGGGGTATCCTTCAAAACCAAGCCTTCATTATAAAAATCCGACTAAGAAACTCCGTTAACCAGCCGGCATCGGGCAGACATCACACTCTATACTTTGAATTTTCATCTTAATGCAGCGTGCTTTGTTTTAATTAAACAGTCGGACAACACGATTCTATGCTTCCTTATCCTACCTGATATTAAACAGGAGGATCGGCACTCCTTCTCCCTAAGTTACGGTAGTTAGTTTGCCGAGTTCCTTAATGATTGTTCACTCAAGCGCCTTCGTATTCTCTACTAGCTTACCTCATGGTGCGTTAGGTACGGTTCATCACCTTTTTATAAGAATCATCTTTTTAGTTTATTTTCTTATAAATACGTGGCTTATTGTTTTTCCAGAACACTTATACACTCATATAAGGTTGTTACTTAATAAACAAGGTTTTCTCATCGTTTAGTCCATTAGAACAATAAACTTAGAGGCCGTTACTTACATATAATTCCATAAGCTTAAGGCGAGGAAAATTTTCCTTTTTCGTTACTCATGTCAGCATTCTCACTTGGGTTAATGTGTTTTTATTCTTAAAAAGAATAATTTAATAATATCACCCAATGTTCCGCTACCCCATAATTAAATTAGACAGACCATCTCTTAATATGGATTCCGATTATAATTATGGACAAGGTGTCGGTATATTGTTTAATAGATCCGTTAAATCTTCGATGTTTTTATCCTCCGGATATACTCCGGCGTTTGAATCAGTGCTCTGTTACGAGGTCTTTAAAAAATGGCCGCTACTAAGCCCATCACCTGATCGAATTAGATAAAAACTCTCTTTATTTCACTTAACAATAATTTTGGAACCTTATATTTACACTTGTTCTGGGCTGTTTCCCTTTTGACATACACAGATCTACCTTTTAGCTTTATAGTAAAGCAGAGTAAGGTACTTATCCCTAAATAGTTACGATTAAACTATCTATTTAGACAATAGGCTCAAGGCCTGTTTCAGTTTTATTAACTAAAACTAAAATAATTTTATTTTTTCTATCTCTTGGAGGCAGTACGGCAGCACAGCTGTATCATTTTTATTAAACAATGCAAAACTCTATTAGGATTAAAAAGAATTTTAATTGCTCGCAAGACTTCTGATGATGCACAAAGGTATGGCCTCGTAATTAGAGAGGTGTCAGCACTAAAACCACGTTTACCCCTTCGAGGGTTAGGACTCCATAATTTCTCCTCTGATTACCATCAGTTGCCATAATTTTTTTTTATTAATCAACCAAAGAAGCAAGTATATTGTATATACTGGGTGAATATAATCAACCCGTCGCAAAGAGATGAGATAGAAATTAATATAAAAATTTTTTATTGCCATTGCATCTTTTCGGATGAGGCTTGACTATACCTTAAACACATTTTATAAAAGTACCAACCTACGTCTAGTCGATGAACTGCACACCTAAAAAGGTGCTTGGCTGCGGATTACCTATTTAACTTTCGTATATTAATTTCTATTTTACCATACCACGAGTCATTACCTGTGCCACAAGATTTTATTCTTGTTTTGGTAGAAATTGCTTTAAGGTGTTCCCGTCAATTTGAAGGTTTAAAGCGGAAGGTTTACTCCCACAAAAAGGCTGTACGTATTAAGTTCTCACACTTACACAACCTTAGCATACTATGTCTGATTATTTAACATTCATCTTTGCCATTCCGAGACCTAATACTTAACGATAAAATCTTCACGATCCCCCGATGTTATTAAAAAATATCTCTTCGACTAGCCATGTAAGATCAAGTTCTGTACCTGCATGATGTTAGTTAAATGACCTACTTAGATAGGTTTCGCAGAAAACCAGCTATCCCTAGTCAGTTTTATCTTTCACCATCTTACCACAATTCTTCGGATATCTATACAACGATAACCCGTTCGAACTTTTATAATTCTGATCATGGTAAGATCACTAGGTTTCGGGTCTAATTTTAGATACTTCTCACTATAGTATTAACCGAGTTATCTAGGCATTTACTGCTCGCATCTAATATTAACTTGCTGACCCATTATGCAAAAGGTACGCTCTCAATATTATTTAAATTTTCTTCTCGAGCTGCTTATAAAACTACTATTTTTTTCATTTCCCTCACGGTACTATTTACTATCGCTCAATATACCATATTTAGCCTTAGAGGAAGGTTCCCCTTTACTTATTCAAACAGGTTTTAACCCATTTTACTTATTATTTTTTCTTATTTTTATAAAACAAATTTAATGTCCTATACTATGGTTTTGGTTTACATAGGTTTTTATAATCTCGTATTATAAAAATTTTATTTATTTAATATTAAATCTAAGCCTTAAAAATTTTTAATATTACAATATTTTTTTTAGTCTTGATTTTTTTACGTCTACCGATTATACTATACCCCCCATATGTATTGGGAGGCTTCTCTATTTTCATTCTCACTAATCATAGAATCTCTTTTGATTTCTTTTCCTAAAGTTATTAAGATATTTCAATTTACTTCGTTTATTATTGAATTTCTCTTAGAGTTCATGTTTTATACAAATTAAAAAGATCTCTCTTTGATATATTGCAATGATTCCCTAATAGTTTCTTTCTATATTTTCTAGATTTAGAAAATGAAGTAAAATAATATATTCTATATCGTAGATTTCTTTTAATTATAATCTATAAAATTTTGTAAATTATTATATTCGAATTATTATAATTAATATTTTAACAGATAACGTAGGTAGTAGTAAATTAGTAAAATTAAAAACTTAATATCTTCTGCCTTTCCTGCCATTCAGTTTTGTATCCCCCCCCCCCTATAAATTAAAATAATTGAATTCAAAAAAAATCAAGATAAATAATAAATTTTTATAAAAATTATATAATTTACTTTATCTAAAAAATAAAAAGAAGGGCTTTAACTGAATGTAAAAACAAGTCTTCTCCCATATTCGCTATAGCTTATTAAAACTTCGCGGATCAAATATAAAATTATTTTAGATTTGGTTTTTATTTATTTTATTTTTAAAGAAATAATTATTTATTGAGATACAGAATTAATAAAAAATTAAGTACATTTTTGAAATATATATTTTTTTTTATAAAGTTTTTTTTGATTGTTGATCAAATACCTTGAAATTATCCGTGGGTTTATTTTTATGGATTTTGCTGCAGCAAGTATAGAATCATATTCTATCTTTTCATTTGTCTCAATATCTAATACGGATCTTCTTTGAGATATCCAAGCTGCTGCCCTTTTTTCCGACTTTCCTGTGAATGAGTTTTACCAAACATTGGATTTTTTCTTCCTGCTTAGCTGATGCCATTTTTTTTACGTCATCCGTATTAATTTAAGTGAGCTGCTGAGATTTTAGCTCGTGCTTCCTATGTATGTTTTTTACCAAAATTTGGGTTAAATTCCCCTCTATTCGCAGTTGATAATTTAGCTAGTGTTTCCTTTGTATGTTTGTAACCAAGTAATGACCCAGCTGTTTTTAAAAAATTATATTCTGGTTGTAAGAGATCAATATAATATTGTTCTCTTTCTATGCATTTTTCAGGTTCACAGTACTCTAATATCTCAAGTGTAAAATTTGAATAATCATATTTTAGAATAGCTTTATAAATTAGCATTTTAAACCGAGGATTACTAATAAATTTATAATTATAATAACAGGGAAATCTTTGACCAAGATTTACACTACTTCCTACATAAGATTTTTTATTTACATTATTTTTTCATTGGTAAATTCCTGACTTACCTTTGTTTTCTTCAATAATCTGCAATTTTTGGGAGTTAGCATAAAACTTTACACCCACAACAGAAAGTAAAACAAAATTATCGTTAGAGCCTAATACAGAATTATCTATATAAAAATTTAAGAAAATTAAATATAAACAAAATAAAAAAATGTTAAATTGCTTTCAGGTTTGACAAAGAAATCCCAAATACCGCAATTGCAGTGTATTAAAACTATAAATTAAACTAAAATTTCGCAGAATTAATGATTTACATCTTAATTCGGGTGAGTACAACTCAAATATATAATTATCCCTTAAATCTATTGGTGTCACCCACGAATTAAACCGAATGCCTTTGAAATAAACCCTACTCTTGTGGAGCCTATATTTTTTACCGATGAATTTGAGATAAAATAATTTAATAAAACATTATTATTTAATAAATAGATTATTTTATAAATAAACACCAGTAATCAATTATAACAAATATTTTGTATATTTTTAAATTTCATTTTCATTTTTTTTATTAATATTAAAACAAATCCTTATAGTGAATCGTGCTTTGTGACCCCCCCCCCCCCCTTTTTCTAACAGTCCAAAAAACAGTACCCTAAAGACCTACGAGTCTGGGTTTCCGTTTCGACTTTTCCTTCTACCTGAAGCCCCAAATCATAAATTTCAAGACGAGAATGGCGTACATTCAATGGACCAGAAATTTATAATCGCATAAGGTTAGCGGTCTAGTACGGCTATATTACACGGTTCGCCTGTCATTAAGGCATTAATCTTATCCACCTACGTCCTCTTATCACTTTTAGGAGCGAACCTTCATCCGATAGTCCTATGGAGTGTTTACCTAATAGAAGCCACAGGGTGCTAGCATTTGGCATTGAGGTATAAATTTAATCTCCTGTCCTACCTGAGCGTTACCATTTAATACTAGCTGCATAAATATTAAAATCATTTAAAATCAAACTAATGATGAGTAGAATAAAAAGAAAATAATTTTTCTTTATCTTTTATTTATGTTAGTCCCATATTATATTCATTTATAAACCCCGCCTCTATATCTTCCCTATAATTCAAAGTTTATTTTGTTTCACCCCAAATCTCAGATGGTTTAGTTTTAAGGTATTGTTATTTTATCACAAGATGAATCTATAAACCTCTAAAATATGTATGTCCATAAAATAAACATTATTATAAAAATACCTTCAAGTTCTCTAAATATCAAAGTTTTAATTCTAAGTAAATTAAAATAATATATGATCCGTAAATAAACAAACCAGATCCAATATTAAATTAAGTAAAATTTTTTACTTATTTATTTTAATTAATTAGTGAAATTGTTTCTATATAAAAATAATTAATAAATGGAACTAAGTAGAATAAACCGTAAAAACTTATCTTAATTTGAAAATAGCTATTTTCGGCTACATATTTAGATAGTATAAATTTTGATTAAAAAAGAAATAAAAAAAATAATTATAAAATAAAATTTCACTTATCGGATTATTATGACTCGAACATAAGAAATCCTCAACCCAAATGAGGCGCCTTTCCAACCTGGCTCTAATCCGTTTATTAACTTTAAAAAAAATTTGATAATAACAGAGAATATCCGATTTGAACGGATGTGACTAATTATAGCCAAATAAGACTCAAGCTTATCACCATAAACCGGGCTCGGTCAATTCTCTTATTCATTTGTTAATTTATCTAGTCATTAATCTCCCCCTCCCTTCGATCTGCTATGGAACGAACCAGTGAAGGCTAAGATGGAACTTTGTTGATTAAACTTTATTTTAATAAACAAAAAAGAAAAAAATAAACTTTTAATAAAATATATTTTTTAAAGCTTTCTAAATATTATATAGTTTAATACGATTAAATTTTTAATTTTATTATTTAAAAATAAATTCCCCCCCCCCTCCACTATATATTAGATTTTAAACCTATCCTCTAAAAACAATATATACACAAAAATTATTAATAAAACAAAATTATTATATAAAAAGTAAATATTATATAAATTTTAATAATAAAGTTTATGTTCTAATATTCAAATAATGTTAAAAGGGTAAAATTTATTAATATAATATTAATAACGATTAATTTTAAATTTTATTTTTTCAATTTACGTAAAGAGTTGAGTTAAATATTCATTTAATTTTAAGTTTATTATAATCAAACATATATTATAATTAAAATGGTTCTTTCAAGATTCGAACTTGAATAGTATTCTTATCAAAAATATACTTTACCGTTAAGTTAAAAAACCTATAATAATAAAAATTTTTTAATTAAAGGAAATTTAAAACATAATTAGTTTACTTATCATTTAGTAATAACCAGAAATAAAAAAATTTTTATGTAATAATTGTAAAGTAAATGCAAAAAAAAAATAATTAAAACAAAAATTTTGTTAAAAATGTTAAATATAAACAAGGATTAATAATTAAGTAGGGTCGCCAGCCATCACTCGTCATAATGGTTTCTAGTAAAAAAACTCCCTCCAAACCGTAGCGCACCTTTCAGCGCATACGCTCCTCCCCCCCCCCCCTAAAGGCCTTGCTGCGGGACGAGCTCGCGAGGGCTAGGATTAAAACTCTTTCTTTTCCAATAAAAATACAAGAGCACTCAGGTTTGAACTGAGAAACAAAAGGTTGAAGCTTTTAATTTTACCTATTAAATTATACTCTTCAAATTAATTTAATCTATTTACAGAAAAGGGATGATTCGAACATCCATGTGTTTCCACAATATTTAGCAAATATTTTACCCTACCTATGGCTACTTTTCTTTTAGCTTTTTTTAAGAAAATAGAATATGTCATCTACCTACATTACTTATAAAAGGCAATGTTTAATTTTTTATAGAATATCAAAATATAACTTTCTTCATTTTTATAATTTAAATTTTATTTATTAGAAACATAGCACTTTAAATTTTTATTATTTTTAAAAAGGAATACTTTTATACTATTTTAGACTATTAAACAAGTTATAAAAATAAAGTATAAAAATATATTTATTTCGAGTCAGACCGGGTACGATCCGGCATCTCCATCCTCGACAAGGATAGCCTTTACCAATTAAGTTACTGACCCATAATTAAAATATTAAATTATGCAAGATAAATATTTAAAAAATTTTCAGCCATTACCTTCACTTAGTTTATTACAACAAACTATTAATTATAAACAATAATATAAAAAAACTTAATACAAAATTTTATTGGCCCTCTAAACCGAACCATTTAAAAATTTTTAAGGTTTATAAAAATACATTTTTTGTTAAGAATAATTTAAATTAAAATTGATTGTTATAAACATTTAAATTATTTATATAAATTAAACCTTAATGTGGCTAGCTGAAATCGAATCAGCACAAATCAGGTGGAAGCTGACTAGTCTACCATTAACCTATAGCCACTTTGATCGGCTTAAACTAAGCAGTGTAATGCATAAATAAGTTATAGAGTTCTAGGGGAATCGAACCCCTAACAAAATGATTAAAAGACACATGCTCTACCTATTGAGCTAAGAACCCCTCCACCTCCCTCCCATTATTTAATATACTGTATTATTTACGCTTTAAATTACTTTAAATTTATGCTTTAGTTTAAGATCATCCTAATATTGAGGAACTAAATATAAAAAAATAATAATTATTCGCCTACGAACGATAGTTTAATTTTTAGTTATATATTTTTAACTATTTTTATATAACCTCCTTATCTAATTAATATTTTTATTAATAAAAAGTCTTATTATTGATTAATAAAAGCTGTATTTAATTTTTAGAATAAACCTAAATTAATTGATATTTTCAATTATGAAACCTTACAAAATTTGTTTTTATAACTAATTTACAATTAATAATATTAATAGCCATAATTACTTAAATAAGTATATGCTTTAAAAAATCTTAAAAAAAATCTTTTTTATAGTAATATATCAACTTTAAGAAAAAAATTTTTTTATAAGCTTATATCCTCTCCTATTCTCCACTTATACCCCCCCCCCTTTTTCATATTTATAAAGTATTCGAACAAATTTTATTTTAATTAACGACTCCTCAGATGATATTTTTATTTTTTTTAATAAATATAATTAAAAAAATTTATAACCTATTTTATTATTTATTCATCTTTCCTTTTATTATTTAAATAAATAATATACTATGAACCATTAAATTTTCATTATTTTTTCTTATTAATAAATTTAAAATTTATAAATTTTATATACCTTTAAAATTATAAATAGTTGGAAATTATTTTTATTAGGGTTTTTAATTTTTAACCTATATCTGTTAATAGTTTTTAAACTTTTTATGATAATAATATTGCTTCTTAAAAATAAAATGCTAAAAATTATAATTGTTAATAATAATGATAATAAATTAATTTATAATTATATTAAATGAATTTAAATATGAAAATAAAAAGTATATTAATACATAGGAAAATTCTAGCGGGGGGGGGGGGGGGTAGGGGAAGAGCGTAAGATTTTTCTCCTATCACCCACATATATTTTTATCCTGTTTTATTAGGGGTTATAATTTTGCCATTTTTTTAAATCTAGAATTTGAGGGCTGGCTATCAAAATTATTAAAATTATAATAAATTAATTTATTTACCTTATGACAAGAATGTTTTTATAACAGAAAATTATTATTAAGAAGACCGATAATGTTTTAATTTTCTTTTATAAAAGCGAAGAATCCTTCGGTCCTTCGTTATATTGAAAATAAAAAAAAAGTAAAAGCCGAATAACAGCTAAGCTAACAGCTATTTTGCCTCCCCACCCCCTCGGCTAAATTATTAAATAAGAAAAATAATTAATCCTTAATAAATAATCATAAATATAATCTGTATGTTAAATCATATATAGTTTATGAGCTATAAACTTCTATTAAGTTATTTTAAGGTGAAATTTATTCCATTTTAATTATTATATTTTATAATTTTAAACTAATAATATTTTATTATATTTTTATAATAATTAACAGATTAGATGCAAAAATAGTTGAAATATAAATTATTTTTTTATATAAAAATAAAAAATAATTTAAAATATTTATTCATAATTAAATGATTATCTTTTATTAGCATTTTATAAATATAACTAAATTGTTTAATTATTTTAAGTTAAATTATTGATCACGCTTATCACATAACAGAAAATTATTATAATTATTTGATGATTATTTCATAGTTTTGTTAATTACTATGTTAAATACTAAGTTCAAAAAAAAACCCACCACAATTAATTGTGATGGGTCAAAAACCTAATTTAATAAGTTACGTTAAATTATCAATTTAACTTTCTACCTAATGACATAAATAAAATCCAGAAATTGGCTTGAGAAAAGAGAATATGCAGATCTCGTGTTTTTAGTTTACATTTTATTATATTTATAACATTTTGTATAATCTAAGCAACAAAGAAAAGGCAATGAAAATTAAGAACACAAAATTATGTATGGAAGAAATTTTCTTACTAAATTTATTTAACATATCGTATACTTTGAATTTTTTATTTAAATATCTTTCTCTAAGACTTGATTCACTATAGTTATAATATCTAGCAGCTTCTCTAATACTAGAGAATACCTTTATTTGTTTATGATTTTTAGTTAAAATATGATGAGCTAATGGAATTTTATGATTTTGTATATTATATTTTTCCTTATCATGATTGAATAATATAAGGTTTAACGGTAAGGGGAACCATATGCTATTTGAAAAATTTAATTGTTTAAATCCAAAAACATAATCAGTAATTATAAATTGAGTAGTTGAATTGTATATAAAATTAAACTCACTGAAAATAAAATCTTTTTTATAAAACAGATCTAAATCAAAATAAAATTTCCCTATAAAAATTAATTGAAAATTATTAACATATAATATTAAACTTAAACACCTGTTACGGTTAGAATAATTTAAATTTATTAAATTTTTTATTATATTCTCAATACAAAATGTATAAAGTACATTTTGTATTGTTATAGGTTCTTTATAGTTTAAAATAATAAAATTGTTATATGAAAAAGAATTATATGGAATGACTTTATCGTGAAATAGTAATAATGGTTTTGTATCTAAAAAAAAGTTATTTTTATATACTATTTCTCTTTTATTATCTGTTACCATTAATGTATAAATTTCATCAACAATATTAATATATCCTAAACCAAGATGTCTATATCATTTTTCTTGATATTTAGAATATTTTTGGTTTTCATTTAATAAATTTTTCAATTCTAAATATGATATTGGAGATTTTAATCCTTTTACTTTAACCAATTCCTGGTTATTTTCTAAAATTCCACCATAAACTTTAGGAGCAATTGCTACAAATTCTTTAAACATAAATTCATACTTCATATCACCTAATGATACTCCTACATCTTTTTTATCCAATTCACAATTCACTTTTATTCCATCAGTGTCAATATTTAAAACATTATTTTAATTAAATTGTTTAATTATTTTAAGTTAAATTATTAACTATGATTATCATATAACAGAAAATTATTATAACAGTGTCTGATTACAATATTGAAACATAATGTTTCAAATTAAAAGATAATGACTTTAACAATTGTTAAAGCAAAATAAAATAAGAAAAAAATATTAAATAAATTATTATAATAGAAAATATTATAAAAAATATTATAAAAAATAATGATATTTAAACTTGAAATATTAATTTTACTTTCTTTTTGGATCTATATCCGACGAATTAAGTAAATTTGAAATTTTCATTTTATTATAAATTGAATCCTGTAGAGGTTTATTAGATATAACCTTACTTTGAGTATTATTAATAGTATCAGAAGAAATTGTAGTAACGGAATCATTAGATATGTCCAACTGAGTATTCTATGTTATAAAATAGAATTTATTTAAAATAAGATATTTAATAATATTTAAATTATAACCAATATCATTAAGTCTATTTTCTATAAAATTTAAATAAAAAAAAATTTAGTTAATTTTGTTATAACAAATTGAGAACATCAATTATTATAACAAAATTTTCCAACCAAATAATTACCTCATAATTCGCAGTTAAACCACAAAAAGCTAATGCACAACACAACGCTATTCCGACAAAAACAAAATTTATTTTTCTTTCTATCGTAAAAAAGAATAAACTAGACTTAAAAAAAATAATACTCTCATAAACAATTGGAAGGAATTACACTTGCTTAAAAATTAAAAATTGTTAATTTTTTAATTTATAGTTTATATAAGCTATTTAACTAATCAATTGTGTTTTAATTTAAAGAAAATTTACCAGATTAACCACTAATAAATTAAATCTCTATTTATAATTTTAATTTATTAAATAATTAATTAAAAAAAAATAACAAAAAAAATTATAATAGAAAAAGCTAATAATTCAAAAAATAATTTATAACAGATAATAGGCTAAGAACTCAAAAAAATAATTTATAACAGAAAACCAAATTACCTAAAGTAATTCATTTCATCCGTAAATTCTTTTAATAAGATAAGATTAATAAACTACAATTTTAATAAAATATACCGAATTAATAGTTTATAAATTTAATTGATTTAACTTAGAATATTGTTTTAAATACACTCAAAACAGTTAAATAAAGACTAAATGAGATTCATTCTTGTGAGCTTAAGATAATTAAAATATATGATAATAAATAATTTAAAAGAGATTATGAAGTTAAACCTAAATCAGATTAGGATGGATTTATCAAACGTTGGTTTTAAAATATATTAAGTGGTATAAAATTATTTGAAATTAAATAATCATTATTACCCGAGAAAATAAATCTTAAACCCTAATGTTAAGCTAATCAGTTAGAGTTATTGATTATCTGTTATAATCAATTTTTATAACAGATAATAAATTTTTATAACAGAAAATTAGGGGGGGAGGAGGAGTCTTGTTAATAGTTAATCAATCCCGTGCAACTTCCGCTACAGGGTTAAGTTTTATTTCTAATCCAATACGTTTAATTTTATATAAATTTTATAAAAAGTTTAATAATATTTCTTTAAATAAAAATTAATATTTTTTAATTTTTAAAATAAACTGCAACCGAGAAATAAATAAAAAAATTAAAAATTATTTATAGTAGATAACAATTTTTGTTAATTCATTCTACTATTAACCTAATCTTAAATTTGTTTATTAAAATTTAAGTAAATTGTTATGAATTTGATATTATTTTCTCATTATAACAATTTGAAAGTAACCCCCATCCCTCCCTCAGAATATTACTATTATTACTCCATAAACTCTAAGTATTAGAATTTTGTAAAAAAAAACACACGATTTTCTTGCTAAATAATAAGGAAAATCCTTATAAATAATAGTACAAAGTTCAAAAACAACTAAAGACTCTAACGCAATAAAAATTACAGAAGTTTTCTTAAAGTAATCAATATACCATTTTAATTTCGGATATTTATTCTCTAAGCATAATGATGCAATAAACGATAATCTAAGAAATAGATGAAGATATTAATCAAACAAAACAAAAGGATTAAAGCAATATTAAAGCCAGATTCAACCAATGGTACCGCAACGCCAAGAATCTTTAAACAAAAAAAGTAAATAATATACTTATTCATAATAAATATAAAATAAAAAATACAATAATAGATTAATATATACTCTAGATAAATTTATAAAAATTCTACCTACCTTAAACCTTACTTAATACCCCTAATTATAATCACCGTTTAACTTGTTTATTATTTATTTTTAAAAAGGAACAACAACTAAGGTTGAAGAAAAAGGAATATAATTTTATAATATAATCAGCTATAACTACTATATAACTTTTAGAATTATAAATTAATTTTAACAATGTGGAGGAATATTATGAGGATTAAATATATCATTCCCGAAATATATAGCTAATATAAATCCGCTTGTATCATAAAACCATAAATTAACAATGTTAAGTTACCACTTGTCATTTTATTTTCCCCAAAAATAGGTAAATTTGTTCTCCTATTAATTATTTCTAATATAATAGGATCATCAAGTGGATTCTCTTTTATTCTACTAGAACGTACTACCTCCTGTAAATCAGGAAATTCCGCAAGCAAATAAGGGGATGGATTTGATATTCTTATAGCAGCTTTATTTAATAATTCTGAGTTCTTTAAAATTTGTTTAATTTTAACTTTATGTTGTTCTATAATTTCATCATATTTTAATACAATATCTGAATTGTCTCGTTCTTTTCAATCCTCAAATTTTACAATTTCATCCGCATGATATTTTAATTCACTCTTCATATTTGGTAAAATTATATTTACATGATCTACGAACGCTCACATATTTGGATCATCTGGTTGTGAATAAGATATGTTCATAAAGTATGTAGTACGTTTTATTTCAATTTCATCAGGATGATAAATTAATTGGGTATTTTTGATGAATTCATCAAAGTAAATACCAAATATAATATCTACACGCTTTATTGATTTTTCCATTTCTATAGAAGTATATGTTTTATAACTAGTAATTCCTTGAGGAATAAGATCGAGATTATCTATTTCAGGATAATTGAACCATTCGTTTTTATAACGATCGCCATATAAATTAGTTTCAAAACTTCCACTTGATACAGTAGAATTATTATCACTTCAATTAGTTTGATCTAAATCTGATTCTTGATCCATAAATAAAAGAAATGAAGTAGAAAAAGATATAAAAAAACCTGAGAACCAAAGAAAACCCTCTGTGAACTGAAATACGCAAAATATTTGTTTAACATAAAATTTGTAATCTAATTAATGCTTTAAGCAAATCTTTTCTAAGATTAATCCGTCAGCACGTGAGTAAACCCTCATACCAACGAATCAAAGAGTTGGACACCTAGACATCCAACTAATTGAAACTAAAGACTTTTTTGATACTTATCAATGAATATTGAAGTAATGTAAGCCGGAAAGGTTATTCGATTTGAATGAATATCATACCTAAGGTTAGATACATTTTACTCAATTAAACTAAACCTAAATAATTAAAATTAAAAATAAAATAAATAAATAATCAAGTTTATTAAATATAAATTTTGAACTTAAAAAAAATAAAAAAAGGTTATAAAAAAAAATGAAAAATGAAAAATGAAAAATGATGATATTGAATATTGAGCGTATCAATTTTGGTTACCCCGCATGTTAATGAAAAACTAAAAATAACCATATTTATATAAAGCGTTAAACTTTATTATCAAAAATAAATTTTGATAATATATAAAACTAATAAATTTAATTATATTAAACACAAAAATAAACCCAAAAAACAAGAATAAATAAGTAATAAAATTTTAACCAAACATAGCCTTTAAAGAGAATTGCACCTTCTTAAAAATTAAAAATTATTAAATTTTTAATTTATAGTTAACTAATCAACTGTGTTTTAATTTATAATATCAATTCAAAGAAATATTTACCATATTAACCACTGATATAATCATATCTTTTATGTAAATATAATTAAAAATAATTAATTAAAAAAATATTTAATTACAAATATAATCATATTTTTTTTATAAATATAAATTATTAAATAATTAATTACAAATAATTTATAAATTATTAATCATCCACGAAATTCTTTTTTCCTTTAACCAAATAACAAAAAATTATAACAGAAAAAGCTAATACTAAAAAAATTTTTTATAACAGATAATAGGCTAAGATCTTAAAAATGTTTTATAACAGAAAAAAGGGCTAAGAGAGCAAAAAGAGAACAAAATTACAATCACTGAAATATAACAGAGAGAGGGGGGGGGGAGTCTTGTTAATAGTTAATCATTCCCGTGCAACTTCCGCTACACGAACCATATTTCGACTTAACACCAATTAAAGTCACGCATACGAAGATAAACTCTCAAATGCCATAAGCCTAATTGCCTATACTTTTTTTTTGAATTTACCAAACTTATTGCGCATACAATTTTCGGCGCCTGACGAGTGGTTAGTACCAATCTGAGATATAATTCACCGTGCCATGGTGATACACGATTACTAGTAATTCCTTTTTCATGTAGTCGAATTTCAGACTACAATCCATATTTTTTTATTTCCTATTTTCGGGATTAGCTTAAATTCACATTTTTGCATCCTTTTGTTTAGGCATATGTGGCACGTCTATAGCCCACAACATTAACTTTTTTACAATAGAAGGGCCATGATGACTTGTCTTATTCCCGGTTATCACTTTCCATTATCTCAGTGAACTAATCTATTAATTTATAAAAACAAATATTGAAATAAAGATTAATAATTTTATTTTCTTACTCATACTAAAAAAATTATTATTTACCTTTAATATTATTTTCTTCCTAAAAATAATATTACTTTAAAAAAATAATATTATTTTTATCATAAAGAACATTAGATTTAATATTCCTCCTAATTACATTAAATTTAATATTTCTAAATAACATTAAAAATATTTGCTTAATATATTTTTATAATAAATATATTAATAATTTATATTTTTTAAATAAACTAAGGGCTTACGCTAATTGTTGGATCTAACCATGATCTCACGACATTAACTTAAGACAGCCGTGCAACACCTGTAACAAGTATATATGATTTATTTATTTTACCCGCAATAAATCATATAATATATCCATTATCTATTATTCTACATTGCCTTATTTTTAAGGGCTCATTTTAATGCACATTCGATAACTTAGTTTATAAAATAATTTATACTTTTTATTTTACTTGCTATTCAAGTTGTGGTAAGATTTTTCGTGGGTCATCGAATTAAATAACATACTTCACTACTGGTTTCAAAAAACGGTCTAATGATTTCAGTTCCTGCGTTGCCGCATTACTCTTGAGGTGGAATGCTTGCACTTTCATTTATAGACTAAAATATATTTCTAACCTATGGCATTCAGCGTTTTCTGCAAAGACTACTAGGGTATCTAATCCTGTTCGTTACCTAAGCCTTCGTCCCTCAACGTCAGTTTTTACTTAAAAGGTTGCCTTCGCCTTTACCAGTCCTAAAGGTATCAACAAATTTCATCTCTCCACCAGTAGTACTCCCCTTCTCCCATAAAACTCTAGAAATTCCGTCCCTCTGCAGGCTTGAACTTCCGTCTAGGTACCCTTTAAACCCATTAAAGATGAATAACACTAGTCTATCATGTCTTACCGCGACTGCTGGCACATGTGTTTGTCAAGACACTTGAATAGAAAATTGTCATAATCATTATTCTATTCAGAACTTTAATCCTAGGCTTTTGACCTAAGCTTGGACCCATATCTACCTATGTAAATAGGTAAACCTATATAAATAAGTAAATACTATCCCCCCCCTAAAAAGGAGCCATTCCTTCAAATCGCTGGTTCAGCCTTTCGGCTATTGACCAATATCCCTCACTGCTGTACTATTACGCATTGAATTTTGTTCATATCCAATGTGGTCGATCGACCTTTCAGACTCGACTACGGGATGTTAGGCTAGTTGAGCAATTACCTCTACTACTACCTACCCGAGAAACAAATAGTATCTTAAAGCAGATTACTCCTTTTATTATTATAAGGTATTTTATCCCTCACTTTAAGGTAACTAAATCATCATTTACTCACCTGTACACCACTTTTGTAGTTAACAACAGATTGTTAATTATACAAACGTACGATTAGCATGTGTCAGGCATTTGAATAGCGTTCATTCAGAGCCATCATCAAACTCAACTTAATTTAATATTTTTTTATTATATACTTTTTTAATATATAACCTCCTTATGTAATTAATTTTATTAACATATATTTTTTTTTATTATTATAATAATAAAATAATTAGCATTATTTTTATAATTATTATATAATTAATGATTATAAAATATAATTTAACAATATAAGGCATATATATAATATGCCACTACTTATTAGTAAAAAACCCGTCACAAAAGTCAAACCTTAATTTAAAAAGTTTATTATTAAATATAACGACAAATACTCAGAAACAACTAAGATCAAGAAATATAATATAAATTCAAAATCGAGAAATAATAACTATAATTATTATCTTTTTCTTCATTAAGAAAATTTGAAATTTTAATTTTTCTATAAATTTCCTCAGAGTAACAAAAATTTAGTCTTCTTCCTCTTTTTTTATTACAACTTGAGAGGTAGTAGATGATGTAATTGAAGAAGCAATTTGAGCTGAATTATCTTGATTTAAATGACTATCTTGTAACATACTACTAGTTGATGGTGGATTAGAGGAATAAGCAACATGAACTGAATTATCACGAAATGCACCAATAGCTTCACTAATAATTGAACTTGAAGACTCACTTTTAATAGGTACGGACGGTGATGTTGTTTGAGTATTACTAGATGAATCTAAGAAAGGTTTATAGGATAAAACAGAATATGATCCTTCTTGGTTTATAACCCCGAGAGTAGCTCCACCAGAAGATCCAACATGTACATTGGTATTATTTTTATTAAGCTTAACCTCGAAATTATCAATTGTAGTAATAATCTTATTTAGTAAATTTCGAGTAGTCTTCTCATATTCTTTTTTTTCTGTATAAGTTAAATCCGGATCTATTTTTTCAATTAATTTGTCATATCTAGTTATCATACAAGATAAATACTCAACAGTCACTATTCTAACAATGTTTACTTTAGAAGTTGTACGATCATCAGGAGAAATAACCGTAGATAAAAGTTTTGAAATTGTATTTTTAGTAAAAGTATTACAGTTAGGTGCTCATGAATATAAGAATCTTTCAAGTATTAATTCAGATTCATTTAGATTAATACATCTTTCAAACGTTACATTTTCTTTTGGTATATCAGTTATATCTATAGAAACTCTCTTCAGTCTATTTTTTACTAAAGTTTCTCTCCTACTTTCTTTATTATTTGATGATAAAATTTGCATAGCTGGTGTCATACTTAAAGTATAATATTTAAAATTAATTGGTTTTATATTTTTAATCCAATTATAAACTATTCTAAATATATAAACAATAATGAAAGGAATTTTAATACCAACTAATACTTCAATAAAAGGAGAAATCTTTAATAACACATATTGTAAATAAGGAATAAAATCAATAACTAAAGGTTGAATAAATTCTTTAATATATATTAAACAAGGAATAATATAATCTCTAACAATATATCTTAAAACAAATTTTTTAACTAATTTGATAATCCAATTTTTTATTCTATTAATAATTTTAAAGAATAAATTTTTAATATTATTTAATAATCTTAAATATATATTTTTATTTACATTATCTATATAACTATTCATTTCTTTTTTAATATTAGTGATAGATGGAGGAAAGGAACTATCAATAATCATAATAAAATTATTATATTGATTATTACCTTTAATAATGTTATTAGTATTGTATATATTTAAATAATCTAAATTACAACTCATAATTTTTATTATTTCTTCAATAGATAAATATTTATTAATAATATTTTTGCATAATGAATTTTTTGTAAAATTGATATTGCTAAGAGATAGGGCTACAGATTTATGTTTATTTTTTAAACTTTTTATAAAATAGTTCATATTATTATTATACTAATTAATGCTTTAAGTATATCTTTTCTAAGATTAATTCGTCGAAATAGACGAATTATCAGTCGGCCGCTATTGGCGGTCGACTGTTAATTCTAAAGACTTTTAACTTGAATATTGTTAATTTTAGCCAGAAATGTTGTATGGATTTGAACCTACATTACGCTTAAAGTTAAGCGGAGTTTACCCTTTTAAATTAAACATATAAGAAAAAATATTAAATATATTCTGATTTAAATAAGCTGATTTTTAATCCTTCTATTTTCCTATTACCCCTCCCTCTTACTTTAAGTATTTAAAATTTGTTTATTTTTTTATATAATTTTGAAGTACCTGCTTTAGTTTTTATACCTTTATGATCTATTGCTAATTTAACTTCATCCATAAAAGGATAAATAACAGACTCATTCGTTATTACATTTGTAACACGAACTTTTACTTTAGGATCTTCTCTTTTTTTATTATACAATTCTTTTATTAATTTATTAAACTCCAATAAAGAAATAATATTATATACACAGTTATCTAATTTTTCCTCACAAAAAAATATTGTGTTTTTATACCAACCATTATTTCTAACTTTAATTCTTTGATAAAAGGTTTCTAAAAAGTTTAAATTAGCTCCAATAGATCTTTCAGAAGGAAATATTTGAACAAGAGACATAATTATCTTCGAATTTTTTATAAACATAAACCGGCTTAGCGACTTTATCTCTATGTTTTTTTATTGCTTCCTCAGTCCACATAATCCCTGGTGTCGCTAAAAATTTTTTATTAACCGTAGGTTTAAGTTTTATTATAAGGTATTGTTCAAGCAGAACAATAAACTGACTTTTAGTTAAACCATTAGGAATTTTTATTTCAGGCGATATAATACATAATTCCAATATACCTTTATCATTAAGAGATTTAATAAATTGACTAGTTGTATAATCTAATCCTTTAGCATGAGATTTTACTCTGTAACCTATATAAGTACTTTGACCTATATAACATTCATTACTTTCTAACCCTGTTACAGGAGAATTAACTAATTTAAGACCTTTATATAACAACCAGCTAATTTAATTTTTGAATTAAAATGTTCTTGACCTGCTAATTTAGTAAAATATGCTACATATTCAGTATGAGGTAAAGGTAAAGGCATTGTAATCCGTTTATTATAAACGTTATCACACAACTCAATATGATCTTTTGTAATTTTAAAAGAATTTTTAAAATCTAACACCTCTTCATAAAATTCAATAGTAGGTTCCTTACCTTTTTGAATCAATTTAACTATCAAGTGATGTTTTCTATAATGATCTTCTAATTCTTTTTTTCAATTTTTAGTAGAATTTAAATTAGTTAATTCTAAAGAATTAATACTATATTTATGAATAAATAAAATATAAGGGTCAAAAAATGAAAAATTAAAAATAATAAAAAAATCATTATTAAAACCAAGAGAATCTAGTAAAAATGTCCGTTAATTTATATAAAACTATCATTTAAATTTATTACAATAATGACTGATAAAAAATTAATGACCCTCCTCCCTCCTCATATTATTAATATTTTAAATTTAAAATATTAATGATACTACTTGTCATACCCCTGTCCCTTTATTTTAATTAAATATATTAAAATTTAAATATATATTAAGCCACGTAAAGTAGTAAGAATGCCCGTTATGAATATAAATTTTATTATAAATTAATTTTTAAGTTTGGATTACTTAATTTCTTCCAAACGCCGGTTTCCCGGTAACTAGAGTATATCTTATCTTTGCTTATTACACAAAAGAAAAACCATTTACTCGTTGCTCTTTTACAAACAAAATTTTTAATTTTAAATCTGATTTAGATCCACGATAGTCCATTTTTTATTTAATACATTACCTTGTTACTTTACCCAGAGAATTAATCTGACCTTTAACTATATTTATATAATTAATTTAGTAGTAATGTCTTTAGGATGTCCCCGGAATTTGATTATTATTGACAAAATCTTTATCATTAATGCGAACAATCCAGTAGCCTCAGCAAACGATCTCAATTTATTAATCATATTAATATTCATTTCAAAAAATATATTATTGAGTATCTTTAAGTCAGGTTTACTAGTTCTTATACCTAATTTCAACCTGACACCTATTTATAGGCGACTAGAGTACATCTTAAACTTCTAAATAAATGTTTATAACCGTTTACTCGTTGCTCTTTTACAATTTTTATCTATTCACCCAGATTTAAATTGATTTAGATCCGCGATTGCCTATTTATTTCATAAATATTACTATACCCAATTTATTAGATTAGCCATTAAACCTTTTCAAAATTAATTTAGTTTTACGAATAGTTAGGGTTCCCCGGAATTTGATTATATTTGCCTAATAAGAAAAATTTCATTCTTATTTAGCGAATCCTAAAATAGCATAAGCGAAAAGTTGGGCACGTAAGCTAGGATTTCTAGCAACACCTAATATTAATGCACCAAAAACTACACCAATACCCCAATAAACCGTAAGTTACCTTACGCATAGACTATACCTTTATCCTATAATTGTTAATGTGTATCTTAAATACACTAATAATTACTTAGATACTAACCGTGTAAAAGAAATTTATATCATTTCTTTTTCATAAATATTTTATTTTATCTAAAATATTTAATCAGTCGTTAAAGATTAAAATATTCTTTAATCAATGTTGTATATTTTTTACCATCATTACCAGTTCTTATATTTAATCTACTCAAAGAATCAGCTAATTCAGCTAATATTAAAAGATCTTTTTTTAGCCTAAAAAACCTCAGAATATTTTTTATCCATGGTGTTGACCTTATTTTCAAGGTTTTCACCATTTTGAGTTAGTTTATTACCTTGTACTTTCATACAAGGAGAGCAAGTATCATTTACTCCCGCACCTATTAAACCTGTTGTAGCTAAACCTGTACCTATAATTTTACTTGCTTGTATCATTTTTATTTTTATTTCTGCAAAATTCAACATATTATTACCCTTATTATTACTTTATTTATTTATATTTGCTTAAATATTTATAATAAATTAATAAGTTTATTTTTTATTCAATATATTTATTTTCTAAATATAAATTACGTTTTCAGCTCAAAAAAATTTTTTTACAATATTTAATACACAGTATTTAAAAATAAAATCGAAGGCTAATTGTATAATAAAAAATTATTTATCCATTTTCATCTTCAATAATATATGAAATTTTTATTTTTTTTCTTAAAAAATTTTGAGGATGTTGCTGCTTCAGGTATAGTGTTAGATTCCAATGTATCTCGAAATACTGCACCAGGTTGAGAGATAGCACTTAGATGATCTAGAAGTTTAAGCTATCTCTTTAAACGCTAGGGGGGGGGGGGGGGTAGCTTTAGATAAAATAGAACTTAACCAGGTTGTGAGATAGCAGTGTTAGAAGTTCTTTGAGCTTTATTAACGTAAAATGCTGAAATAGCTTGATTTATAATAGAAGGGTTTTGGATAATAAATATGCTTGAATTATTTGGTTCTCCAAAAGGACTTGGCGTAGTTGGAATTTTATTTAATAATTTTGCTCTATTCACGCAGAAAAGTCTATTTTATTGTTAATTTAACTAATTTTTAGTAGACAGGTAACACAATTTAACTTTGAAGGTTGGATATTGAAAAAGGGGGGGGTTCTATTTTTTTATTAAATAGAATATACTAAAAATTTTAAATTAACACCATTTTTAATTTTTTATATCTTTTCAGCGGCGGAGGGGGGCAGCCCTTACGTTGCAGTGTACTTAAGTGGGCTGCGTTACGGCTTTAATCTTCGGTGATGGTATCTCAAGTATAAAAAAATTATATGAAAAAGATTATAATTTTAATAATAACACTAAAAAATATTTTTCTAATTTATCTCAATAGGAAGTAGTAAAATTTAAAAATCAAATTTCAAAAAGATTTTTACATTTTTAGATATTTTGATGGAAATTTGATTAAAAAAATAGTTGAAATATAAATGTGTAGTAATTTTTAAAAATTTTCAAGACTTTTTTATATATTATGGTAGATTTCAAAAATAAATATAAAAACAATTTTAAATTTTATGAAAATAATACTAAATTTTTAATATATTCGAAATAATTAATAAGATATAACCCTCTAATACCTCAATTTCACACTAGTTTAATGGGTGTTTCCCGTCTATTATTAATTTTAATTATAATAAATAACTCTAATGATTAAACTATAATCATAATTATAAAGTAAAATTTGAGTAATGAAGACTGTCCATGTTAAGAGCAGGATAAATATCTAAAATAACTTAATACAATAATTAATAAAGTATACTCCTTTTTATTTCAAAATTTATTATAAAATAAATACCTTTGTGCGGAGCGCGATAAATAGATAAAAATTAAAATTTTAATAATATATTGTAATTATATAGTATATTTATAAGGAAAAAAAGGTGGATATAGTTCAATAGGTAGAACGACTGTATGTGGCATAGTATGTTCCCTGTTCAAATCAGGGTATCCTCCCATAGAATATTAAAATTTAAACATAAAACTTTTGCCTGGATAGTTCAAAGGTTAGAACATTAATTTCATACATTAATAATGAGAATTCGAGTTTCTCTCCCGGCTGAAAACACAATGAAATATAATAAAATATTTTTTTTATTTAGATTATTATTTTTTAAATAGGTATTGGCTTTGGTAGTTAAAAAGGTTATAATTTTAATCTTCATACATTAATAAAATATTTTATCTGGTTGATAATATAACATATAAAAAAATAATTTAATTAATAAAACAAGGAATTTTAAATAGGTATTGCCTTTGTTAATTAAAAAGGTTAGATAATTCATTTTGTATTAAATAGGATAAGTATAGTATTATCTTCTCTCGGTTTTAAGTTTAATATTTGCTTATCATATAATAATGGGTTTAAATGTCTAATTAGTAATGGTTTCAGTTACGTCATTCTAGAAGAGAATTAAAAAATTTTTAAGTATTGAATAAATTTTAACTTATAAGTAATAATTAATTTTTTATAATTAAACATCAGCTTTTAATATATATTTTGTTTTGTTGTTATATAAATTGTTTATAGTCTTATAAGGAAGCATCCGCAATGGCCGCGGGTTGAGCTGTAAACTCAATAGCTATAAGCTAGAAAAGGTTCGATTCCTTTGCTTCCTAATATAAACTAATAAAAGCTATGAGCTTTAAAAAACATAGCGCAGCGCACTTCGTGCGCTGCTGCGATGTTACGGTAAACTGCTCTGTAGCCCCTCCGTCGTTAGTTTATAAATAAATTAAATTCATTAGAGTTAACAGAAATAACAGAAGTTAAGCATAATATTAAAAAATAAGGTATAGAAATAACTAAAAATTTTCAATAATATAAAATAAAAATGAATAAATAAATTATTTGAGTCAACCATAAAGCGTTCATTATGGTAAAACTGTAAATTAAAGTTGAAACTGAATAGTGTAAACCATCAATAATAACAGGCGGTTAAATACCAAAAATTAATGTAAACCGTACTAGAATAGCCTATATTATAAATTCCCCTTTTATTAAAAAAAAATTCAAATATTTAATATATGAAGTATCAATATTTTCATAAAAATATTCTATTTTTTTAATTTTACCGTATTATTTACAATAATTTAATAAAAGAGTAATTTATTTCACATTAGAAAATTTTATGTTATCTACTAAAACATGAGAAATAATTGAATATAATAATTATTCCATTTTTTATTTTTATATTTGGAAAATTTATAACCCTTTGGAAAATAGCTAAGTTCGTAATCAATTGTAATTTCATTATTTAAAAAATTTATATATATTAAACCATCATCAAAATTATTATCATCGTATTAAATCTAGCACGTAAGAATTAATTATATTATTCATTGTTACTAAAAGATTAATTTTACTTAATTTTTATTTTATTCCAATATTAATTTTAGCGTCGCGCACGCGCTTTAGTACGTGCTGCGATGCAGCCAGGCGCGGAACGCGCCTGGCCGTTTAATTTATAATATAAATTTTTAAATTTTTTTATTTATCATAAATTATAAAAACGTGTTTAATAGTAATATAAATCCCGACCAAGGTTAGTCGTAATACGGCTCTATACGGCTGATCTATCCATCGATTTTTATTCGATGGACTATCTAGTTAAACAGGTTGAAGATTAAAAATTTAATACCTTCTACCTCTTAATCACTGAAATGCTTATAGGAAAGTGATTTCCTGCTAATACAAAAAAATTGGTTCATTTATTTGAATGTTCATCCATGGTTTTATCATTATATTTTATCCTGAAAAGGAAAAACTTATCCGCTTGGAAACGAGATAAGGGAATAGCCTGTCGATATTCTTTTTTTATTAGACCGTTTAATGGACATTAGTTATTTAGTTTAAATATTTAGCTGTAACATGAGTTTGAGACACTAAATTTAAATTAGATAGGTAGTATTCTTTTCAAATTTTTGAACGAGTTATCTGGTATATGATATTATCTCATTACCTCAATTAGCACTTGATAAAAGGAGAATTAGTAGCCTCGACCTAAAGTCGAAGGTTAAGGATAGGTGCAAGGTCCTTGCTCGGGCCTCACACTATTGGCGCAACAGTCTTCTACCCTTCAACAGTAAAATGTAAAAATCCACTCTAAATGAATTAACATTATTAGTTAATTAGCTTAAAATTTAATTTTAAGCCCGGTATGTACGTTACAAGGTGAAAAGTAGGGAGGACTAAAGCGTAAAGGGACCATGCCGAATTAGACTTATCACTAGTATACCGTTTTCCCCCGTATTTTTAAATTTTAATAATAATAGAGCCCTCCAACACCTCCCTCGTTATATAATTTATTATAACTACTCTATTTTATTAATTTTTAACAAAAAAATTAAAGATACAAAAGAAGAAACTTTGATTACCTAGAAAACACCTCAAACCTTACTAAATTTTTAATAGTAATTAAAATTAATCTTTAGGTGGTTTAGAGTCAATAAAATAAGAATCACAAATAAAGGGGGGGCCAAGGTCTTTAGAATCATCACCAACTAAGGGTCCAGACCAGCAGAAACATCTATTTTTATTCATTCTATTTTTAATCTCAAGAATTTATTGAAATCCAGACTCTGTTAAATGAAGACCTTTATCTATAATAAAAGCAACTTTAGATCAATCCAAAAAATCTTCAGATTTAACTTTTTGAATAGAATATTTTGTTAAAAAATGGAATAACATTTGAAAAATTGTCAGAAAATTTTGATACAATAAAACGAGCAGCCTTTTTTACATAAACACATCTCCGCAACCTAAAAAATTTAAATTTTTCCAATAATAAATCGCGAAGAGATTGAACAATTTTAAATCTTAAAGCTACTTTATAACCTATTTTAGTTGTACCTTTTATAAACATTAACTAAAAAACAACCTTCTGCACTTGTAAAACCCGAAAATCATTCTGGTGTAATGGTTTGATCTTTTACTATTGGTCTTTCAATTGGAATTATATTAGGAAAGTCTTTGCTTAATTCCTTAGATAATCCTTTATTAATTGAAGCCTTTATAGATAAAAGTTCGTTAAAACCTGCTTCAGTTAAATGTTTACCAGACGAAATAAGGTCAAAAGCCATTTTAAAAAGAATATAGTCGGATCATTTTTTAGTAATTAAAGGATAATTATCAAAATGATTGATTATTAATTTTAAATCTAACACGATAAGTTACAACATTTTTGTTTATTTCAATAGTTCCTACACTACCAAAAAATTTTTGTATGTTTTCCAAAATAAGTTTATCTTTTAACCAAATTGAAAACAAAGGTTATATTTGTTTAAAGATTTTTGTAAACCCTGATAAAACCCTGAATTTATCAAATGTGTTTTTTCTGAAATTTTAGAAGAATTAGATCCTCATTGAAAATTTTTTATATTTTGGTGTTAATAACAATAAAAGCAAAGCATAGGAATTATCTGCATCATAGCTGTAAATTAGAGTTGAAACAGAATAATGTAAACCATCAAGAATAATAGCTGGATAAACTCCAAGAATAACTGTAAATATAACAAGGATTAATAAAATAGTAAATTCTCTTTTGTTTAAATCAGAGAAATTAAATGTAAAATGTCGACTTAAAGAACCTCCAAATGCAATACGATTAAATAAATAAATAGTAAAGGCAGCTGATAAAACTATAGAGGAACAAGCTAAAGTTCCTAAAATAGGCATTCTTTCGAATGCCCCATACAATGACATAAATTCACCTACAAAGTTTAGAGTTAACGGACTTCCCATGTTAGCCAGCCCAAAAATAAAGAACAGAATTGAAAACACAGGCATAATTTGGGTCATTCCTCTATATAAAGAAATTAAACGAGTGTGAGTACGATCATACAATACACCACCCATGCAAATAAAAAGACCTGATGAGACAAAAGCATGACCTAAACCTAAAAGAATAGCACCTTCAATACCTATAACTGAGTTACTAAAGGATCCCAAAATATAAACAGCGGCATGAGCAACAGACGAATAAGCAACTATTTCTTTAATATCAATAGTTCTAAGGGTATTAATAGAAGCATAAATAATGGTAATAACACAAATAGCAAATATAAATGGAGTAAATACTAATGAAGCTTTGGGCAAGATTGGTAATATTACTCTAAAAACTCCGTAGAGGCTTAATTTAAGTACAATAGCAGCTAGTATTACACTACCCCCTAAAGGAGACTCGACATGAGCTTTAAGAAGTCAAAGATTAAGAAAGATAAGCGGCGTTTTAACTGCAAAAGCAATAAAAATTCCTATAAATAAAAATTTTTGAACGTCAAATTCAAAAAGAGTTTTAAATATACCATCAAAATCAGTAGTACCCATTAAAGAAGACATAGTTAATATAGCTAATAGTAAAAATAAAGATCCTAATACGTAGTACAAATTTTCCAATTTATATTTAATTTGGATAATATTGTATATCTTTAATTTTGGTTTACTTTATTTACTTTTTATAACCTACAATTTAGTTTATATTTTTATAACATAAGCGAAAATCATCTTTTATTATTATTTACATATCATCTCTTGAAAAATTCATCTTTGATTTTATTAGACGAATTTTATCCAATCCTTTTTTTGTTAAATGAGATTTATCTCTCATTAACTCTGCAACTTTTTTGAAATCTGAAAAATCTAGTGCTTTCACACCTTGAATAGGATATTTATCGAAAAAAGGAATAACCTTATCAGTAATATCTTTAAATTTAGTTACTACAAAATAAACCGCTGATTTTTCTAAATTTAACTCAATCCTTCCACATCCTAATTTATTAATTAAACTTTCAATTAAATTTTTATCTCGACTATGCTGAGCTATATGAAATTTTAATATTACAGATTCACCTAATGTAGTTGTAGAAGACTTAGAAATAGAAACAAAAAAAACATCCTTCACCACTGGCAAATCCTGCTAATCAATTTAAATCATTAACTTCTGTTACTATAGGTAATGGTCTTAAAACTGGATTTATATTAGGGAAAGTCATTTTTAATTCTTCAGGAATACCTAAATTCATAGAAGCTCGTATATTAAGAATTTTTTTAAACCCTTCATCCGTTAAATGTTCTTTATTATTAAACAAATTTAAAGCTTGTTTGAAGAGTTGATAATCAGATCATTTTTGAGTAATTAAAGGGTATTTATCAAAATGAGTAATTATTGTTGTTAAATATTTGGACGATTTAACTTGATATTGCATAGTAGTATTACCATGTTTAACAATCTGACCTACCCCAATAACTTTGAATTTAAGATAGTAATTCTAAATCTTTATTATGTAAAGTAATCTTGAATATTAATTGAACCTGATAACCTGTTTTATATTTATTATTTTTAAATATACCAAGAATAAAAGAACCTTCTCCGTCTACAAATCCTGTAATAAATCAAGCATTTAATTTTTTAATTAATTGGTTAGGGGTTTTAAGATTATTTTCTTCAGATAAATTATGTGCAATTGTTGTTGTATGTAGAAATGATCGTTTATATTGTGGGTTATAAAAAAGAAAATTTGTTTTTCTTCCAAAAACCGGTTTCCCGGCGACTAGAGGACATCTTATAACATTGTTTATTGTTAAATAATCGTATACTCGTTGCTCTTTTACATACTTTAAATGTTTTTTTAGTATGATTTAGATCCACGGTCACCCGTTTTATCTTTAGTGATATTATCCTACCCTTTATAGTTAAAAAGGCCAATTGTCAAATTTCTCTGAAAATTTTGATTACTAAAGCTTTGGGGCTTTCCTGGAATTTGATTATATTTACACTATTAAATAATGTATATAAGAATAAGTAAAAACTTGCTCTTACTCTTTCATTAGATCCAAATAAACCTATTAGTATAAACAGAGGAGGAAGGATACTTTCAAAAAATATATAAAATAAAAATACATCTAATAGTAAGAAAACAGCTAATAATAATGTTTCTAATAATAATATTATTATTGCATAAGCTCTTACAGTAACTTTTATTGAACTTCAATTAGATAATAATGCTATAGGTGTAATTATTGTTGTTACTAGCACAAAATATATTGATATTCCATCTAAACCGGAATAAAAATCACAAAATTTAACTTTGTCAAAATCTTGTAGAAATTGAAAATGATTAAGACTAAAATCATAAAAGATTAAAATTATTAAAGAAATTATTATATTTATTATAGATGTTGTTAATGCTATTATTTTTATTTCCATATGATCATTCACAAAAAACTTTTGAAACGCAGCAGTTGATAGACAAATTACTCCAGATAAAGGTACAAAAAGTAAAAGTAAAGTTAAGATAAAATTATTTAGATTTAAAAAATTTACGAATCTACCGGAATAATCCTGCAGTTTATTGTAACACACATTCAGAAGAATAAGCTATTCTATATAAAAGGGGGGGGGGTAAGGGGCGAGGGGGGGGGGGGGGGGAGAAGAGGGAGCTTTATTTCGTAAAAACTGAACCTTCTCTTCCTTTCACAAAATTTTAAAATTGCGGATCAAATATTAAATTTGGTAGTAAACAATAAATTATTTAAAAATAAAAACACCTTGGCGAAGCCAAGGTGCACAATGGCCGTAGAGGACTAGTAAATGTATTTAAAGTTTAGATTGCATTAAAAAAATTTTTTTTATAAAAGATTAACAATGAGAAGACTATTAAATAGCTTAAGATACAAACATGATTAAAAAAATAATAAAAATAAAAATAGCATCTTAAGCTTTATTGATAAAAATAAATGAATAAGACTTAGATAAAATAAATTGAGAAGAATAATTTCTACCTCGATTGCCATTAAACGAAAATTATTTAAATATTATTGTTCGTTTATTTATATTCATTTATTATTTCAGTCATCATAGAACTTCTTAACATATCATAATTTACATTTAACACATGTCCTATATTCTCGAACCTTGTTAAAATAACATTGTAATGAGGAAGGTGAAATCAATGAAAAAGTGAATCTAAGTTGGGATCCTTCTTTACACATTCTAAGCAACTTATATAATGCGGTTTTATATATTCCAAATGATTAGTTCAGTAATGTGTTCAAAATTGATGAAGAATATGTTCATACGCCGATAAAAGATCCTCTTTTGATATATTACCTGCAAGAACTTCATCATACAGTGACTCAACTGGCCCCAAAAATTTTTTTATAGCATCTGTTTCATAGTTGATTCTAGCTTCATTATACTTTATAAATGATTCATTAAATGTATTTGTGTTTGATACATCAACAGAATTATGCTTTAATAAGATATAAGTAATAAAACCTCCTATTATGGTCGTCACACATACCGTAACTACATTTGTAATATTTATTGTATTTAACATATATAATTTTTTTAAAATAAATTGACAGTTTTACAAAAGAGTTACCTGTCTTGCCCATTCTCTCTAGTAAACAGGGCTAAATATTTATGTGTTTTATAATTATTGAAAAAAAGAAAATTATGAATCTTATTTTCTTACAAAAATTAAAAATAAAACATTAAAAATTGTGAAAAATAAGTATAAGTTATTTTTCACTTATTTTTAAGGTATTAGTAAAATGAGGGGCTTTAAATTAATATAATTCTTCTCCAGTTTTCGTTTACACGGATCAAATATTAATACAATAATAATCTCATTAATTTTAATGCATTAAATTTGGTTTTATTTTAAAATAATTACATAGAGTAAATAAGTAAATACGTACTAATGTTAACACGGGAATAATGTCAGACCTGGAAACAGAAAAAGTGCTCTAATAAATTTACTTAACCTATAAGGTTCAAATATTAATTTTTTTTAAAGTATAACCTTTATAAGACTTATTTGATTTTACATAACTATAAAAAGTTGATTAACCAATATTTAATCCTTTACTTTTTAAATATTCTAGTGCTTTTATAGTAGATCGAAAATTTATAGGATTTTCGTCCTCAAATTAAACTGAAACCGGAGATAATTTTCTTTTATTTAAATTATTTAACATGAAAGAATTTTTTTTTCATCAATTAATTTAATTAATTCTTCTCGAGATAAAGTAGATTTTATTGCATCAGGTTCTAAGTAATTAGTAAATTTAAAGAAATTTAAAAAATAAATATTATCCCTTAAAGATTTAAGGAAAGACGTATGAACTATACCTTATTCCCTATGTACAGCCGTTTGAGATACGTGAAGTATAAAATACTTAAATCTTTGTTATATATAAATTGATTTAGCTCTATTTTTAGATAATAAAATAGTTCTTTTTTCATTTATAAATTTATTTAACTCCAATAAAGTCAGATTTGATTTTTTACACCTTCTACTTCTTTTGTACTGATTATGAAATAATCTAAATATAAATTATTTTCTAAGTTACTTTTTATGACAAGAGTAACAGGAACACTTCTGCGAAGACCTAATTCGTATGCAGCACGGCGTTCATTATTCATCATATTTAACAACTCTTTGGTTGCCAATACACTTTGAATAGCAGAAAGAACAGGAAAACTTAATAAAATGAACTTATTAAGATAAGGTATTTTAGTATCTAAGTATTTCTTACAAGAAGATGGGTGTATACCTAAAACTCTTTTCAAACTTATTTGTGATTGTGCATGATGATATAAAATTGTACAAGTTAAGTTGTAAACATATAGATTTACCTGTTTGAGGTCCAAAATTTACAACTCTTAATGTATTTAATTCACAAGCTTTATCTAATAGCATATACTGTTCTAAAAATAAAGCATCTTGTAATTTAAAAATATCTCTCTTTAATTTAAATATTTTTAGTTTAAAAGCACTAAGACCTTCTTTACGTATAATAGGAAGAAATTTACCTATTTGAGGTAAGTCCTCCTTAAAATAATATTCCATACGTCGTCTAAGAAGATTTGATGAACCTACGTACATTAAATTAGAAGTTTTATGAATAAAAATAAATACACCAGGAAATCCTTTATAAGATGATTTACCCACCAATTCAGAAAAAATTTTATAATTATTTTTATTTATTGGTAAATCTAGTTCTACACCTTTAATGTCTAGTAAGTTTTTAAGTTTATTTTCGGTAATTGAAACATTTTGATTACTAAGTATTTTATTAATAACTAAATGATTTGTGATATTACCACTATTTAAGTGTTCTAAAGCTAAACTTTCTGGATTAGTCATTGAGTGAGAAGAATAATTTCGACCTATACTGTTATTAAACGAAAATAATTTAAAATTTATTGTTCGTTTAATCAAGTTAGGAATTTTTCTATTGAAACTGATTGTATAACAATAGGCATAGAACTGTGAAGGATACCACATATCTCAGAACATTGACCATAAAATACCCCCTCCCTGTTTATTAAAGTAGAGCATTGATTTAATCTACCAGGGTAAGCGTCTAATTTAAGGGCTAAGCTCGGTACAGCAAAGGAATGTATAACCATGAATTATACTCTTCAATATTATTAAAATTTATTCAAGTTTACAATCAAGCAAAGCTCGATTGAATTTAAATTGATAATTTATATAACATAGAAGGATGCATATGGTTAATTACAATAGATTTTAATTTAGGCATTGATTTTCGTTTGATATGAATTCGCCAATTTGAACTTTGGTTTCAAAGTGTACAATCAAGTTCGTATTTAATTACTAGAACATTTAATAATAATGTTGTCTGCTCTAAACTAAAAGAGTCAGTACAAAGGACCAACCCTTTATTAACAGCAGAACCGTCTCCCATGATTCAATGAGCTAAGCCAACTGGAGTAAGAAGATCATAAATATTACTTGGAATGATCTTAATTTTATTTTTATAAAATAAATTATAAATATCTGTCAGACAAGGTAGTTGTCGTGTTTGAAAAACTAGCCCTGAAAAAGGTTTACCTTTTCTTACGCCAGTATTTATATAAGGAAAACTAGAACAGTAATGACTTAGTAGAAAAAATACAGATCAAACATATGGAGAATTTTTAGTAGATTGTTTAAAACCTAATCTTGCATTTTTGCTATCAGAAGGTAACTGCATTCAACCATCTGATAAAATTAATCCTATTATAACACTTTGTACATAAGGTGGAATTTTAGTCATACTTGCCTGTATTCTAGTTAATCTACCACCTAATGTTAAACCTAAATTGCTTCCTCAAAGAACAATATCACCAGAACCGATCTTAGCTGCATTAGCAGCTGACTTTTTTGACTGAGGAGATAATTTAAATGTTGTAGTAGAAATTTGCATACGACTTAATTGATTAAAATCTATTGAATTTTTATTTAAGTACTCAGATTTTATAGCTAGTGCAGAAACAATGAAATAACTTACCATGTTTTAATACTTTTCATTCTTATCATGCTTATCTAATTTAGCTAAATATATAATTCCTGTAACATTAACCCTTAAAATTAAATTTTACAGGAATAGGATGAACTTACTATAATAACCTATACATAATAACTTTTATGTAAAATTTATTAATTATATTTAAATATAAAAATTTAAACTTGATTATTAATTTAGAATTAAGTTAAGTATATAACATCTCCTTTTAGAGATTATTAGAATAAATCTTACACTTATAATCTGCCCAACTATGTAAGGGTACAGGGGATTTATTATTATAAGCGAAACATCATATATTCGTTGCTCTTTTACACTTAATAAGTGATTTAGATCCGCGAACTCCCATTTTAATCATTTTCTATACTTATTACTTTACAAAGGTAATTAATCTTTCCACATAATATTTTTATATTTATGTTTAGCATATAAAACTTTAGGGATTGCCCGGAGTTTGAAATTTTATCAGACATTAAATAAAACTTACTTAAGGTTTATTTAGTCAGCCGCTGTAATAATGAAACGTATATGAGTTAATTCTGGAACTATTACTCTGTTATCAACTTCGAGCATTCTTAAAGCACCGTCTTGTAAATCTTCTTCTGGTACTATATAAGAATCATATTCAATGTTATCATTATCATCATTTACGAAATCTACATATTGATAACTTCAATATCATTGATGACCCTCAGCAAGAATCGACATAGCAGGATCAGCAACTTCATCCATAAGGTATAGTAATTTGAATGATGGGAATGCGATTAAAACTAGAATAACAGCCATGGAATAATAAAATTTAGAATAGCTGAAAAATTAAATGAAAAATATAATTATAACAATTACACTATTATTACAAAATAATACGCTAAACATAAATCTATATATTATGTTGTACATTTATATTCTAATATATTTACTAGAGTAAAAAAATAATATACTTAAAATATTTTAAGTATTAAATGATCTTTTACTATTCATTCTACCTTGAATAGCTATAATATGCGATACTCCTTCCTCAGAAAGATGAGCCTTAGATTTAATTATTTCAGCTCCTTCACATCAATCTGTGAAATTTAAAGATTTTACACCTATAGTATTATACTTATTAAAAAAAGGTATGATATTATTTGTGATATCCTTAATGTTAGTAACTACATAATAGTGTACAGAGTGTCTAGAATCTTTTTTTACTCTACCGCATTTAAAAAAATCAATAAATTTTTCTAATAAAAGTATATCTCTCGAATGTTGAGCTATTGTAAACCCAATATCTATACGAGGTTTTTCATTTAATTTATTTGCCCTAACAATTAAATAAAAACTTCCATCTCCAGTTGTAAAACCAGCCATTCAAAATGGTGAAGGAATATCTTTATCAATTATTAAAGGTCTTTTTACAGCCTCTATATTTAAAAATTTATCTTTTAATTCCGAGGATAGACCTAAATTCAATGAAGCTTTAAAGGATAAAATTTTTCTTAAGCCATCTAATGTTAAATGTTCTTTATTTTTCATTAAACTAACGATTTCTTTAAATAAAATATAATCTGCTAGCTTTTGCGTTACAAGTGGATATATCTCAAAATGAGGTATTATTACCTCCAAAATATCATTTAATTTATCCACACGATAAGTGCAAGTATCTTTAAACATTACTATTTTACCTATATTTTCACCAAAAAAATTTTTAAGCTCCAGGATAAGGTCTAAATCTGTTTTATGTACAGTTATTTTAAATCTAGCATTAACACTTCAACCAATTTTAGTAGAAGGACTTTTTAATACACTAATAGCAAAAGAACCTTCAGCATCTATAAGTCCTGTAACAAATCAAGGATCAATCTTATGTTTATAATTAGTTACTTTATTTGATAAAGTCTTAGAGTTAACTAGACTAGAATATGATCTTTTAAAAATTCGGTTTGTTTTAAAAGTTTGTTTTTTTTCAAATATATCTTTATTCTGAAATTTTATTTTATTCCATAGAATACACCTTAACATTATCTCATGAAAATATTAACTAAGTAGACAATAATAATTATTTACCAACCTTGTTAATACTAAAATAATGCAACTGCCGTCTACTCTTTGCTTTTTTACAATAGTATTTTCTGCTGCACAGTACTATTAACTTAAATCCGCGGTTATTTCTTTTTCAAAAAAAGAATCTTTCTTACTTGTTACCATACCTGAGTAATTAGTTCAGCCGCAAATAACCTTTCGGATATTACTTAGTATAAGAAATTACTAAAACTTTCCCGGAGTTTGACAGTTTCTCCCAATTATAAGATTTAATAAATAGGAGTAATAGTTCAAATTAATTCGATTAATGTCAAAATATATATTCGGTCTAGAATATATATTTTGGACTATCTCTTTATTTTCGAAGTGTTTTCAATAAATAATACACGAATAGTCTCTGAGGAATTTTATAATTTTCCTGCTGATAAATAGTATAAAATATGCTATACGAATGGTTTCAGCATATAGTGTATTTTAACATACCAAGTTTAAGAGTTATCTATTAAATTTCGAGAAAATAAATATTTATCTTTAAATAATTTACCAGATTTAAGGTAAGTATTTACTGTATTATTACTTATATTTAAAAATTCAGCAGTTTTTCTTCCTGAAACAAAAGTTCCTATCAAGTTTAAAACTCCATCTGTGTTTTTTTCATATAAATACACAGTATACCTTTTTTTTTAGAAATTAAATCTTTTGTTGATTCAAGATGTTTTTTACCTAATTTTAATGAACTCATCAAAGATTTAGTCTCCTCTGAGTGAGTTTTACCATAAAAAGAGTTTTTTTTACCTAATTTTGAGCCACTCATTTTTGATTTAGTTAATTCATCATGTGTTTTACCAAATAAACTACTTTTTGATCCAACATAGACACCTTTTAAAGATTTACTTATTTTAGCTCTAGTCTCCTTAGAATGTTTTAATCCTAATGAAGAACCTGCTATTTTTTCAATATTGTATTCTGGTTTCAATAAATCTAGATAATACTGTTCTCTTTTTAATAAAACAGACTTCTCACAATATTCTAAAATTTCAAGAGAAAAATTAGCATAACCGTATTTAATTAAAGCTCTAGATATTCTTAAATTATTTTTTACGCTAGACAAATAAGATAAATTGAAATAATTTAAAAATCTTCTTCAAAGATTAATAGAACTTCCAATATAACACTCGTTATTTAATTTATTTGTCCACTTATAGATACCTGTTTTAGCTTTATTCTCTTTCAAAATTAAAACTCTCATATCGTAAGCATTAATATAAAATTTTACGGGGTTATATAAATCTTTTCTATCATTTGTTAACGAATAATTTCTTGAAAAACCAGTGATAAAAGAAGGATTTAATTTTTTCATTTTTATTTTTTATTTATTATATTGTAGTCTGATAACCATTAAAAAGCTAATAAAACATTTTTTTTAGAAAAAAAAATAAAAAAAAAAGAATTTCTTATATATCATTTAAAGCAAACCTAAAACTTGCTTTTTTTAAGCCTAAGATAACTGAATTTTATATATTTTAAAAATAATTTCTTAAATATGGATAATACAAACTTGCTCATGCCTTTGTCATATTTGAAGATAAAATATTATTATTATTATTTATTTATTAAATAATATACTTATAATAAATTATTATATAACAAATTTATTATTTTTTAAAATACCAATAAAAATTTTCACCTCCAGCAAACCCTCTAAAAAATAAGGATTAATATAAATTTTAGGTTTGTTATTAAAATTTCTTCTTCTTAAGGATTATGAAAAAGATAATTTAATTTCTTAATTATAATGAGATTAAACGACTTGGTAGTAGGCACATTAATGTACCATGATTTAAATATTTGTGTGAGATTGGTGATCTTTTATTAGAATAATTTCTAATTACAGATGCTAACATTCAACCTACACCAAATAAAATTACGACAAGATAAAACATAATATTATCATGTAATTCAACTAATCCTTCCATTTGAGGCGCAGCACTATCTTGGAAATAAAGACCTCATGGTCTAGGAGCGTCACATTGCAGAAATACGTTTTTAACTAAAATATTTAACATTTTAAATTTTATTAAATATTAGCTAAGTTGATTATTTATACTAATTTTTTATCTCATCTGGGCGCAATAATAGATAATAAAGCTGTAAGCTATAAAATTAGGTTGCAATAATCTTAAGAGTCCAAGTTAGATTTAAGATATTTTTATTGGCAATCTTTAAGCTAAACAATTAGAAAAATTATTAATACTCATTTCATTAATTAAGAGTATACCCTTTTTTATTTATCCCGATCCTCTCATAATAAACACAAAAGTAATAATTAAACAAATTGATTTATCATAATAATATTTGTGTAAAATTAATGGGTTTTGGCTCTGGTAAAAAATATTCTTAATAACAGATGCAAAAATCCAATATATGATTAAGGTAAAATAACTCAATTATTACTTCCAATTGCGCGACTATCTAATTTATTATCCAAATAATAATAAATTCATAATACTTCCTAAATAAAATTTTCCAAAAAATATAAAAAAAATATGGGCAGTAAATATGAATAAAGTTTTAAAGTCTCTACTGTATTCATCCCATCTTTAATTTGACGAATTTGATTTAAACCTTTTTCAGTTAAATGACCCTTTTTTTCATAATTACTGCTATTTTTCAAAAATCTTTATATTTTACCTTCCCCCCCCCCCCCCCCTCCCTTTTTTGGATATTTTAAAAAGAATGGTATAATATTTTGAGTAATATTCGATAATTTTGTTACTCTAAATACTACTGCATTTTCATAATGTTTATAAACTGCACCATAATTTAAATATTTAACTAAATTTCATAATTGTTTATCTTTAATGTGTTGATTAATTTGAAATATTAATTCAACTGAATAACCCTAACGCTGAAAGCTCTTGGATTTTATTTTAACTAATGCACAATCCTTACCGCTAGAAAATCCAGCTAATCACTGAGGATCAGGAATGAGTATATTATCCGTTTTACACTCAGGTTTTCGACCGACTTAATATCAGAAAAGGCTGTTTTAGTTCATCAGATAAACCTGTATTCATAGATGCTTTAATTGCCACAATTTTACGTAATCCTTCAATAGTTAAATGTTCTTTAAAAAAAATTAAATTTAATGCTTGCTTAAATAGTTTATAATCACCAAAATTTTGAGATAATAAAGGATATTTATCAAAATAATTAATAATAATTTTTAAGTCTTTATTGAATTAACTTTAAATTGAAAAGCATTTTTTTCTTGAGTTGAAATATGGCCTACACCAAAAAAATTTTCAATTGAAGTTAAGAGCTCTAAATTATTTACATTAAAGCTAATTGAAATATTAATTATACAGACCAACCAGCTTTAAATTTATAATTTTTACGCCTAGAAATAATAAACGATAATTCACCGTCGCAAAACCCAGTAACAAATCAAGGCTCTATTTTTAGCATTATTATTTATTATTATTCTCTCTTAATCCGGTAGAATTTTTCATATGTAAAGGTGCTAAATGGATTACCTTATTATTCAATGTTATAACTATTGTTCCGATCATGGCAAGTAAAAGTATAATTGAAGTAGTTAATAGCCACATAGCATGGCTAGTATATAGTATATTACCTATAGCCGTAATATCAATTAATGCTCCTATATTACCATCTCATTTATCTCAACTAGTATGTAAAACAGCCTTATATCAAGAAGAATCTTTTGTAGTAAAAAAATTTAAAGTAAGAGTGATAGAAGAATAAAAAATAGCTGAAACAATTAGGCCTAAAATCATACTGTTGAAATTATCAGTATGTAATTCAGAAATTCTAATATTAATTAGCATTAAAGTAAAAAGAAATAATATAGAAACAGCCGAAATATATACTAATATATAAGATAATCCTATAAAAGACATACCAATTAATAATAAATAACCGGATATTACTAAAAACAAGAGTATTAAAAATAATACTGCAATAATCGGATTTCTAGCGATTATAACAAAAATACCTGATATTATACTAATTACACTAATTATACTTAATCAAAAAATTAAATAACCATTAGAATAAATTTCTGAGTAAACAGCATATAATTTATTATTAAAATCAATAGAAGAGAAAATCAAATTATTCAGAGAAATAATAGATAAAGGAAAAAAATTTATTATATTAATTATCATTAATATATTATACATTAACTCTTAAAAAAAAGGTATAAATAAATAAGTATAAGTCATAATAGTAATCTTAATAATTTAATAACCTATAATTTAATAAATTATATATTTTATATAAGACGAAATGACGAGCACAATAAAATTGTTATCGTTTATTATTAAAATACAAAAATATTTTAATTATCCATTTAAATCTTCTATTATATTATCAATTTTATTATATTCCCCTAAATCGGTATAAATAATAACTATATAATTATATAATCTATATTGTCGCGCGCATAGCGCGCAACAATCATCGGCTAAGTCACCCATCGATCTAAATTGTAAGTATTTGCAATAATAAAATTTAAATATATTCATAATATACGTTATTAAAATTATAGTTTGGGATAAATAATCTTCTTTTAACGATCGGCTTTAAAAATAATAGATTCATTAATTATTTCTTTCACCAAATCACTTATTATAAACTGAATATAAAGGAAATTTTTACAATACAGTTCAAAATAATTACAAAAAAGATAAAATATAAATCATAATAATCTTAATAATTAGAACAAAATAATCTGTAATAATAAATATTATAATCTTATTAATATTTAGCATCGTCAAGAGCCACTGTAGCCTTCCCCCCCTAAACAATACAAAGTTGCGCGCGTAAACGTGCGCATAACGTTAATTATTTAATACTTTACATTTTGTGTATTATTCTTGTTTATATTTACTTGAAGATTACACAGATAGCTTGCTACTTAATAGATAATTAACCATTGCGCGCTACGCATGCGACGGTTTTAAATTTGTTAAGGAGCAACTGAAAATAGAAATAATAACAGCTATTTCTAAAGAACTAACTCTAAATACAGCATGATTAGTATATACATAAATTTTGCCTATGTTTAATTTTTGTTGTATAAAATTTAGCATAGATGCATATCAACATGGAGATCAATCATAGGGCGCCTACGGCGCCCTCGATCTAAAGTATAAATAAAGGAAACCATTAGGTTTTCTATGCGGCATAAAACAATTTTCACCATCGACTAAACCACGAAGCTATACTATAAATTAATCAATATTAGAATCAGAGGTTAATAAAATTGATTTATAATGACTAATTGTACTATAACTTTTAAAATTTTTATTTCCTCCATGAGCGAGTTGAATAATGTTTTTTTGAATTTAATTAAATAAGTTTTTATTATTTAGGTGTTTATTTTATAATCTAAATTATTATTATTTTTTAGTATAATCGACAAATAACAGAGCAAAAAGTATAACAATAACTAAGCTGGAATCAAAGCTAACTATAACTGGCAATGAAATATAAAATGTTAAACCTATTAAAATATATAAAGCATAACTTGTTATTACACCTGTATCTAGACTACTAATAATTTTACCTACATAAAGTAAACCTTTTTCTAAACCATAAGGACCTATTAACTCTAAAGAACCTCTATCTAAAAATTTAGTAGATTGACCCCCAAATCTTAGAACCTGATTAATAATATATTTATTATAAAAAAGTTCTATAAAGAAACGTTGATTAAAGAATATAAATGTATTATAACCAAATCTAGAATATTTAAAATTCATTAATAGTCAAGGTGAAAACTCAGAAATAATTACAGCTAAGATAGCAAACATAATTGTACAAACAAAAGGTAATAATTTTATAAATGTAGGAACAGCCATTTCACTCTCTATTGCAATTTCGTGAGAAGGATGAATAAATATACTATTATCTATGAAAAAACTAGACCCTAATCCTACATAAATATCTTTAGCTACGTAACCAAAGAAAATAGAGAATATAGCTAATATAATTAATGGAAGACTTAAGAATAAATCACCCTCGTGTGCATTTCTATAAGACATTATAGGCCCGTGAGGATTAGATAAGAAAGTTAGGTATAAAACTTTTACAGAGTAAGCTGTAGTAAAAATAGCTCCAATACTTGCAATAAAATAAACAACAGTACTTGAAAAATAAAATTGTCCATATGCAGATTCAAGTATAAAATCCTTAGAGTAGAAACCAGTTAAAAAAGGAAATGCTACTAAACTTAGAGAAGCTATTAACATTACTGAATAAGTTAATGGTAAAAAAGCTCGCAATCCACCGTATTTTCTAAAGTCTTGATTGTCAGCCACAGCATGTATAACACTACCAGCACCAAGGAAAAGTAAGGCTTTGTAGACATTTAATGTAAAAGTTTTTACATTAAATTTTAGGGTTATTAGGTAAGTTAGTAAGCTGATCTTTATTAAGTTGAAATGTAGACCCTTCTTTAGCAACAGCACCGGGAAAGTGTGCAATAAATATGTCTTCATTTATGTATTTAATTCCATCCTTAGTAATAGTATTGTTGTTTCTATTACGTCTTACTGTACCACGGTTACCAGCTTGAGAATTATTAGAAAAATATTTTGCTAAACCAGTCAATGTGTTAACAGCAAATAATCCTGAAGCTTTTACTGCTAAACCTGGTAAATAATCAGGATGTTTACAAAAATAAAAATTACCTAATTCAGTCTTAATATCACCTGGCTTAACCACATTAAAATATCTACCTATTCTATTATCAAGAAAACTACGTTGTTGTCCTAGAGATAATTTTTCTAGTTCAACAGAATTTGGATTTAAATTATTTCATAGATCACGTTGATTTTTATAAGCATTAACAATTTCCATTGTATCCACATTTATAACATATATTTTTCCTGGAATAAGATCATATAATGATTTATCTTTTAATTCAATAAAAGGATATTTATCTTTAGGTTTTAATTGAGAATTTAACTGTTCAGTTCTAAAGGATACACCTTTTTCTTTTAAATATATAACAGAATTTTTATCCTCATAAGTTACACTAACACCTTTGTATAACAGAAAATTATTATTAAATACCCAATATATGCCTTCTAGTATAAGAAAAAAAATTTTAAGATTAAGGCATATATAATGCTATTAATGAACCCTGCGTGCGAATTTTATAATTTTTTGAATAAATATAATTTTTTATACGGACTTTTTTGATTGTTAATAAAATACTTTGAAATTATAGAAGGTTTTATGTTTATAGCTAAAGCAGCTGCTTTAATAGAATCATATTCTATTCTTTCATTTGTTAAAACATTAAAAACTTCAATTCTTTGTGGAGGACATCCGGACCCTTTAGGTTTTGCTCTACCTCGCAAAGTTGCAGCTATTTTAGCTAATGTTTCTTTTGTATGGGTTTTACCGTACATTGGATGATTTTTCCCCGAACGGTCAACTGCTTTTTGAGCTGCAGACATTTTGGCAAGTATTTCTTTTGAATGTTTTTTTCCCAATTTAGCTGTTGCCATTTTTTCGAGTGTTTCCTTAGAGTGTTTAAAACCTAACGTTGAGGCTGCTATTCTTAAAATATTGTACTCCGGTTCTATAATATCAAAATAATATTGTTCTCTTTTAATTAAATTAGATTTATCGCAGTATTCTAAAATTTTTAAAGCAAAATTTGAATAACCATGTTTAATTATAGCATTGCAGATACTCATTCGATTATTTTTAAGTAAATAATTTATATTAAAATACTGCTTAAACCTTATAGTTAAATTTGAAGAAGAACCCACATAACTTTTACCGTTCAATACATTAATTCATTGATAAATACCAGATTTACCTTGATTTTCTTTTAAGATTATCAATTTATTTATATCAACATTAGAATAATATTTTTCCTCTTTTCCCAAGGTAAACCTGTCTTCAGTTTTAGAACTCGAAGGAAAATCCAAAAGTAAAACAGAATCATCTAAATTTAATGTTATAGAATAACAATAGTCAGATAAATAAAAATTTATATTTAAAAAATTTAATAAAATATACAATGAAAATAATAATGCCATCATTAATGTGAACAATCCAGTAGACCGAGCAAAAGTGAGTCCAACTATATACACTTCCGTGCCTATAAACCTAATTGAAAAACCAGTATTTTTTATTTTACTTACATGAAACATTTTTTTTATTTTTTCCCTAAAATTTAACATATTATTACCCTTATTATTACTTTATTCGTATATATTTATTTTTTAAAACATCAATATATAATTTTTTTAATTATTTATTGTATATTATTTTTTTTATAACATTACTAACTGTACCTACAGATAAGTTCAATTGATCTGCTAAAGAATTATAAGAATCAGATTCAGCTAATAATATAGTAGTTTCTTTATCAGCTCAAGCTTGATATACATGAGTTTGATCTAAACTTAATGACATTTCATTAGCTTCAAAAGCAAAATTAAAAAATATAATATCTTTTAATTGTTCGTTGTTAATATTTAAAGATGGTTTGTAATAACTGTACATACATTGTTCTAATATACGACTAATGTATAGTCCAAACCCTTGTAATATCTTAGTACCACCTTTATTTAAAGATAACGCAAAATTAATATTATATCATTCTTGAACTATATTATCATATGTTATAATAGGCGCTCATTTAACAGATGAAACACCTCCATTAGTCAATATTCAATTATGTATATGAGATCTTAAACGATGACCATTTAAACTATTAATATGATCATTAAGGCGATTTCGACAAGATAAAGCAGAACCTATCCCGTATTTATTTGTTTTTTTGTGAATAAAACAGTAAATACCTGAACAATCTCCATCTACTACTTTTTGGTATTCAAGAGGTAGACCATACAAATTAATAGGTTTAATTGTTTTTAAATTTAATTCATTTGAAAAAATAATTTTAAAATTATAACAATTAAAATATTAAAGTTTATTTATTAAAATTAAGTTATTTAAATTTATTTAAAATCATAAAAATATGGTATTGCCCTCCTCCCTCCTCATTATAAAGAATAAATATCTTATATCCTGTATAACTACTACAATTTCCCTGTACCTTTAATCCATAATAATGATACACCAATTTAAACTAATAATAATTAATTCCTATAGCATTATAAAATAACTCCTTTATTCATTATTATCCTTTTTTATATTATTAATTAACTCTAAACCTTCTGCAGTTAAATGAGCTTTGTTTTTAATTAACTCTGCCGCCTTGCAAAAATTAAAATATTTTTTATATTTAACACCATAAAATTGAAAATTATTTAAGAATGGAATTATTTTTTCTGCTATATCAGAATAAGCAACAACAATAAAATCTCCAGATAAACCATTTTTTCTTAATCTATATTTACCGCACCCGAAAAAATCTATTAAACTAGTAAGAAGCTCTTTATCTCGTACGTGTTGTGTAACTTGAAAAACTAATTGAACGTGTTTTCCTACTTTAGTCTTAGAATTACCAATTAAAATTGGAAAACATCCCTCAGCTTCAATGAATCCTACCAACCAATTGGGATCCATAATTTTTTTATTAATACCTGAAGGTCTAGCTATTGGTTTAACATTAGGAAAAGCTAATTTTAAACGGTCAGATAAACCTAGATTGAGAGCTGATTTTATACTTACTAATTCCAATAAACCTTCTTGAGTAAGATGTTTTTTGTCCTTTAATAAATATGCAGCCTGTTTAAATAATTCAAAATCTATAAGCTTTTGGGTTATTAACGGGTAATTCAAAAAATGAGGAATTATTACATCAATTAAATCTTTAACAGAGGTTACTCTATACTGGAACGCATTTTCATCTTGTTTAAATATTTTTCCTACACCAAAATACTGCTTAATTAGCTCCAATATTATTTTATCCCTTTCATGTACACCTATTTGAAATACTGCGCGAGAACTCCAACCTAGAGAAGATTTCAAATTTTTTTGAAAAGAGATAAAAAAACAAGCTTCACCATCAGAAAATCCTGTAACATAATAACCATTAAGACTACCCCCATTTTGTATTGTTTTTATATTCATTTTTTTTTTTATAAATTATTTTTACTATAAATATAGTTTTTGTCATAATTGCCTCTTCTTATGAATTATGTCTAAATGGATATTAAATTTTAATTATTATTATTATTTAAAAACTTAAATAAATTAAGTTTAAATGGGTGTTAAATCTAAATGATTTTTTATAATTATTATTTAAAAACTCAAATAATAAATTGTCTCCTTTGAAAGCAGAATTGTTATTTTCAGGTAAAAGATTTATCATATTAATTAAATCATGTGAAGCTTTTATACCTTTTGATGTTAAAAATAAGGGCAAGTTTAATTTATTTTCATCATGAATATGATATATAACTTTACTTAACAATATACCCCCTCTAGATTTGTCATTTAGTATAGTATGAAAAGAAGAATGGATATTACAATTATCTTTGTCATTAATCTTATTAATACTGATAATAGTATTAATTATTTGTGTTATTTCAAATGAACTTAATAAATCATGGTCAAAAATAAATATACGATAATCAAAATTGATTAATATATCTCCAAAAGTAAGACTACAGACAATATAGATGATAATTTAATATTAAGTTATATATTTACATATAATTACTAAATTAAATGAATATACTATTGCGCTACGCGCGAATCATATCTCATCTTCAATATATTTCGATATTGATTAGACCATATCACAAAATTAATCCTAATATTTTAACGTATGGTCGTTGAGGAGTTATAAATTAAACTTTCCTGCTGATTGCCTTAAGTAAAACTACTATAAGATATTCCAGCATATAGTTAAATTTTACATGCATTCTGTAATTAATGCATGATTAATTAAATGGAATAAAGCTACGTTATATGAAGATAATCCAACCGCGATCACCATCATTCCTAATTGCAAATTATTATCATTAAAAATACATTCAAAAAATGAAAGTTTTAAAGACATAATTTGGACCATTTCTTTATTAATCATGGAATTTATCTCATCTATCTTTAAACTTAATCCATTCATTTAATTTTATTATATCTTTATTATTTTTACTAACTCTTTTTAAATAGAATTTTTTTATTAAATTTACTCTTTTCATTTTTTCTGTTCTTAAAGGATATTTACTGAAATAATTATCGATTAAATTAAATAATTCTGCTTTTCTATATACAACATATTTAAATGCTTCAATTTTAGAACTAAGAATATCAACTCTACCTCCATAAATATCTATCAATGGCTCTAATAAAAATCTATTTTTTTGAGAAATCCCTATAAATACTTGCCCAGATGATTCATTAAAATAAATTGATCCATCACTATCTATGAATCCACTTAATCACCCATCATTAAAAGATAATTTTTCAGGGTATTTTAATTGTATATTAAATTTAACACATAATTTATTCATTTGTAATAAACGTGTAGGATTTCTTATAAATCCATTTACATCATTTATTAATAGAATTAAACCAGCTTTATGTCTTAATTTGTATTTAAAGGCATTAGCATTTGAAACTTGTTTTACTCTTCCACCATATCTATGTTTTATTAGATATAGTGCTTTTTTATCTCTAGCATCCATAGTGATTTCACAACTATTATAACCCTTTTTAGTTAATATAAAATAACCATCACCATCTAGTAATCCAGCTAATCACTGTTTAAAGGATAAATCATTATTTATATTATTATAGGGTTTAATATCTTCTTGCTCCGTGTCAATATCATCTTCATTATCTTCGCCGGAGGCGATGAATCAGAATCTTCGCCGGAGGCGATGTTTTTGTAAAAGTCTATATTTTCTGGTGCAACCGCAAAATTTAATTCTAAATAATTTATGTTATTAGCAGATGTAGGAAGATCAAACCTTAAAATAATAAAAATATAATATTTAAAGATAAATGTTAAATTAATTATATTTAATTTAACAAAAATTAATATCAAACGTATGGCCTCTGTGATACCTACTAATTTTGAATTAATAATTATTTAATACATCAAACGATAAAAACGGAGTAATTTTAATCCATAAAGTATTATTTATAATTTGTCTCATTGATTTTTAAAGTTTATCCACTCATTAAATTTATCAAGTCGATTAACATTCAAAAATCTATAGTCACAACAAAGATAAAAGGTATTAATTAAATTAAGTCTAGCTGCTTTGCATGATTTCAAAGGATAAAATTTAAAATAATTATTTACTAAATTTAATACTTCTTTTTTTCTAAAAATAGTATATTGAAACCCTTCTTTAGTACTAAGAATAGAAATTCTTCCACCATACAAATTTTGTAACGGGTCTAGTAAATATTTATTATTTTGAGTGACACTAATAGTTAATTGACCTGACTTTTCATTTATATGAATTGATCCATCTCCATCTATAAAACCACTAAATCAACCATTATTATAAGTTAAAAATAAAGGTTCTTTAAATTTTATTTTATATTTTAGACAGATTTTATTCATTTGAAACATTCTTGCGGGGTTTCTAATAGACCCATTAACATCCTCGATTAAACTAACTAAACCTTTTTTATGTTGTAATTTATATTTTAATGATTTAAATCCGGATATAGACTTTATAGATCCTCCGTATTTATGTTTTATTTTATACAATGCAGATTTATCTTTTACATTAGCAATTAATTTTAAACTAGGTTTACCTTTTTTTGTTAAAATAAATTGACCATTAGCATCTATAAATCCCCCTAATCACTCATGAAAATTTATTTGATTATCCTTCTGATAATTAAGATTACGTACAGTAGAATAAGATCTTTTATTTACTTTTGACATAATAGTAGTTGAAGATCCTATTTTTACTTCTCTGCTTTTGTTCATTGTTAGTTTGATTTGTTTAATTTTTTCTAACCCTTCCAAATCCAAATGAACTTTATTTTTAATTAATTGCGCTGCTTTATTAAAATCTGTAAATTCTTTAGATTTTGATCCAATAAGTGGATACTTTTCAAAAAATGGAATAATTTTTTCATGTATATCTTTAAACTTTGAAACAACAAATTCAACCGCCCCACCTGAATGTTTAAAATAGTAGTTTCCACAATCAAAATAATTTACAAAACTTTTTAATAATAATGTATCCCTTGAATGTTGTCCAACTAAAAATTTTAATTGTACTGTTCACCCTACCTTATTAGATGAAGGGTTAATGGCTATATAAAAACAACCTTCACCATCAACAAACCCAGATATTCAATGTGGATCTAAAATTATTTGATTATTTATCTGAGGTCTCGTAACTGGAACTGCATCAGGAAAAGCTATCTTTAACTCGCTAGATAAACCGTTATTTAATACAGCTTTAATTGATACTATTTTTTGTAAACCTTCCTTAGTTAAATGCTCTTTACGATTCATTAAATCTATCACTTGTTTAAATAACTGATAGTCTGACCATTTCTGCGAAATCAATGGATAATTGTCAAAGTGATGAACAATAACTTGCAGATCTTTCAAAGAACCAACTCAATATTGAATACAATCGGATCCTCTATATGTGACTGTACCAACATTAAAATAATTTCGTAGGTTTTCTACTAATGCTTTATCCTTAGGATGTAAAGCTATCTTAAAAACTAATTCTACAGAATAACCAATTTTCATTTTAGAGTTAATAAGAAAACACCCCTCAGCATCCGTAAAGCCTGTAATGTAATACGGATTTATCTGATTAGGTTCAAATATTTTTTGTTTAGAACCTACGACCATAGGACCAACTAACATACAGAACCCTAAACTTCCTAAGGTATATGAAGTTGAAATACTTGATATTGCGTCATATATTAAACCCTCCAATGTATAAAAATAAATAACATAATGTATTAAATAATTTATTAATATAATATTATTAACATTCCACCTTACTGACATAATGACATGTTTGTTTATAACATCCATGCAATAGTACAATCACTGAATGAAAAATGAATTAAAAATGTTAACAATATAACGATTATATAATAAATAGTCGTGAACTTTGGTTATCTGCGAATTGGCCATAATAAATAAAATTATAACTTTTTCGTAAATAGTTTGATTCCTGAATGTAATAGAATGAATTTTACATTCTCGAGCCAATTGACTCATAGTTGAATAGGCAATAACTTTTTTAATATCTTGTTGGAATAAACCAATTAAAGAACTAAATACTGTAGTTAAAGCTCCTATTCATAAACATAATAGTAATGCAGTGCTACTATATTCAATTAATGGTGAACTACGCATTAATAAGTAAACCCCAGCTGTCCATTTATGTTGGTTATTTCCTAAATACTAATAAAAAAAAAAGAAATAACACACCATTACTCTCGTAATGGATCGGAAAATATCTTTAACTTAAAAACTTATTGATTTTTTTGGTTAATAAATCTATTTTATTTAAACCATCTTTTGTTAAATGGTCTTTGTTTAATACCAAATTATGAATTTTACATCAATTTTTAAATGCAAGGGACTTACTTGTTGTTTTTAATTTATAAATAGAAAAATATCGTCTAATTACTTTAAGTTTAGAGATATTAGAACAATTAAATGCTCAACCGCCCCTTAATTTATCATACTTGATATTTACACTATCAAGGTTTTCTTTTTGAGCTCTTAGAAATATATCTCGTATAACCTTTATTATATATAATTCATCATTTACTATTGAAAAAGTTAAATATGGAGTTTTATTAGATAATTTTTTATATTTATTTACTATCCCGTAAAAACAACCCAATGCATCAGTGAAGCCACACATCCAACCGTTTGATAGGCTAGGCTTAACAATATTATTTTTAAATTTTATATCCATTTTATACTGTTGATTAAAAATGAATAATCAATTCTTAAATTTTTCTTTTTTAGAATTAGTAGAAAGATTTCCATTGAATATTGCAATTAATCTTTCAAAATTATCTTTACCTGAAATATAGAAAATTCCTATCTTTGTTTTTCCTTCCATTTTAAACATAACTTTTCCAAAACCTAATTCTTTTTTTATATAATAAAGAGTTTGTATATTTAATAAACATAATTTTATACCAAAATAAATTTTGTTATTTAATATTATAAAAGATCCTGCTCCTTCTGAAAAACCAATGAATCAATGTAAAAATTTTTTGTTCATTTTTTTTTTATGTAAAGGTAATAAACTAAAATAGCTATTAAAATTATAAGTTATACTGCGTATAGTCTCTGAAGATCCTTTATCACTCATCGTCATACCTCAGATAGAATTAGTTAAAGTTTCCTGCTGATTAACCCCCTTTTTGATAACGTATGCAAAATACAAAAAGCACAAGATTTTCTTATTCATCTTATTTAATATCATTAAAATATGAATAAACTTGATGTAAGGTATTTCCAGCACATAGCAATATAATAATAGATTGATTCTCATCAATCCACGGCAAACTTCGGGATTAAAAAATAAAATATACATTAAAATTTTCTGTAGGTATTCATTCTGTAAGCTAAATCTTTTAAACGGTCCAAACCCTGTAGAGTTAAATGTTCTTTGTTTTTTATAATTGTGATCCCTTGACAGAAATCTTGAAAATCCAAAAATTTAGCTCCATAAATAGAGTGGTTTTCAAAAAAAGGAATAACCAATGAAGATATATCTTTAATATTTGCAACTGATATATTATATCTATCTCTTCCTTCACTAGGTTTAACCAATTTTCCGCAACCCATAGTAGCAATAACTCTTTTTAATATTAAATCTCGCTCGTGTTGTGTAATACGGAATTGAGGTTGACAAGTATAACCTAATTTACTTCTACTTGATTTAATATAATTTAAACCAAATGTATCATCAGCTTGTACAAATCCTGCTATCCAATTCGTATTTAATAAATCTGTATTAGAAATAAATTCAGGATAATTTATTAAAACATCTTTTGATAATCCTTTTGGAAATGCAGCTTTTATGTTAAGAACCTCAATAAAACCATCTAAAGTATGGTGTGTTTTTTTTTCAAGAAGATCTAATACACGACATCACAATAAAAAATTAGTATGTTTGCTAGTTTCAAGTGGATACATTTCAAAATGTTTTCTAATAAGTTTTAAACTATTTAAAGATGTAACTTCATAATATTTCATATTACCACCAGAACTAATTCAACCTAATCCGCCAAAGAAATTCTTAACTCTTTCTAATAATTCCACATTATATGGGTTATTTTCTGCTCCTATTGAAAATACAGGAATAATTTTATAACCAAACCTTGAATCACTACTTTTACGAAGACGAATAGAAAAAGAACCATCACCATCGGTATATCCTGTTACATATCAAGGATTAAGATTTGATTTATTTTTATGTATATTTACATTATTTTCCTCACGATTGTATACCATAGTGGCAGCATGAATCAACGCAGAAACAGGAGTAGGCAATAAAATGTTGATTTTTAATATAAAAGATTAAAAATGCTCAGTTATTTACACAACTGATCGGACTATATCTTTATATAATTCTCTCTAATCTATTTAAATTTCTTTTATATCTAATTAAAAGATTTAATTCTTTATTTGTCAAATGTTTTTTATTCTTTATTAACAAATAACTTTTTTTTCAATTTAAATATAATATAGATTTTTTAGTTTTTAAAGGATAAAGATTAAAATATTTAATTATTATAGATAATTTAGTTGTATGAACAGTAACATTACAAAGACCAAATTCAGAATGAATTTTACCTTTCAATATTTCAGCTAAATATTTAATTTGATCATAATTATCATTTTTTTGAATTAAAATATAATTAAGGTTAGCTGAAATGTTTTCTTCAGGTTTATTATTTATAGTCAATATAAAACGACCTATAGCATCTGTATATCCACATAATCAAGTATTTAATGTATTAGGTTTACTAATATTTTCTGAATAAATAATGCTAGTTTTATATTTTTTATTGAACGCTCTTAATCATAACTTAAATTGTTCATTATTAGAATTTAAAAAGAGATTACCATTTATAATTGAAATTAGTTTTAATAATCCATTTTTATCTTTTATTTTATAACAATGATTATTCTTTATTTTGTCTTGAATTCTCACAACACCAAATCCTAATTTTTTCTTAATAAAAAATAAAATTTGAGCATCTTTAGATGAATGTACTATTTTAAACTCTAAATCTCCAGACTTCGTAATTATAAATAATCCTTTTCCTTCTAAAAACCCTATAAATCAAAATTTAAATAAATTATCTTTGAAATTATATACTTCACGTATAGTCTCTGAGGATCCTAAATTTTGTGTAATATTTCATTTATTTGTAACATTATATTCATTATGATCAAAAAAATAATTAATAAAGTTTCCTGCAGGTTGTCCCTCACTTTGGATTTTTCCTAACAAGAAATAGCTCTTGAGTGGACCAAAACTTAAACCAGGATTTTCTCGCATACAGTGAAGTTTAGGGAGAGCCCTTAGCATCATATTATTTATTTTTTTTACACCTAATTTATATAACATTTCGGGTATAAAGTAAGGACTTACTAAAGATATAAGTTTGTCCATACTATCTTTACGAATTCTGATTATTCAAACCACATTACCATTAAGATTAAAACGTCTATTAATAGTAGATTTTATACCAAATTTTATATTTAAAATATTTATTAAAATTGAGACTTCTTCTTTGCTAAAATTGTCTGTACAAAGTTTTACAGTATCATCCGAAAAGTATCCATCTCCCATTTAGCTTTAAAATTTAATATAATATCTTTTTTTTACAAGTTTCTTAATCCCTGTTTTTTTGAATCTTTCATTTGCTAAAGTTATAGTTCTGTGAACACAACCAATAGCTTCCGCAGCTTCACGAAGCGAAGAATAAACTGTAGTTTTATTAGTAAACGTATCAAAAATTTTTATTGAAATACCTTTTGATTTATTGTAATCACTTATACGCTTACTAGATTTTTTTTTTTGTTCTTCACTAGCGTTATGAGATATTAAATGTTTTTTTAATTTTGCTAACTGTTCGGGGGTAAATTTACGAGTTTTAAATTTGTCCAAAGTATCGCTAGTATGCTTATAGCCTGAGCTTAAACCAGCTGTTTTTAAAATATTATACTCAGGGTTAAGAATATCCAAATAATGTTGTTCTAATTTAATTAAATCAGCTGAACTACAATATTCTAAAATTTCCAATAGAAACAGCAATACTATTAAACCAAGTACAATTCAGCAAAAATTTTGAAATTTAAAAATATTTCTTCTATAAAAATTAATATTATTTAAATTTAGAATATTTAAGAAGCAAAGCGCGAAAACAAAACCCTCCCAAAGCTCACGGTATATAAGGTAAAACTACCTGCTTATGACACTTTCCTCCGACTATACCTGTCATATAAATAGAGCTTTCGACTGTACATTCAGCAGCATTTCAGCCGCCCCGAGGTGATCCAGTCTGTAACGGTATATTAAATTACCGACGGTCTTAACTACGGAACATTTTGACCGTATTCACCTTAGTAGCTTTTAAGTCCAAAAGTATTTGGATTCTCCATATGTAAAAAATATATTTGGTTTAACCTTGCTATACTTTTGATATAAAAATTTGTGTTTTTACATTTATATGGTTCTACGATCTAATTTTATCATTATTATTTAATACACTAAAATTTGTTATTTGATCGTTTGCGACTTTTTCATAAAGGTAATCGCCATAGGAAGCCAACAATGTAGCATTAAATCTTTATTATTTTTAATTTTAATATAAATAAAAATTTTTGGACTATATCTTTAAGTAATATTAAAAAATAATTACTTACCTTGAGCGTAGTCTCTGAGGATGTTGTAAAGAATAAACTAATACCTAAAACTATAATCATATTTTATTTTTTATCTTTAGGTATTTTTCTTAATCTATTAATTAAACTAGCATTTTTTTTAAGTTCTGCGTAATCAATCTTTTCTATTGCTGGTTTATTTTTTCTATAATTATATATTTCCATTCATTTTTCTAAAGATTTAGCCTTTAATGAAATCAATTTATGTCTCATTAAATATTCAATAATAATATTTAATTTATAATAATTAACAACTACACGATCAAAATTTTTTATTTTTTCTACGTTCGCATTAATTAATTTACTTATATATAAAAATTCTTTTTTAGCATCTTTTTGACCTAAAGCAAAGCGTTGTACTATCCTGTTTTTACTTACTGAAACAAAAAATTTACCTTCAGCATCTATAAACCCAGCTAGCCAATTATCATTTAAGGATGGTTTAAACTCATTAAATTTAATTTCAATTTTCATATAATTTTTTTTATTGAAATTTAATACCCAGCTCTTGAATTGCAATTGTCGTTTAGTTAAAAAAAGGTTACCATTAAATATATGAATTAATACATTAATATCTTTTTTGGCTTTTACTATAAAATAAGCGGAACTCTCATTTTGATAGACATTACCCATATTTAATTGAGTTTGTATTTCATATAATAAAGGTAAATCTGATAAATGTAAATGAATACTAAATATAGACTTACCTCCTGTAATTAAAAATGAACCATCTCCTTCTGAAAAACCTATAAATCATTTTAAAAAATCTTTGTCAAATGGTAAATTTTTGTCTGGATTAGGATTATTAGTTAATTTCTTTATATCCTGCTGATTAATTCCTTGTCTTTGAAGTTTATCCGGATCATTCTTATATAATGGATCTGCGGCTTCTAAAGTATTTGAAATCTTTCCAGCATATTTCAAAATTCAAAAAAATTCGGTGATTAAAGCACCTGAAAATGTAAGGGCCTGCAAAGTACCAACCTGAGAACTTTTAGCCATTGCACCAATTAATAAACAAATACATATTAAAGTTACAACATTTTCACTAATATATGGAGCTAGGGAGAATACAGTTGAGTAATTAATATTACCAAATGTGAACAACATTGCAAACATCCCTATTGTTAAGAAACAATCACCTACTCTATTTGTTAATAATGCAGATATAGAGCTTTGATTTGCTGCTATTCTAGTATATCAAAAATTTACTAAAAGATAAGAGCAAACTCCGACACCTTCTCACTTTAAAGTTTTAATTGATAATAATATAAGATTATATTTTTTTCTAACAAAGCAACGTAAACGATGCAAACGTTATTAACTTTTAATTCATAGATTTGTAGTTATCTATTTCTCTATACCTAATTTATACATCATTTCAGGTATAACAAAATTGGAAATTAAAGTTTTTAATTTATCTAAACTTGATTTGCTAAATCTAATTCTTCATCCTATAATACCGTTTTTTAGCTCACGTTTATTGGCAGTAGCTTTTAATTCAAATTTTTGATCTAAAACTTCTATTAAAAGGTTTACTTCATCTAAGCTATAATTTTCTGTGTATAGAAAAATTGTTTGTTTATCGATATCAAAATAACCATCTCCCATAATAAAATGGGCTAAACCAAGAGGAGTTAATAAATTTTTTATATTTGAAGGTACACATTTAATATTATTATTGTAGAATAAAGCATGAAACTCATTTAAACAAGGAAATTTTAAGGTTTTAAAATAAATACTTTTATATATAAGACCTGTTCTCTTATCATTTTTTCTCTCAATTATAGCAGGCGGAGTAGCTACTAAAGATTTAAATAAGATATATAAACTATTAACATAAACTTCTTATGAAGGGTAAGTATGATCTATAGACAGTCTTGCATTTCAAGTAGGTTTACCCTTTTCTAAGTAAGCATCAGCTAGTAGCATACCTATAAGCGATTCTCTTTGTTCTTTAGTTAACTTGTATTCTTTTTTATAATTATTATTAAACTTATTAGACGTAGAATAGAAACGTTTAAATAAAAATTTGTTGTGCCCCACGTACTTTATACGCGAGGTTGTATCGCAGCCCACGTTTTGCGTGGGCGCTACTCTTTTATTAAAAAAATAATATAAGAGATAAATATTTATAATAAAGTAGATAGTAAATGCGAAATCTCACTAAATTATTTTACTATATTTTAAAACCTAGGACTTTATCTTCATCCATAATCAATATAAAGGATGTGTCACGTATAGTCTCTAAGGATACATTGAGGTCACTCAATGTTTTCCTGCTGATTGTTATAGCTTTAAAAGCCTAAATTACCAGCAAATAGCGACATAATAATTTATTTGTTTTCACAAATAAACGGCTGAGATTCAACCAACAAACATTAGTAAGTAATTATCTGCAGTAACAAGTACGACCATCATAAATGTGAAAAGGCTTAAATAACTAAAGAATCTTTGATTATGAGGATCATTTTGCATGTAACTAATAGAATATATATGAACTAAAGAAGATACTATTAGCACAGGTAAAAGCATTGATACTGTTAAAGAATCAAAATGAAAAGCTCAATATATATTTAAAGATTCTGAATCAACCCAACGGAAAAGTTGAATTGACACAGGTATATTATTAAGACCTACCTCAATATAAGCTATAATAGCTAATAATGTTGTAAGAATAACTAAAGTTGTTGTTATTAATTGTGATCCACTAACTCCAATTTTTCTACCAAAAAAACCGGATGATATTGCAAAAATGTTTATACAAAAGCTCTTTATCTCTTGCTTCCATTTTTCACAGAATGATTCAGACTATGTCTTCGTTTTAATTATTTTTTTTTTTATTTATTTATAGACCGGAAGTTTATATAAACTCTTATCAACCAAAATATAAAATAAATATATTTTTAAACCGCAAGGTGTTCGTGGAAAGATCCTATTGTTATTCACTTTCTAGTCGTTGAACGTTCTTATCTATTTACTTAATAACAAGTGACTTTAAATAAGCTTCGCTTCAAATTATCTTAAAAAAAAAACTTCTTTGAAATTAACCTTGTTTTCATCGAATTTAAGCCGATGGGGCCTAATCAACCCCAATAAGGGGTAAAATTATTATTAAAAAATACACTATATACCTTTATTATTATTAATTTCTTTACTTAATCTAGGCTCAGTTATTGAATGAGCAGTCGTGGAATCACGACTACTATTCTTTGTTATTCCTTTAATTTCTTCTAACCCTGATTTTGTAAGATGAGCTTTATTTTTTATTAAATCAGCGACTCGTGTAAAGTATACAAAATCTAGAAGTTTGTCCCCTACGATAGAATTTTTTTCAAAGAACGGTATTATAATTTCTATAAGATCAGAAAATTTATTAACTCTATAATCAAATGCATTTCGACTTGGATAAATTTTACCACAACCTAAAAATTTTGTTAAATTTATCATTAATTGTTCATCTCACATATGCTGAGAAATTAAAAATCTTAGTTGAACAGATTCTTTAAATTTATTGCTTTGATCTTTTACAATGCTAATAGAAAAACAGCCCTCGCCTGAAACAAATCCCGTCACCCATTGAGTATCTTTGATTTATTGGTTTGTGACTTTTGGTCTTTCCACAGGTTTAATATCAGGGAAAGCAGCTTTTAAATTGTCCGTCAACCCAAGGTTCATTGAAGCTCTAATCGCTGCAAGTTTTAATATTCCTTCAAAAGTTAAATGATCTTTAGATTTAAAAAGTTCAAACGCTTGCTTGAATAAAAGAAAATAAGCATACTTTTGTGAAATCAGTCTGAATTTTTCTAAAAAGTTTATCAAAGCTTCTATGTCTTTTGCAGATGAAATTTTTAATTTAACGGCATTTTCACTGTGTTTTGTAATTGATCCAATACCTCCAAGTAACTCTTGAATTGCTTCTAGAATAACTTTATCTTTTTTGTGTAGTCCGATCGAGAATTCAAGACGAACTCTCCAGTTAGTTTTACTTTTCGGATCTTGGTTAAAACTTAATACGAATGACTCTTCTGCATCTATGAAACCAGCTACGAAATTAGGGCTTAATTTTTTTTAGCTTAAGCGAATTTGTGGAATAATTTTTTTTATTTACAAAGTGTATAGTTTTCTTGTTCCCGCTACTGTGCAATAATTGATCGCGGAAACTTGAATAATTTTTTATGGACCCTAATAAAGGTAAAATTATAATTAATAAGTACATTATTTATATTTTAATTTATAATTTTTTTCTCTTAATCTAGGCTCAGAAACATTAATAATATAAATGGAATAATTTTTAATTCCTATTTTTTTTACATCTTTTTTTACAGATGTAACAGGAAATGTAATTGAAGTATCAATTACTGGAGGTCTATAATCAACAGCTATAGTTCCTCTCAATCGATAATATGCTACCAATATTCCTAATCCTATTGCCGATTCTGCTCCAGCTATTGCTATAATATAGACAGCAAAAGTCTGACCAACTATATCATCAAAATTAAGAGAATATATCAATAACAAGTATGTAATAGATAATAACATTATTTCTATTGAAATTAACATTAATATTATATTTTTTCTATTTAATACAAACCCAAAAATACCAACCAAGAACAGTAACAGGGACAAATTCATTATTTTATTATTTTCTAAGCTATAAAAATTTTAAAATTTGAATTATATTTATCTTATCAATGTAACTTGAAGTTTAATGACTTTAACATTGTGAGCTTCGTAGAAATAAATATCAACGAGCTTAGCTATTTAATGTAATTTAATTCTACTTGGATAAAGGTAAGTAATTCATATTTTAATATCATTCTTAAATTAATGCTTTAAGCGAATCTTTTTTAAGATTAATTCATCGACACGCGGGTGAACCCGCGTGGTGATGAATTAATCAGTCGGCCGCCATTGGCGGCCGACTGATTAATTCAAAAGACTTTAAGTTAAATTTAATATTGTTAATTTTAACCAGGTTGTTGTAAGAATTTGAATATACATTACCCACCCCCCCCCCTCTTAAAGTTAAGCTACACTTACCCTCTTAAATTAAACATATAAGAAAAATATTAAATATATTCTGATTTAAAGCTGATTTTTGTTTTAATTTGAAGCTAACTAAAATAAAAGCTAACCATAGGCTTATTTACAATTGCACTATCATATTTATTATAATTTATTAACTATTTGCATTATATGATAAATAATTTATTTTAAATACCAGGATTCTTATCCTAAATAACTTTAAAAATTTTTAATTAAGAGTATTTTATAGAAAATTACCATCAGACTTTCCAAAATATATAATAAATTTATATATAGCCAAAAATATGAATAAATATAAATTATTATAAAATTTAGTCACTTCGTATAATTAATTTTTTCAAGTCAAAAAATTGAAAATGACTTTTAATGGATAATCAAAATGGTTAATAATTAATTATAGATATTTTATGGATCTAATTCGGTAAATTACAATATCCTCAGATCTTTCATTAATATTTCCTTTGTCTAAAAAAATTTCTTTTAATTTCTTTTAATTTCTTTTAATAATGATAAATATTTTTTATTAAACCCTATAAAACCCTAATTGTAATAACCGCTATTATACTTGCATTAAAAACAATATATTAAAACAACCTTCACCAATCAATCCTGTAATAAATAAAATGTTTAGATTTAAATAATTTTAATTTTTGTTTTACCCGGAATTATTGATGAAAGCATAGGACTAAGAGGGGAAGACACAGGTTTAGGCATTTTTTCTATTAAAAGAATAGAAAATAAAGTATCACCAACTAAGCTACCGAAAGGAATTAAACAAATAAATCAGAAAAAGTAAAGGAAAGTCATACATTGTCCTACAACAATGAAAGGAGCTTCAACGTGTTTAGCCCCTAATACTAGTAATATTATAAAATTAGCAACAAATATTCAGAATAAAACTTTTGATATAGGTTTAAATTGGAAACCTCTTGTTTTAGAAACATCAAAATAAGGTAAAGTTAATATAGCGAATATAGCTCCAAACATAGCTACAACTCCTAATAATTTATTTGGAATTGAACGTAATATAGCATAGAAAGGTAAAAGATCAATAAATTTAAATACAGATTGAATTAAATCCTTTATTGATATAGGCAAGAAAAGAGTAACAGCTTTATAGTCCCAATTTATATAACATTTCTTTAATAAAATAAGGTTTAACTAAAGTTATTAGAATGTCCATAGATTCTTTGAATATATAAATACGGGGTTTTTATCCCTGTTATAATGTATAGAACATTTAATATTAAATTTATCTTGTAATGTGAACATTAGTTTATCAACATCTGTATTAGTAAATGCATAAACACCTATATGCATACCACTACCATGTTTACTACCGTCATCCATCAATCAAAACGCTAAACCTGTTAACAATTCGTAGATGTAATGAGGAACTATTTTCATATTCTCTAAATTCATTAAAACAGGGAAGTTGCATAGTTGTAAAAGATATAGCACTATAGGTTTTTTTAGTTCTATTATCCCCCTGTCTAGAGTCTCTGCACTACGCTTAACACTTAAACTTCAACCCGGCAACTTTTAAAATATTGTACTCAGGTTTTAGAAGATCAATATAATATTGTTCTCTTTTAACTCAGAAGGTTCGCAATATTCTAAAATCTCTAATTTAAAGTTATCAAAACCATGAGCTAATAAAGCTTTATATATAATCATAATGTCTTTTAAAGCTGAAAGATAAGAAATAAAGTAATTTCTTAGTCTTTTAGATAAATCTACACTATTACCAATATATATCTTACCGTTAACTTTGTTTGTCCACTTATAAACACCTGATTTACCTTTATTATCTGTTAAAATTAATGTTTTTTCACCGTCCGAAGGTCGGTGTATAGATAAAAACAGGAGTTAATAATGGTATTGACATTAAAGTTAATTCTAAATTTTCCTGGATATTTCAATTAATATTTAATAAGGCTATAAACACAACTATACGCACCACAAAGGCATCCCCAAGTAAAATTCTTACTAATATCTCTTTGACCTCATCTGGTAATTTGATTAAAGCTCTCTCGGAAGAAGATAAACGTTTAATTCCTCTTGTAGAACGAACAGCTTTTAATACCAAACTAGGTACAAAATATAAAACAGGATTAAATTCAAAATTTATTTAACATATCTTAAATACATAATATTTCTACTATGTTTCGGACTATATCTTTAATTTAGGCTGCTAAATAATTATTTTGGGCCGGAACGCACAGGAGTTAATTTATATTGTCTCGCGTATAGTCTCTGAGAATCTACAAGATATATATCAATATCCTTTAGTTTTCTGCTGATTGCCTTACAATATTAATACACAATCAAAGCCGAAAACTTTGTATTAACAAGAAGGTTTCCAGCATATAACGAGATTAAGTGACATCTTTTTACTTTATCACTCCGGAACAATAGCAGCAGGAGTTTGCATTGGATTGGCCATTACATAATTTTCTGAATCCCCAAGAACGTTAGGCATAAAATAAACAAATAAAGATAACACTCATATAAATAAGAAAAAAGTAATTAAATCTTTAAATCATGATAATCAGATTTATTATAAAAATAAAAAATTTAAAGCATTGATGAAACTTTAAAGCTATAGACGCCACTGTTTCTCGCAATATTTATGCTGCCTACTAATTAAATTATTTATAGAATTAAAGGATTCTGATTTGATAGTTGCTTTCGCAACCCATTAGAATAAATTTTAAACACAATAAGCAAACCGCATCCCTTACAAATTAATTCAACTTTTAGGTTGAAAACTGTATGTGTGGCTATATAATTTTGTGTTAATCGCCGTATACTCTTTACTCATTAACAATAGTTATCCTGATGTGATTATACTTAACCGTCAAATTAGCTGACGGCAAGTTCGTATCAGCTCGCCTATTGTCTTAGATCCGTGATTGCCTATTATTTATAAATAATCTTCTGACTTGTTACTTTACACGAATAATTACTTCGTCCACTTTATTCATTCCCCATTAACGAAACAGGCCAACAAAATTCCAATAGTTTAGTACCAGAAGCTTTAAGGGGTTCCCGGAGTTTGACGATTTTACCCTTTACACCCTTTTTATTAACATATAAAAATTATTTTTTCACCTCTTTACCGGGAGGGCGAGGAGGGAGGGTAGATTGAGCATAATTTCCTAAAAAAGCTCATCAGGTAGAATAATAATTGTATAATAGTTTTCATGTTTTTATATTTTTTCAGGTTCATCACAAAGCTCATAATCTATCGTACGAAGAGTGTAAGATTTACCTTCAAATAATACAGACTGGCTCTTTTCCATTTTATTGGAAACAGTTTTACGACTAACCCCTAAAAATTTTCCACAATCAGTTAAAGAATTAAAGGTTTTGAAAACAGAACCGTCAAGAGAAATAAGTTGAACGCATTTTTTTTTTCCTCCAGCTCCACTTTTTTTAGCTTGATACTTATTTTCAGATATAATTCAGACTCGCCCGTCTTCCCTTGTTTCATAGTTAGATGTTAAATTAAGTAGTTTAGTTATATCAGCCAATAGTAAATATCTATCTTCAATCGATTTACCTGACGTTGATAACCGATTACTGTTCATTTGGTTTAAAATTCTGTCAATTAATTTTTTACCTTCAGGTAAATAGTGGAATCCTAATTTTCGGATATTAAATATAGCTACTCAATCACAATAATCTAGATTTTTTTAGTTTGGAAAGTTAAAGAATTAAAGAATGGAATTAACACATCACCTATGAAACTGGTTCTACTAATATTTAAACGTGAAAAATTAGGCATTTCATTGTAAACATTTACCACATTTTCATTAATATCTAAACTATAGTCGGATTTTCGAGCTAAATTATTAAAATAATCTCTTATGGCTATTAAAATAGCTTTATTAATATCTTTTTGCTTAATACTGAATCTATTAGCAGAAGAGCTAGAATCATAAGAAAAAGATCCATCCCCTTCTACAAAACCTAAAATTCAATTAGCAGATAACTCTATTTTATGAGCAGAAGACATATCAAAATTAGTTCTCTTACTATTTAAAGTATTAATAATACTGCATAACGTAGGTTTTAAGTTTTTACGATACTCAGTATCATTAGACTTAGAATAAAGCATGAATCCTTGAGCAAAAGCTAAAAAATCTAAATGTTTGGTAGTATTTAAATTTAACTTTGAGAATATTGCAATTATAATCAGCAATTCACTATGATTACTTATCTTGAAAAAAGCTATTTGCTTAGCTTCTTTACCCATAACGCTCGTTTTACTATAGACAAATTGTTTTGTATCTTAGTTAAAGCCTCACGATCATCAAGATGAAGACCAATAGAAAATTCAAATTTAAAAACGTTTTGGTTTAAATTTATAAAACTAAAGCAACCTTCAGCATCAGTAAACCCCCTAAATCATTCAAGGAATTCGTAAGAGATTACCTTAGATTTACCGGTCGGAAGCTTTAACTATACAAAATTGCTATCTGAACCTTTTACAATATAATGTGATGCCAATTGCTCTAATTCTTCATTGCTGTCTATTAAAGAAGATAGCTGAGATTTAGTTGTGTAACTGAATTTAGTAATTGCTGCAGCTCCACCCAAAATAACGTAACTTTCTTCTAAAAATATTTGTTCAACCAAATACATTCAGAGGGCTGAGAATGAAATAAATTGTTTCAACATTATACTAATTATAAAATTTATTATAAATATTATTAATTCTACCCTTAAATTACTTAGGTAATAGGGTCCCATAGGTAATCTAGCTGAGTTAGCTGATATACCCATAGGATTACTAGACCCACCTGTGTCATGAAGACCAATTAAATGCATTAATACTAAAGCGGCTAAAACGACATAATGATGAACTAATTTAACATGAATATTAAGGATACATAAGATTCTCATATCTTTTTGATTTTCTCATTTCTCTTAATCAAGCCAAATACTGTTCTTTTTTATATCCTAATAATGGATAATTATCATCAAATGAAAAAAAATTAATTACTTTTTGGATATCAGCAATAGAAGACATCCGTACAAGTGAGCTTTTAGTTTTTTCATTAAAATAAATACCTCTACTTGGTTTAAACATTAAATGAATAGCTTGCATTAAATATTTATTATTTGATTGACTAATACTAAACATAAATTCATCATTAGCCAGAGCAAAAAAAGAACCTTCTGCACATACAAATCCTACGAATCAATTTTTAAAAAATGAAATATTTAAAAACCCGGAAGGATCATTTATATCGATAGTACTATAATTAGATGTAGATTCTGGTAAATTTTCTCATTTTTTTATATTGTGCTCAATAGTGTATAACAATAAATTAAATTGATCGATTCTGTTTTCAGTTAAAAACTGTAAATTATTCATTACCAATAAAGGCACAAGAATATATTTCAATTCAAAATTGTAAATCAATAACTTACTATTTTTATCATTTACTTTATGAATGACCCCAAAATTTAATTTATTTTTTATATACTCAAATGTTTCTATATCCCTAGGATTAAAAGTTATAACTAAGTTAAACTCAATATATCCATTATATCTACGTCTACATTGAATGTAACCGTCACCGTCTATAAGTCCAACTAAAAAACTTAAAAAATTTAAATCTACTTTAGGATATATAACATCTCTTTTTTTTTGTTGAAGATGTTTTAGTTATATCTAATTTTTCTAATCAATAATCTATGTCTTTATTTAAAGCGGTAGAGGTAAATTTATTTATATAGATAAATAACCAAGTAAAAATCAGGACATAAGTTTAACGTATTACTACATTAAATAGACTATATCTTATAAATATTATATTTATTATACCGTATAGTCGTTGAACATCCATATTTTTACTACCATAAGCTAAATTTTTATTTAAATATTTTTATAATTAAAATTAAATATTGAATGCTGCTTATTAACAATTTATTGTTTTTCAAGCATTTAGGTAAATTTTACTACCCCTCTTTTTTTACCGCTTTAATAATAACGAAAGGTAAAACAAAATGTAAAGCAAAGAATCTATTTAATGTAGCGTTGTTAACAGAAAAACCTCCTCAAATGATTTTAATTTTATACAGATGTAAGTATAAAACCCTAGAGTAATTTTCATTACTTAAAAGACTATATCTTCAACCTTTTTATATATTTTTACATATCTATATATAAATAACTTTAGTTAAATAAGGCTGTGAGGATTTCATCTATGTCCAGATTATTATGGGTATAATCATGCACTGGATAGTCGTTGAACGTTATTTGATTTTTATTATAATTATAGTAGTAGATAAATATCTTCTCGATAAAATTTAATTGTTATATCTTTAATATAAACAATAATTTCATAAAGTAAAACAATAATAAATATAATTAAAATAACTGTAATTTTTTTACTCAACAATATTTTATCTAAACATATGTCCTGATATAACAATAGCTATTAAAATTATCGCTCCAATTACTCATGTTATAGTTCATGGTGCTTAATAACTTCCATAGTTTATACCTATCTCAAATCTTCGCTGCAGATTGTATTAATTTAGGAGATATTTATCAATATATACCTGCAATTTACCTCATTAACATTATCGCATTACTGCGCTTAATGGAGCTCTGAATAATTTTTAAATTGCTAATATATTTATTTTCACAATTAAATATAAAGCGAGTAATTTACTAAAAATGCGCCATTTTTATAAAAAAGGTAACCAAACTAAACCGGAAATTTAAGATTTTTATAACGCTCAGAATTACGTAATTTATTTAATCAACCTGAATACTGAATATTTTTAAGTCCAATTAAAGGATGATAACCGGAAAAAGAAAAAAAGTTTATAACATTCTGTATGTCAGATATAGAACTAACACCAAATTGTGCATATGATTCTTTATGAACAGTAATTTTTCGGGTAGTATTAAATACTAATTTAAAAGCTTCAAATAATAACAGATGTAATCTCTGTTTAATTTGAAAACAACCATCATTGTTTTTTTTCATTAAAAATGAACCCTCGGAACAGGCAAATCCTACTATTCAATCTTTAAAAAAAGGCAAATTTGCATATTCTAAAGCCTTTGTAGGAAGTTTTTTAATTACTGGAGCAACTGAAGGTAATTCTGAATATTTTTTTATATTATTATTAAAAATATACATAACCATATTATATTGTGCTCTTCGGGTATTAGTTAAGAAAAAAAATTCATGATGTAAAAATAAAGGAAATAATACCTCTTGCAACTCTGATTTAGAAAATATTAATCTAACTGTAGGACTTTTTCGATTAGGATAAGAATATATTTTCCCGATTTTTAATACAGATTGAATATAATTTAATGTAGAAATATCATCTAAATGTATAGAAATGGTTAAATGAACCTGTGTAGTATCATTATAACTTTTTTTAATTCCAATATAGCCATCTCCATCTATAAATCCTATTAAAAAACCTAAAAAGGATTTAGGAATAGAAAGGTATTCAGCCTCGGGTAATCTATTTGATTTAGTAGTACGCGATTTATAATTTATAGTTCCAACCACAGGTAAACCTGCTAAGTAAATTGCTGTAAATGAATCCGCAGAGAATATGAGAGGATCAAGATTTTTTATGACAATATATTTACGTATAATATTTAATTTATACTTACATCCTTTAAGATGTATTTAGACTATATCTTTAACCATTAAATATTTATGGTTATAAGGGATATCGTGTCGAGCTTATTGTTGGTATAACTCACTCGTTAGTCGTTGAACGTTCTTAATCTTATATGAAAACATAACTCACATTATAGAGGTTGATTTTATTTTACCCTAATTACCACTAGAAGATAGAAACCATACTGTTTCACGATGTTTTTAACCCAGCTAATGTAGCTTTTTAAACCGGGTATCCTTCAAAACCAAGCCTTCATTATTAAAATATGGCTAAGATGCTCCGTTAATCAGCCTATTATCCCTGGCGTAACTTTATTCTATAATACAGGCCCCTGTTATTCGTATATACCTGATTAAGCTTCGCTACAAATAATCTTAATATTTAAGAGGTATAATATTAGATGTTTTTGTAATTTCCCCCATTTGCCTCTAAAACATTATAGTTTTAAGGAGCCCTTCCAGTTATTAATTAATTTATTTATATTTCAGCCGGATAATTTAAACTACTATAACGTAAACTTTTATGTAAATTGTTTAACCATTTAATGTATTGAATATATTTCAATCCAATTAAAGGATGCAAACCAGAAAATGAAAAGAAATCTATAACTTTTTGTATATCAGCTTTAGAACTAACACTAAATTGATTATAATTATTTGTAGTATCTATTTTTCTATTAGTATTAAATACTAACTTAAAAGCTTCAAATAAATTAGTATGTATTCTTTGTTTTAATTGGAAACAACCATCATTATTAGCTTTAATAAAAAAAGAACCTTCTGAATTTGTAAACCCTACAATTCAATTTTTAAAAAAATGTAATAAAGTAAAATCTAAAGGATTTTTAGGCATATCAAAAACTGAAGGAATACTACTTAATTCAGGTAATTCATTATATAATTTTATATCATTTTCTAATATGTACATACCTAAATTAAACTGATCTACTCTAGTGTTAGTTAAGAAATAAATATTATTATAGATAAATAATGGAAACAATACTTCTTGTAAATCAGTTTTATTTATTACTAATTTACAAGTTGGACTTTTTAAATCTTTGTAGACATTAATTTTACCTAATTTTAAAACAGAATGAATATATTCTAAAGTAGAAATATCATCTAAATGTAAAGATATAGTTAATTTCATAGTTATAAATCCTTTTGGTGTTTTACTTATTTGAATATACCCATCTCCATCTATTAATCCTACTAAAAAGGCCAAAAAAGATGAAGGTATTGAAAGATATTCTTGTTTATCCAATCTTAAAGATTTATTGTTTTTTTTTAATGCGTTTCTATGTACAATTCCTATAGTAGATAAAGAGATATCTTCTCGATAAAATTTAATTGTTATATCTTTAATATAAACAATAATTTCATAAAGTAAAACAATAATAAATATAATTAAAATAACTGTAATTTTTTTTGACTCAACAATATCTTGTCCTACTCAAGGTATAGCACTTAATAAATTAGTAATAACAGTAGCCAAGTTTTTAAAATATTGCTTAAGGTTTATATCTATTAATTATAAATTAATAATGTTTATAAGCATATTCCATGTACAAAATACACATCAAATATTGATCTTGTAATTAAATTTTATAATCTCACGCCGCAGACACGATAACATTCTGTATGCACATAAGTCTAATGAAAAATTTAGTATTTAATTACGTATAATTTGCCTTGTGTCAAATATATTATTTGAAAAAACTTCGAGTGCACATAAAGTATCATTTCAGATACCCACTGATGGTCCACTCCGTAGCAATAATTTATTTTATTGACGGTCTTTATGTTAAACATTACATACTTGACCTTGTATTCATCAGCATTGCTATAAGATTACTAGCATAAATTTTTAATAAAAATTGCTTTATGACTAATCAAATAACTATATATAATAAAAACTATACCAAATAAAAAATAATTTTTAATTATATATTTTAGGCACTTTTATATGCTATTGATCTTTAGTAGAAAAAATTTTTAGTAAAAATTTCATTTATTTTTAACCCGTGACTATATTTTAAATTTAAATTTTAATTTATACATATGTCATTATTAAGGTAGTATTTTATATCTCATCGACGGGATAATATATTTGCATAGAACATTATTTAAATAAGGCATAGATTCTTTATTAATATATATTAAATATTTATTTGATTTACCTATCGATTTAATTATAGTTCTCAACTTAAATTTACTATGTAATGTTTGAGCTAACAACTTACAATCTAAATAAGAAAACGAATAGGTTAATAGTTTTAAACCTCCATGTGATTTATAACCGTTATCCATAATTCACACAGCAAGAGCTAAAGGAGTTAAATATTCTTGAATAAATTGTGGTACTCTTTTTTTATCATTTATATACCAAAGATCATAAATTCAATTAAAACCTCTAAAAGTTCAACTAGAAAATCTAACTATTTTTACCACCTTACCATGCTTACCTAATTTAGTGGTAATTTTAGGGCTATCAGAGTTACAATAACCAGCTGTAGCTAATTGATTATGTAACCATAATAAATATTTAACAACAATTCCCTCTTGAAAAAATGTTATTCGTGTCCCATTGTCAATTTTATTTTGTTTAGCATCAGCATTTCCTAGTAAAGAACCAAATATAATAGATACTATATTGGGACTAAGAGGACCTACTATTGATGTTTTAGGTTTTTGACTTTTGACGTTAAAAGGAATATTTAATATAATAGGCGTTAAGGAAAATAAGGATCAAAAATTTAAATAAAAGAAATCTAAGTCAAAAATTTTTAAAATATCAATAAATAAATTATTTATAAAAATTTCTACTATTAATTCTTCATTTAATGGCATCGTAAACATTAGCAAGAATATAGGTGATAAAGACATTGAAGGAACTTCAACATTAGAAGTTGGGAATATAATATGTGAATAACGACTGCTAGCCTTGAGTGCAACAAGTCATAATTTATATTGTTCTAACTTATAACCTATTAACCTAATCATTTTTTTAATCATAATTTCTTTTTTTATTCATTTTATTCTTAATCTCGATAATTTGTTGCAGACCTGAATCTGTTAAATGTGCTTTCTTTTCCATTAACTTAGCCACTTCTTTAAAATCATTATAATCCATTGCTTTAATGCCTTGTAAAGGATATTTATCAAACAATGGTATAATTTTTTCTACAACGTCATTTAATTTAGTTACTATAAATATTACAAGGCTCTCCGTATTTTGTTCTACTTTTCCTATGTTCAATACTTTTACTAAATTATTCAATAATAACGTGTCACGTTCATGTTGGCCTATTCTAAATTTTAATTGCACTAAGGATCCAGTTTTATATGCTTTTGATTCACTAATAGAAACATAAAAATTTCCTTCACCCTCCGAAAATCCTACTATTCAGTTAGGATCTATATATTCTGGGATTTCAACTATAGGCTTTTCAGCTGGAATAGTGTTAGGAAAACAATCTTTTAATTTTTGTGATAGACCTAAATTTAAAGCTGCTTTAAGATTTACTATTTTTTGTATATTATCATTAGTTAAATTTTCTTTATTACTTTTTAATTCTATTATTTTTTTAAATATTTCATAATCTCCCCGTTTTTTTGTCAATAAAGGGTATTTATCAAAATGTGGAATAATATATTTAATAATATCTTTAGTAGAAGATACAATAAATGTAGCTTTTTTATTATCACTAGTTTTGTGTATATAACCTGCTCCAAAATAATCTTGAATTTTAATTAATAAAGGAAGATCCCTAATATGTAAATCTATCGCAAAAATAGGTTCTACACTTCATTTTTTATTAATCTCTCGCAATGCTAAAGGTTTACGTATATTAATTTTAAAACAACCCTCGGCGTCTGTAAATCCTGTAATATAATAAGGATTTAATTTATTTTTATTATTCATAATAATATATTGTCTATTAACTCTTCTTTCGAAAAGAGACTAACTGTACGAGTCATAATAGTAATCTCGATATTTAATAACTTATAATTTAATAACTGTCAATATCATGTTGTCATACACCGACGGATTATACTTATAATTTAGGATAAGGAATATTCATTTAACGATTGACTTCAAAAATAATAGATTCATCAATTATTTCTTCTGCTAAATCACTTACTATAAAACATCGTGCGAAAGCCGCGGCGACGTTTTCTTAAATATATAATAAGGTTATAAAATTAAACCTAAAAATTTTTTCGTGAATTATTAATAAATTGATTTTATTTAATTATTAAAAATCCATATCTTTTTGAATTTTTTTATTTATCTTAATCAGGTCAAATACTGTTCTTTTTTATATCTTAATTAAGAATGATTTTTATTTGATGAAAAAAAATTAATTGTTTTCTGAATATCTATTTTAGATGTTAAAGATATTTGATAATTATCATTATCATCAGGTTTTGTTTCGTTAATATGTTTGTTTGCAATTACTAAACAAATAGCTTTAAGAATATTATAATTTTCTAATCCTTTTTGCCTAACTTGGTAAAAAGCAGAACCATCGACTTTCATGCCAAATGAGCCTTCAGCCATAGTAAATCCTACCAATCAATCTGAAAAAAAATCTAAATTAAAAAAATAATCACAAGTACGTTCAGGTAGAGAAGAAGCTTTAAATTGAACATCATCTCAATGAACTATCTTGTTTTCTATAATATAAGTAAGTAACGCATACTGGTTTATTCGGTTATTAGTTAAAAACTCAAGATTATATTCTTTAATTAAAGGAATTATAACAGAAATCAAATCTTTTTTTGAAAAAATTAACCTGATTTGATTAACAGAATTTAAATTAGATAAAGATCCCGTACCTAATACCTTTACTAAATAATTAAGTAAATCTTTATCCCTAGTATGGAGTCTAATTACTAAACGAGCCCGTATAGTACTTTTCACTGGTAATTTAGTAATTTTATTAGATTGTTTCTGTGGTCCTATTTCAATATAACCGTCACCATCTATCACACCCATCTTAACAGCAAGACAAATTAAGGCATTCTTTATTATATTTTTATTAATCATCGTTCTCATTGACTATATCGTTTCGCTTAATCAATAACTTAATTTTAGATAAACCTTCTGGAGTTAAGTGCTCTCCAGAATTCATCAATGTAATAATATTACTTCAAGTATTAAAACTAGAAAGCTTATTACCTACTAAAGGATATTTATTAAAATGATGTACTATTATATTAGTAAGGTCTGATCTTTTAGTAATAATATAACATTTAGAATTTCCCTGAGCGTAAGTATTTATGTTCCCTACCTCCCCGAAAAAAGATTTAATTCTTAATAAAAGAGGCCCCTCTTTTTCATGAAGGTTAATTTTAAATGTAGCTTGAATAGAACTTCTTTTAATTTTATGTGAAATATAAAATGAAGAATCCCCATCTGAAAATCCTGTAACCCAGTAAGGGTTTAGTGGTTCATTGACAGAAGATTGATTGAAAGCAGGTTTTTCCACAGGAACAATGTAGGGAAATTCTATAGTTAAATTTTCCGGAAGTCCTTTATTGAGAGCTCCTTTAATAGAAAGAATTTTATCTAGCCCATCTTTGGTTAAATGTTTTTTATCGACCATTAATTCAATACAAGTTTGCCAAAGAGAATATTCTATTTGTTTAGAGCTTTGTAATGGATATTTATTAAAGTGTGGAATTAGTTGATTAATAAAATCTTCTAATTTATTTACATTAAATGAAGCTTTATTTCTTTTTTTATCTATTACAATACTACCTATCCCATTAAAATACGCTTGTATTAAATACAATAAGGATAATTCTTTTATATCCAAATATATATCAAATCTAGCATAGACTCTCCAACCTAACTTATTAGCAGGTCTTGGGCTCACATGTATTTGAAATGAAGATTCCGCATCGCTAAAACCTGTTACGTATCAAGGATTAAGTTTTTCAGTTTTCGCTGAAAAATTTCTTTGATAAATTGCCATAAATTTTTTATCCGGCTTAGAAGAAAAATTAGAAATAGATAGACTCAAATAGCACATAACTTCAATACCTCAAAGTGACCATGGTACGCAAATTTATTCTTTATTTACTTAAAAAATTTTTATTTTGACTAAAAATTTATGATGTACATAATTGTAATTAGTTTTTTAAGTTTAAAATAAATTAGAAAAGGTTATTGCATTGATACTCTTTTTCGAGAGCCATTAGAATACATCTTAACACAAAATGAAAGTATTGTGTAACTATCGTTTACTCGTTGCTCTTTTACAGAACATATAACGGTTCTGATTTAGATCCGCGATTTTCTATTTTCCTTTCGGTCATCTTTATCGTTATTACCTTACATAAGATATTAATTCATTTACTCTATAAGTAAATTAGGTAGATAAAGCTTTAAGAAGTCCCCGGAATTTGATAGTTTTTCAAACATAAAAATAATCTCCGAAATTATGAGACATTTGCCCATAAGGCAGTACATAACCTAAGAATCCAGTAGCCATCATGGCAACTAAAATTATTGTACCAATTACTCAAGTTATAGTTCTTGGTTTTTGATAGCTTCCATAGTATATACCTCTTCCGATGTGCAGATACACCAAGAAAAAGAAAGCGCTGGCAGTGTTAGAATGTAAATAACGAATTAATCACCCATTGTTCACATCTCTCATGATCTTATTTGACCGACGACTTTCCCTGTTGGACGACCATTCAGAGTTTACATCTTTATCCCTTGGTAGATGATAAAGGGTAAGATGTAAAAATATATTTAGATTTATACAATCTATTTGTGTCTATATATCTATTGCAAGTATTACTACTTGATTTCAAGCCTAATGCTTTATGAGCACTACTGTATGAATTAAATGGAGAACCTTTTACTAATTTACCATCTTCGTATATAAAGATAGTTTTTGGAATATTAGATCTATTTTCCATATTAAATTTTTTTACATTATTTACATGAGGAATATTATCTTCTATTTTAAAAGGCGGATCAATCAACAATAGAGATTGATATCTATTAAATATATCTGCGATTATTTTATCCAAATTTTCTATAGATTCTGTACTATATCTTTTATTTAGAACTTCAGATATATCAAGAAATAATTTTTTTCCTTCTGGTAAATAATAATAACCGTGTATTTTTAATATCAATGCTATTCTTCATAACTTAAAATCCATTTCTTTAAATGTATACATTTTAGAATTATCTAATAAAGGTAGTATATAGTAATATAACGCATCTACACTACTTACGACTAATGATACTACATTTGTTTTTGTATTAATTGAACTTACTACATTTAAAGGTAATATTTTACTATGTTCAGGTAAATTAGATTTTAAAGTTGTTAAAAAAGCTATTATTCCATTAATACATTCAATACTAGTGTTTTTTTGAGCGACTTGTAAATACATAGAAGATCCTGTTTTTATACCAAAAGTACCCTCACCTTCGAGAAATCCTATAAATCATTCAGAATTCACCTTAATTTGAGAATTTATAGAAATATTTTTAAATATTTCTCTTTGAGAATTCATACCATTTTTTAGATACATTATTTTATCTTTATCAGCATCGGATAAATATTTTTTATTTTTTATTTGAACAGCCTGATAAAAATCATGAAAATCTAATCTTTTGCTAGTAAGTAATGGGAATTGTATAAAAATAGGACATATTACATCTCTTATTTCTGTAAAATCTTGTACAACAAAAGAACATCTATTTCTGCTCTCTTCAATTGTCACATTACCTACATTCAATTTAGATTTTATGTTATTTAGAGCTTTAAGATTATCTATATGCATAGATATTTTAAATCTAAATCTAATATAACCTCTATCTAAACTGATTAAAAAATTACCCTCAGCGTCAGTAAATCCGACAAACCAATTTAAAAAAGAAAAATATTCTTTATCTGAGCTATTTGGCTCATTCTCCGTGAATTTGTCTCCATTTTTGCCTTTAGGTATAGAGCTTACTAACTCATAACTAGGCAAAGTAGTAGAAAATTTATAAAATCCCATTTTAAAATTCATTCTAAATACTTTAATAATTATTATTAAAAATATAATTAATAAAGTTAATAAGCCTATGATCTTAACCCTTGATCTTTCAACCAAGGCAGGACTATTTCTTCATTAATGTCAAATGTATAGTCTCTGAGGATCCTATTTATTTATTTTTATAAATTTTAGTTTCCTGCTGATAATCCAATTATATCTTTAAATTTATTAATATTTAAAGCCTAGGAATTCCCAGCATATAATTAGATTTAATGAACACATCATAGAGGGTATGTTCAATGCTGTCAAAAGCTTCGGCTACACTAGCATTATAATGCATAGCTAAAGTGACGCCGGTAACAATTTGAATAATAAGACAAACAGCTAAAAGAGAACCAAAATTTCAAGCAAAGTTAAGGTTAGAAGGTTGTGCACCGTCAATTAAATACGAGTTCATTAATTTTAATAAGGGATGACTTTTTAATATACGCATGTTTATTTTTTTATCTTTTTTTTCATTAGTTACATTATTTACACTATTGGAATTATTCAATAAAATTTTGTAAAACTAAATTATATTATCCATTTAATTATAAATACACAAAAATTTATTTACTATGAATTTAGGTAAAAGGGGTGGGGGGGGGGAATAAAAGTTCATGTTGTTATATAATTATTTTAATTAATAAATATTTTAATTAAATATTTATTAATTGACTTAATCAAGGTATTTAAATTGAGAGTAATTAATCTTCTTATAATTGTATTTTATATTTTAAATAAAAATTTTATAAAAAGTTAAAATAATAATATTATAATTATATTTTTATATCTTTAAATTTTTTATAAAATAAAAAAATATAAAAGATAAAAATTTAATTTAGCACTAAAAGATTAAAAAGAATTAATAATAAGTACATAATTAATATATTAATATTTGTGTTATATTACTATGAAATAAAGACGCGCGACTTTATTTAACTTAATTATATATTGAATTAAAAATAGTATAATACTATATTGAATTTCATGTTGTATGGAGTTGAACCAACAGTCTTATTATATAATTATAATACACTCTACCATTTGAGCTAAACAAAAATTATAAAAAAAAAAATTTTTTCTAAATAAAAACAAATCACATTATAATTTAAAAATATAAGTTCTACTCTATAAAAAAATTTAAATAAATATTAAATGTAAAAAAATGAAATATGAAGTATATATCTTATAATAATAATTTAAAAAACTTTCATAGTATTATCAGCTTCAATGAATTAGTCATTTTATAAAAAAGATTTCTTAAAAAAGTTAAATTTTTAAAATAGCCGTCGGCGAAGATCGATAAGATAACGTGACATTGCTTCGGTATCGCCTATGCCCTAAAATATACAAAAATAAAACCCTACCTACACTCATTATATAATTAAAACTATTTTATAATTATTCTTGCATCGCCCTAAAGGATTCTGGAGTAATATATTGGAATAAGCAACGCACACATACGATATTATAAAAGTTAAGAGATGGATATTATAATCTAGATATCTTACCAATAAATTAAAATAAATTTAGGTCCTATGCGCACGATGGACCATCGGCCACCTACGGGCCGACGGTCCTTTAACTTTAAATTGCTTAAAAACAATCCCCCCCCCTAAACTTCCATCATCTATCCAGCTGTAAAACATTAACGCTATACAAAATGATTAAATATAAAGTTTTCAGTGTCCCGCGCGCAGAGCACGCGAGAATGCATTGCAGCCCGCGCAAAGCGCGGGCGCAACGCTAAATATAATTTTATTTTACCTTCCGAATTAATATATACTAAATGAATTATTATGATGCATATTTTATATTAAAAGTATAGACGTCCGCGCTCCGAAGGGAGGGCGTGCGAAAATGACATCGCGCCCGCTACGCGGGCGCGCCGACTATATATAAATATTTAATTCTATTTGGTTTAGCCAAGTCAACCCCCCCCCCCCCTTTTCCACATAGTTATATATAAGCTTAACTATATTAAAAATATTCTCAGTATTAGTAACTAAATCTAATGTGAGCACCACTCATATCATTTTCTTCAATTTTAATTTTAACTGATACCCATGATGTGTTTTAATATTAAAAAAGAACATTACCAGTAATAGTTTTGTCCTATAGAAAAATAAAACTACCCTTAAAGACTATACTACAAGAAAATATACACCTAATGTATCTTATGCTTTATATAAACTATTATAAAATATTTAAAATTTTCATTTACATCAAAAGATGAATTAAATTCATTTTTCAATTTTATTAAATTCAGGCAAAATACAAAATACTGCTAAAAGATTAAACTTTTTTAATATTCAATGCAATATATAAATATTGCGAATTAAAAAATATATATGACCCATAAAAATTAAACATATAATTAACGTATCAAAAATTAAGAACCCAGTATTAAACAAACTTATAAATATAATCAAACACTTGGCAATACAGAGTCAAATTTTACATAATTACTCTGTATCTCCTTTCGACCTAAAATAAATTGTTTAATTTAAGAACTAACTACCAGGTTTGTATTCTTTAAAAAAAAAATAGAGCATATATTAATATTTTCATATAACCAAGCATGTTGCATTTTTACAACACATTATAAATATATAATTTATAAATAAATAACATGATCTAGTTATGATTTACCCATTGTCTTTTAAATATCATTATTCTTGTTACCTAACATGAATAATTAGTTTATACGCTTAATTATTTATTATTAAGTTTGGTAAATAAAGCTTTAAAATGTTTCCAGAGTTTAATAGTTTGACACGTACTAAAGCTAAAAGTTTTTTATATGTCAACGAAATTTTTAAGTATAAGATGGTGTGCCCCGCACCCGCACATAACTATAGATAACAACCAATATAGTATATCTTCTAACTCCGTAGGAGTAAGTCAACTGATAAACAATTTGACTTGTTAATATTAGCTAAAGATAAAAAAGCAGAAAAACAAGCTTAAAAAAATTTACCTAAGATATATTTAACATCTAAATTAGAAATTAAATAATTTGAAATAATTTACTTTATGTTAATAAAAGAATATTTTAAATTATAATATTGTTACTTTCATATACGTTTTTCTAACTCTAATCAATATACCTTAGATTTAGAATATTTATTAGGTACACTATATAATAAATTTATATTTTAATATAACCAATTTTGGTTAATATTGCTTTTCTTTATATATATTCACAACAAGTAAAAATAATTCAAATGTATTTTTATTCAATAGAGTCAATTTTTATATTCAGCAAAAAGGTAATATTATATCAAATATTATATTACTGTATATTCGAGATAAACCATATAAGCTCTATATGATAATTTAGGTTCAAAGTTAATAGATTTAGCTACAAGAGTTAAGAGATGAATATTATAATTTGTACATTTTTGACCTACAAAGCTAAACAAAGGTTTAAAATAAAATTAGGAGTTTTAGATTTAGATTCATTAAAAAAACCTAAACTACCATCCCCTCTATAAACAATCTTAATATAAAAAAAAATACTTGGTATATAGTTAATTTCACCTATAACCTCCATATTAGCAAGGTCTAATTCAAAACAATTAAACATAGAAAGTTTTTTGTTAAAGAGATTTTTTATTTATGTTCCTATGGATTAGTATACTAAATAAATTAATTCTGATGTATAATTTTTATAAAAAGATTTTAAAAGATTATTAGATAAAAATTGGATTCTATCAAGTTTAGCCAAATCATATCTTTTTCCATATAATTCTGATAAATAAGGTTTAACTATATTGAAAATATCGTTAGTATTAGTAATTATATATCTGATGTAAATACCACCTTATCCTTTTCTTCTATTTTAATTCTATCGATACCCCCTACCCAAAATACGTCATATTATTAAAAAAATCGCAGATTCAGAAAAATAATTTTGTCCAATAGAAAAATAATATACTAGCCTCAAGTAATCTGCTTTAGGTAAATACACCTGATATACCTTCTGATTGATATAAACCATTTGTAATAGATTTAAAATTATCTTCATTTACATTAAATTTCATGGAATTAAATTCATTTTTAATTTTATTAAATTCTACTAAACCACCACTTATAGGTTAATATTTTTAACACCTAATGCTAGATATAAAAAATATTGGGAATAAAAATCATATAGAAAATAAAAAACTAAATATGCAATTAATATACTAAAATTAAGAACCTCAATAATAAACAGAAACATATAAAAAAAGTCAAACACTCGGCAATACAGAGTCAAATTTATAACTATTGTAAATAAAATTTATAACATAAAATAGTTTTAATATACATAAATTTATTAAATATATGCAAATTTAACGCTCAAATTATATTTTATAATGTTATTAATTATTAAAGTTACATTTGCTCTGCCTCTGGTTTTGTCCTATAAATTGTTCAATTTAAGGACCGTCGACCACCGTAGGCGGCCGACGGTCCATCGCGCGCGTAGCGCGTGTCGGACCTAGCTGCCAGGTTTATATTCTTTTTAAAGAAAAAATAGAGCATACCTTAATATTTACATATAACTACCGTCTGCCCGTTGCGCTTTTACAACCCATCATAAATATATAATTTATAAATTGATGACGTGATTTAGTTCCGCGATTACCCATTGTCTTTTTAAATATCATTATTCTTGTTACCTAACATGAATAATTAATTCATCCATTTAATTCTTTTATAATTAAATTTGGTAAATAAAGTTTTAGGATGTCCCCGGAGTTTGGTAGTTTGATGCGTACAATAAAAGTTGCTAAACTTTTTTGCACATCAACGAACATGGCTTACGAATTTTACCTTTTATTATAATAATTTAGGATATAATATTTGTTTGATAACTCATCTCTGAGTCCATTAGAGTACACCTAAGTAATATATGGATAAATTAATTCCATAATAACAACTACCATCTACTCGTTGCTCTTTTACAATTCGTATTAAGAATTTAATTTAGATCCGCGATTTTCTATTTCCCTTTCGGGCATCTTTACCCTTATTACCTTACATGAATGATTAATTCATCCACTTAATCTGTTTATTAGCTAGCTTGGTAGACAAAACTTTAAGAGATTTCCGGAATTTAATAGTTTATTGCACTATTAAGAGAATTATAATTCTCTTAGCATGCCAGTAAAGGATAGAAGATTCAAAACCGAGATGCACAGCTATTTTATCTTTAATCATATTTGCTTTGCTGAATACCATTATTAGATGGTATGAACTCTACTATATATTTAAAAATTATCTCATCCTATGTAAATTATTCTTTTAAATTAAAAATATATAATAAACCAAGGGAAGCACACAAACTAAAATTTAGGTTAATAAATTGATACTTTCTTTCGAAAGCCATTAGAGTATACCTTAACACAAGCTTTGCTCATGAACACCATCTACTCTTTGCGCTTTTACAGCTTAAATCGCAAATAATTATTATAAGTCGCCCGCCCGCTCAGCGGGCGGGCGGCTGACATCCGAAAAAAAAAATTTTTTTCGGATGTCTATCATTGTATATTTAAGTCCTGATTTAGTTCCGCGATATCCCATTTACCTTTTCGGTTATATATGTGTTTGTTACCTTACTTGAGTAATTACTTCAACCACTTAATCCTTTTACTATTAAGCTTGGTACATAATATCTTTAGAGAGTTTCCAGAATCTGATATTACTCACACATAATAAGTTTCCTAGAGTTATTAGCATGATTATCTGTTGAATGATAAGCAAGTATTCTTCAGAAACCAACAGCAATAAAAATAGTTCCAATTATAACCGTGTCTATCTTTACTTCAGCATATCGAATAAATTAAAGATGTTGAACTTACAAAGTTATTACATATAATAACAAGCATATAAAACCATATAAATGCGACTTAACTAGAACATAAAGTTATTTTCTTATTTCAAAAGAATACTGAGTATATCATAATTACAAAAGAGGAGGTAGATTCAGAATTTTAAAATCTCTCTCCCCCCCTCTTACATAACAACTATCGTCTACTCGATGCGCTTTTCCATATTTAACATAAATATAGGTTAGTTCCGCGATTACCCATTTAAGTTTCCTTAATACAATAACTTATTACCATACCACTATGATTAGTAATGATACTTATTAGACTTTTCACTATATAAGGTGGTATTATTGTCTTTAGGGTTTCCCCGGAGTTTGATAGTTTAGTAACTATCTCTTGATTAAATTATATTTTTACTTGTTTAAAGCGATAAAAATTCCCAAAAAGGATATACTTTTTTATCTTTTTGTATTAGAGATCTAAACACTCTTAAGTCGCTAAATAATAAGAGAATCCGTCAAGATGATACAAGATCATCAGGTTATTAGATAAAAGATGTCACTTAAAATGGGGGGGAACTTATCTTTATTCATTCCATATTTAATTTAACAAACCTGGTCAAATCTTTCTTTAGTTAAATGATCCTTGGTTTTTATTATTTCGACTATTTTACATTAATCTTCGAAATCCTTTAATTTTTCACCTATGTTATATTCACGGAAAAATGGTATGATTTTTTTATAATTATCTGAAAAAGTATAGCATTAAAAACTTACCGTAGTTCGATTTGAAGATGGAAAATATGTATCATAACCAAATAATCCACCATACTTCTAATTAGAGATTCATCCTTACTTGAGATATACTAAATACTAATCTTACATTAATTTTAGAAGAAGATTTGTTCTCAGTAACCACGAAACAGCCATCTCCTGAAGTAAATCCCACTATTCAATAAGGATGAGGCATTTTTGTATTTACAACTAAAGACTTTAAGAGATAGTGTTAGGAAAGCAACCTTTAATTCAACAGTTAAACCCAAATTAATAGACGCTTTATTAGATACAATATTCTATAAATCTTCCATTGTTAAATGTTCCCTAGCTTTAACCATCTCTACTACTGATTTAAAAAGGAAGGAAATCGAGTACGGGGCCACCGGCCCCTTGAAGATCTTCTTCCTTTTTATTTATTAAAGGATATTTAAAAGTGAGGTATAATTATAGTAGTTAAATCTTCTATAGAAAATACAAAATATGCACAGTTTTTCCTCGGAAATTATACTATACCGCCAAAATAAGTTTGAATCTCTTGCAAAATGGTAAGTAAGTCTCGCAAATGAAAATTGAAAAGACAGCTTCTACCATAAGAGTTTTTATAGTTTTTCTAACTCTAATAGAAAAACACCCTTCAGCGTCTATGAAGCCTTAATAAATCAATAATTAATCCCGGCAGATTTCTTACCCTTATGTAGTTTTAAAGGTGACAAGTAATAGTAAAAAATAATTTAGAGAAAGTGTACTTTTTTACACTTTTACTTTGGTCCCAATCAAAGCATGAATGTACGAAATATTAACACAAAAGATTTTTTTTCTTTTATATTCATTTTTTACAAAATGGCCTAGACTATGTCTTCAATATATTAAACGATTTAATATATATAAGGATTCCGAGGTAAGATCGTAAATAAAATACTCACATACTAGTCGTTGAACCTTCACACATAAAAAATTTTTTAATGTGTGAGTGGCTACATATTGTCGTTAACATAATATTTAAGTAAAGCGCTATAACATTCTATAATTTAATGACTTCTATGTAATTAACCCTATTATTCTATTAAATTTTTTACACTATCTACATTCGCTTGCGAGAAAAAGTAAACTTAAGAACAAAGCAAATTATAGATAAAGCTAAGAATCAAAATAAATTTATAATTATTAAAAGTTTGATCTGTTAATGTACAAATTTTTATTGTTGATCTTAAAATTTGCAAAGCTTTACTACATTCAGAAATATTGTCAAAATTAATTTGCTGTTGATTATCTATACCAATAATCTTAAAACCTTCAGCTACTAATTTATTAATCCCTCTAAAAAACTTACTCCGTTTTTAAATCAGAAATTATTTTATCCATAGAAGATACAGAATATTGTATAACAATTAATAAATTATTTATTTTTTTATTAGTAGATAATCGGGGCGGCGGCTACGCCACCGGAATGTTTATCATGGGCCGACTCCTTTGGAGTCGGCCCACGATAATCTATAATTATTAATTCTAGCGACAAGGGGGGGGGGGCTAGTCAGCCCTTCCGTTGCGCTGCGCGACACTTTAATAATTTTAATTAATGAAATACCCTCAGATGTTGTATGGAAACCATAATAATAAATATTGACCATTATTGATCAATTATTGAAATCCTTAAGCTTTTTGCTTTACAGAAGACTTCAGAAATAATTGATGAAAAAGGATAAACTATATTTTTAAATCATATATTTTATTTCTAAAACTACAGTACGATTAGAACTCGGTTTATCTTTACGTTCATTAGTAATAAACTTCCAGCGTTAAAATATTATTTAATTTTTTTAATAATTCTAATTCTTTTACATGATTTTCAAATTTTAGTCGACGGCGACCGCCGTTGACGTCGCCATCGGCCTTAGGCCGATGGCGACGTCTAAATTTAACTTAAAAAACATTGCATCTCTATCAAATCCTCCAAATCAATAATTTAATATATTTATCTTATTTTTATAATAGAGATAAACTCATTTTTCATTTCATTGTAATATTTAATAATCTCTAATCTACCAGATGGAGTTAAATGTTTTTTTATTTTTTAATAACTCAACAACTTTTTCAAAAATTAAAAAATGAAAATATTTTGAGCTATTTAATTCAACATTCTTAAAGACAGGGGCAATAATATGTATTAACGAATCTTGATCATTTATAAAAAAATAACATTTAGAATCAAATACTAATATATGCCCACATTTTAATTTACTGTGAATAAATTTTTATAAATCTAGATAAAGGGTAAACCTATTTGAAGAGTTAATAAACTATTATATTTATTTTAAGATTTTTGAGACAAATATAAAATTTCCCTCGACATTAACTAATCCCGCTAGCCATTCTAGAAAAATTTTATCCAAATAAATTGTTTTATTTTAAAAATTTATTATTTTTATCATTAGTTTTAGGTTAAATCTTTGAATATAAATTTTTATTAAATTTTAAAATATTATGAATAAAATTAGTTACAATTTTTATATTATTAGTTTTCTTTGCTTTTACAAAATTTTTTTATGTAAAAAAATTAGTAGGAGCTACAATTAACCCGTGAACAAATTGTTATCATAAGATATTTTATCTCTTATTTCCATTTTTTATCAAAATGGTTCAGACTATGTCTTCAATCAATATTAATATATTATTGATTGCAGGGCTTTCGTGGTATGCTTATTGTAAATAAAATACTCACATACTAGTCGTTGAGCCTCCATATATTTTCCATATAAGGATTATATTCTATATAAAATATAATTTTATTTAATATATGTTTGGTGGCAAATTGTCCTTTATACTACTCATTATTATTTTAACATAATGGTGATTTAGGAGTTCCTTGCATTAACCCTGTTTTCTCTTATATCTAATCGTATAATAAATTTGTGCGGAACCTCAAATTATAATTAATAGCTTAATAACTTTTATAATGAATCTAAGCCATTTAAAATATTAGAATCATAATTATTTAAATTTTCTTTATTCATTACATTTTTAATTTTACGAATTTGATTTACACTATAAAAAAGGCTTTAACTTTTACAAAAAATCTTTCTTAGCAAAAAAACGCTCAATTTCGTTAGATTGAAATTGGTATATGATTTAAATAGTTATCAAAGATTGAAGTCCCTAAACTATAAATTTTGAAATAAATCTTCCATAAGGTTTTTTTCTATTTTTAGAAAAAACTCAGAAATTACAGATGTGGAAGTTCCAACAGCTTTAGCTGCAGCACTCATAGAATCATATTTTATGCTTTCATTTGTTAAAAGATCCAAAACTTTTATTTTTTGACTAGATTTTCCATACCCTTCGGTTTTTGGTCTTATTTTACCAAATAAATATTGGATGTTTGTTTCTAAAAATACCCCACCTAGCTTTCTGAATCTGCTTATGTAAAATATTGTACTCTAAATTTAAATGATCAAAATATAACTGTTCCTTTTTTTTAATCTTCAGGTTTACAGTATTATAAATTTTTTAAAGAAAATTTGGTAAGATAAAGCGTTACAAATATACGAAGAATTTTTGCGATTTTTTTACATAAATAAGTGAATAGTAATACTTTAGTCTTTCATATAAATTTATACCTCTACTATATACTTTTTATTTTCATTGTTTTTTCATATATACCAGCTTTCCTTTAATATCTTTAAGAATTTCATATTTTTGAGATTCAGCATTAGAATAAACTTTTACAGCCACAACAACTAAATATAAAATAAAATTATCAAGATTATCAAGATCAAATATTATAAAAAAATTAAAATCAAAAAAAAAATAAAATCCATATAATATTAAAAATTAAATAATGTAAGAAATAAGAATGCCGTTATTAATAAGGTCAATCCAGGAGCTTGAGCAAAAGTGAATACTATAGACACTCCCGTACCTATAAACCTAATTGAAAACCCTATATTTATAATTTTTCTTGCTTGAATCATTTTTTTATTTTTATTTAAAATTTAACATATTATTACCCTTATTATTACTTTATTTAAATATATTATTTACCTTAAAGATTTAATTTATAAATTTCATTTTTATAATTTTTTATTTTATTATTTTTTGTTATTCTTAAATTATAGGAATTTATTAAAATAAAACACTTTTATTAGTCGCTATTTAATTATAAATATGATATTTTAAACTATAATTATTAAAACAGCTACTTAGATAAGTAGCTGGGTAATTTGGACAAAATAAAGCAGAATTTAAGATCGCGGGAGCTGCTTAAAAATTAATTTAATTCTTAATTTTTTAAGTTTATATTTTAAACTAGGCGCCCGATGATAATTGCGCGCTATGCGCGCGCCGATCTACCTTTATTCATTCTAACCTTAATCAATTTAATTTTTTCTAAACCTTTAGAAGTTAAATGTATCTTATCATTCATTAAAAAAGCTACCCTACAAAAATCTTGATAATCCAATAGCTTGACACCAAATAAATGATATTTTTTAAAAAACGGTATAATTTTTTCGTCTATATCATTAAGTTTATATACAACAAAGTTTACACTATTTGGCTTAGTAGATAAATTTTTTATTACACCACACCCTAAATAATCTTTTATAATATTTAATAAATTTGCATCACGTGAATGTTGGGTAATTGAAAACGCTAATAAAACTTTAGGTATTTTTTGATTTTTTTTTACTTTAACATAAAAACACCCCTCCCCATTAACGAATCCTACTAACCATAAAGGATTTTTAATAACTTGTAAATCCACGATTGGTCTTTCAACTGGAATAACATAAGGAAACATTGTTTTTAATGTTTCAGTTAACCCTTTATTCATAGAAGCTCTAATAGATAAAATTTTATTTAAACCTTCCAAATGTAAATGTTCTTTTTTACACATTAAATCAACTACCTTAGTAAAAAGTTTAAAATCTGCTCCTTTTTGAGTTAACAAAGGATATTGTTTAAAATGAGGAATAATTATGGCAGTTAAATTTTTTATTGATTGTACAGAATAAATTACAGTAGGCTTTCCACCACGAATTCTTGTTTTAATAGTACCTAAGCCAAAAAAAGACTGTATTCGTTTAATTGTTGGTAAATCTTTTTCATGTAATTCTATAGTAAATTCTGGAACAACACGTAAAGAAAATTTTCGAGTTATATCTTTTGCTATTTTTATAAGAAAAGAAGACTCCGCATCTGCAATACCTGAAACTCAATAAGATAGATCATCTTTATTGAGTAAAGTATAATTTTTTTTTAGATTAAATTTAACAGGGGCTACACTTAACCCAGTTCCAAAATAGAAGCAAGAACCAAAAGAACCATCACTTAATGTGAAAGAAGAAACTGTATATTCAATACCTTGACATGCAGTAAACACTACTGCTAAAAAGATAGTAGCTATTAAACCGTATAATACTCCAGGTCTGTTTCCTTGTATTAATGAATGATGTGCATACGTTACTGTAATACCAGATGACAGTAAAATTCAACTTTAATTAGGTAGGTTTAAAGCCATATAATTTACAAAACAAGTTTGTAATTAGCTAAGAACACCTATCAAGGAGGTTTATGACTTACGTGCTGTATCTATCCCCCTGTGTGTGGTATGGGAATTCCTTACTCCTTACGATATCACACTCGTATTAAAGCTCGACTATACATTTGGACGAGTATTTCAACCCAACCCTTGGTGAACTAGTCTGTCGCGACATTTACATTTGCCGACGGTCTATGATTATAATGACTAAATCATTACAAATACAATTACGTATATAAGGATCTCGTTGACCGTTTTCACCTGATTTTTCATATTTTATATAACTGATTATGATTGTAAATCCATTATTTCAGTTATTGTTTAACTCTTAGGTGCGCACACGCAAAAAAGCTTCGCCTGTGTGCGCCAATTTTAATTTTACTCTTGTTTAGGATAAAAGACAGGGATTCTTTTTATTGAATGACCCTTAAATTCTATTCTATCTATCTGACCCTTTTTATCTAAACGCCTTTTAGAGTATTAAACCCTACATCTAAAAATTTGACAGCTTCAGCTAAATTAGGTTTTGTTAATCTTTCCCCTGTTGGTTTAATTATTTTATATATACAACTTTCATGCTGATGGATTATTTTTTTTGAACTTATGTCTCTAAGACGCCCATCTCATAAATATTCAACTAATGGTAGAGCATTATTAATAATATCTCTTTCATTTTCAGTTAATTTTTCTGCAGGGATACTTCCACAATAAGTAGATAATCTAAAATTATTCATACTTCGTGATAATTTTAAGATTAATGATTTTATCTCCTTTCTATGATGAGCTCCAATATAGACAGCTTTACATATGATTTTTAAATCGAGGAAATATTTACCTTTTTTAGTTCTAAATTCCAGACCATCTTCGCTTAAAAAAGGCATTAAATAATTATTTAAAATATGTACATTTTTAATCATCAACCTTGCAAAAGGTTTACTATTATTAATAGCTTTATCCGAATCTACTGTAGTAATGACTGACGAATTTTTTAATTTGTATATAGAATATGAATCAAAACCTAAATTTTTTTTCGAAATATTCCTTTATTTTAACTAAAACAGCAAATTGGTTTTTCGTTAAATTAATAGAAAAAGTGGGTTCGAGTTTAGCTCTTTCTAAGCTAAATGAACCATCACCTTCTATAAATCCTAACAACCAACTTTTTGTTATAACGACATGATTTTCCGGCATATTAAAATTAGTTCGTTTAGTATTCATATTCTTTTTTAGCTCTAACAATTGAGCTATTAATTCTCTTGTTAAATACTCTCTATTATGATATAAATTAAAAGCTTTTTTAAATTCTAAATAATCCAAATACTTAGTTGTATTTAATGTGTACTTATCAAAAATAGATATTAATAAAATTATATCTTCCTTTTTTGTCACAACAAATATCTGACTATCTTTAAAAAGATAAATCTTTCCAATGTTTAATTTATTTTTAATGTAATTTAAAGCATCTAAGTCGTCTTTATGCAAACCTATCGTAAATCTGAAAGAAAAACCTTCAATCTTGATTTTATCCACTACTAGAGGGGATATATTGAAGTTAGATTCTGCGTCAGAGAACCCTACAAACCACTTATAAAATTCCTCTTCTTCTTGAGGCGAGATTAATGAGAACTGGATTATTGGGTAAGACAAAAGTAAAAATGAAGGCAGGCTTCAAAAATAGTCAAGAGTTAAATTATAATCATAGAGTTGGATTTTCACCAACACAGCAACAATATCCATACTTGAGATAAAGGCACGACTTACTGTATTTAATAAAGGAAGCTCAAACAATATGTTTTTATGTATTAAGTTTGTATAGCATGGTCAAATAAAAGTGAGGTTTAACCAGATCAATAAAATCATTTTTAGAATTAGCTTTTATATAAAGTCTGTTTCTACTATAGAACAATCTAAATTTCATTTATTCTTAAGTGCTAATACTAATAAGTGTAAATCATTTAAAGTAAATAAACAAGTATCAAGAATATAACCAGATTTATGATTATTTCCATCATCTATTGTTAAACTTTTTTCGGTAAGTAAAGTTTCAATATTAAATGGAACTACTTTTCTACCTTCACGATAAAATAAATTATGAAGTTATGTTATAACTGTCAATTGGCGAGTTACAAAGTAAACAGAAAAAGATTTAGATAGTTTTTTTCTTTCCGCTGATTTAACTGTCGCACCATCTTTACATAAATATTTAAATTTATCAAATAAATGTTCAAGATATTCTTTATGAATTATAGATTGTTGAAATCTTATAGAAGCATTTTCTGTATTTTTTCTCGATATATAAGCATCTACTAAAATGAGACCATACAAAATTGCATAGTCTTCTTTATTTATTAGAGGTAAACTACTTTTGCTATAACCTCCTGGTTTTACATTACGAAAATTATAACTTGTGGTCGAAATATTACGCATAAACATACAGAAGGTCAGTTGAATAAACTGTCTATTAATATAATAATAAACCCAGATCATTTCACGAATAAATATCAAAAACAATTCAAGTTTCCCTCTTTTCAGCTTAATCATCAAATCCTCCCGTTATTAATCAATACAATTTTATTTTGTACTTATTTAAGAAACCTGATAAAAGATTAAATAAAAGTTAAGATAATCTAAACAAAAGCGTGTGATCGTTGAGGTTCTCCTTATATAATAAACAAAAAGTTAGGCGTTTAATATAAAGATTACCTGCGAGTTATTTAAATTTAGCAAAAAATGCTATATTATTAAGGTCTTGCCTTGCGACCTTTAGTTTAAGTTTTCTCGCATATAGCTTTTTTTACATGGTAGTAGACCCATGCCCCTTTAAGCAATGGGTTATAGCTTTATATTTTTATTTTTTGATATATTTTGTTCTTAATTTGTCTTATTCTAGCCAATCTTAAATTAGTACGATGTTTTTCTTTGCACCTTACAGAGGGTATTTTAAAAAAGGTATAATAATATTTAATAGATCAAAATAAGAAATTATTACGTAGTAAAATCCCTTACAGATCCGACTGAGTAACTATAGCAATTATCTTTTTTATTAAAATAAATACTACCTACACTAAAAATAATATTTAATTAAAGAAGACTTAACGTCTGAAAGCCCGCTAATCAAATGAAGGTTAAACTGTTGGCTGAATTAAGAACGATTGGGACAATCGATGTTAAATATAATGCTAATAATTCCTATCTTTAATAAAAGGGTTTATTGTAAAAAATTTACTCATCTATTGTTTTATTCATTTTACTCTTAATCTGTCTAATTAAAGCTAACCTGGATTTAATAAAATGTAATTTATCTTTCATCAACTTTGCAATTTCACACCAACTTAAAAAATTTTTCTTTTTAGACCCAACTAAAGAATATTTTTCAAAAAAAGGTATAATAATATCTAATTGATCCTTAAATTTTGTCACAGTGTAATTACAAACTGTCAATCTAGAACCAAGAGTTACAAATCCACAATTAAAATACCGAGTAAAACTATTAAGTAATTCAAAATCACGGGAATGTTGACTTATACAAAATTGCAACTAACTACATACCTTATAGTATTTGAGTTGGAAACAGCGATTGTTACATAAAAAGAACCATCTCCATTACAAAACCCGCTAATCAATGAGGATCTATAATTTTTTTAAATAATGTTAACAATTTTATGTAAACCTGATAAGGTTAAATATTCTTTAGAGTTCATAAGTACAATAACTGATTAAAAAAAAAAATCTGCTTGTTTTTGAGTTATTAATGGAAATTTTTCAAAATGAGGAAAAATTACATCAGTTAAATCTTTTAAAGATTTGACTATAAGTATAACAATCATCTTTTTTATTAAAATTAATATTACCTACACCAAGAAAAGCTTGAATTGATTTTAAAATTTCTAAATCTATTTTATTAATATAACAAAAGCAGCTTCTACAGATCATTTTAACTTAAAATCCGATTTTTTCGAACAAAAATCATAAAAGAACATTCCGCGCCAGAAAACCCACTAACCCAATGAGAATTTAAATTATTAAAATTATCTTCTTTATTAGGTAAAAAATGACAAGTGACTGGAACAAATAAATATAATAAAGCTATATCCCTGACTTTATCAAAAGGGTTTATTGCGGTAATCCCAAGTGGTGGTCATTGTGCACCTAGCTCCACTGTCGGTGATAATGCACTCGCTTATGAAAAAATTTTATATTAATTATAAACTTTATAAAAATTTAATAATTTAAAAATTTAATTAAACCCGCGATTTCTCGAGGTGCTAGAGTACACCTTAATATAGATTAAATAAGCCTATATAAGAATCGTCTACTCGTTGCTCTTTTACAATCAATTATTATATGAAAAGATTGACTTAGATCCGCGATTACCCATTCAGCAACCCACTGTTATCTTTAATGTTATTACCTTACTCCTTATCATTAATAGGACCGATATAAAAGTTTCCTTAAATATTTTGGTAATTAAGTCTTTAGGGATTTTCCGGAGTTTGATTCATATTCACAATAAATACTGTTTACATACTTACACTATAAAAAGCCCAACCTAAATTATATTTTGTCGCTCTTATTGTCTTATTTAAAATTATTTCAGTTTATGCTTGCTTAACGCCCGTATAAGAAACGCGCGCTGGCCTAATTTTAAAATAATTAAGAACTCTCTTACAATTTTTTATTAATAACATATAGCTCGCAAGATAAGAATTGTATACAAAACACCTCTATTCTTCATCTTCTATAGCTTCCACTTTAGTGACATACACTATTTTATTCTTAAATAACAAAGGTTTATTTTTAAGCAATCAGTAAGCAACCGTAGTTCCGAGTTACACCAAAAGCGTTTGCACAGTCCTCTTATGTAAATATTTTAATAATATTTCGTTTTGATCTAGTAGTTGCACAGCCATTGGTTTAATTAGACCTACTTTATGTCGGAATCTATTCAAGGATTTTATTCAAACTTTTCCCTTTCTAATTTCACAATTAGAAGGTCCACTTAATAACTTTTCAATCGACGTCTGTAAAAACGTTCTATCTACTCTGGCCGATGTACCGTTCTTTGTAGATAATCGATTATTGTTCATTTGACTAACTATAATATCCATTAACTCTTTCCCTTTATCCTCATAGTTATGACATCTATCTCGAAGTTTTAAAATATTTACTCAATCTAAAAAATCATAATACTTCTTACTTCGCCAGTTCATTGACTCAAAGAAAGGAATTAGTATATTAATCTAATTGACTTATGGGTATTAGAGTTATCTCTATACCAGGTATATTCGGAAAGGCAGCTAAATACACAACATTTTTATTTTTAACGCCGTTTGGTAAATCATTTTTTTATTGATTTCATTAAAGCGGCATCTATAGAAGACTGGTTTATACTAAAATTTAAACCGTATCCTTTTACAACGCTAAATGAACCTTCCCTTCGAACCCAACAATCAATAAGGAATAATTCGAGCTTTATAAGATTATGGAAAATTAAAATTAGTTCTTTTAGTATTCATATTGTTTTTAAGTTTAGCAATTTCTTGTATAACTTCGTCACTTTTTCTATTTGAACTTTTATAAAGCTCAAAAGCTTTTTTAAAATCTAAAAAGTTTAATAATTTAGTAGAATTTAAAGGGTAATTAGTAAAGATTTTTATTATTTTGGCTATAGATTTAAAATCAAATACCTCATATTCAACCTTTTTACCTGAAATAAATACTTTACCCATTCCAAGTGTTTTTTGTATAAAAATTAACATGTCTTTATCATCAATATGAACACCTATAGAGTACTTAAAAGAATACGCATTAGTATTAACATTACGATGTTTAATATAAAAAGTTCCCTCTGCATCGGTCAATCCTTTTAACATTCTCAAAAATCTACTGAGATATTACTTTGCGAACTAAAAAATCTAGAATAACTGTATCTTCTATTATAAAACTGCAAATCACTGTTGCCTCGCCTTGCCTGTTTAGCCAAAAATTCTGAAATAACGGAATAATATGTACTTTGTAGGGATGATCATTAAAAAATTTTTTTGATGATATATATCCGCTTTTCAAAGATGGTAAATAGCTATGTGGTATAATTTCAACTATATGAATTAATATAATATAAAAACACGAATATATAAGGTTAATGTGATAATACTCTAAAGATGTTAGTAAAACCTCTTTGTTTATTAATGACCACCCCCCCCCCCCCTTTTTTCAAGTGTGGTAAACATAAGTAAACTATGAAAGAAAGCCCAAAAGACGCTCAAGAAAAATAATGCTTCAGAAGCTATAAATAAAGCAACTCCTAAATTAAGCCCACGTTGTACTGCGCTGGTATGGTCCCCTAAATAAGTCTTGTGTTTTTTACTAGTAATTTAACTATATGATTATTATAACATTCTTAAAAAAGATATAATTATAATAGTTATAAAAATCATGGTAATCAACCTAGAAAAAGACCAGAGAAGGATTAAACCGTTTTTTGGTATTTCAGTGTTTATAACTAAAAATGTTAAACGTAAAAATTATCAAGATGATCTCAATTAAATTCAGTTCGTTTATTATTCATATAATTTTTAAGAGCTCGTACTTCAAGTATTTCTGTGTTAGTTAACCGTTTACCCAAATAATTTAATCCTATAAAAAAAGCTAAATAATTAAGATGTTTACTAGTCATCAACGGAAATTTAGTAAGATATGAAGTTATAATATAATGTTTTCTATCAGATTGAGCGAAGAATACTACACTTTTCGTTGGTCCTTTAAAATGAACATTATTTCCAGTTTTATTGAGCAATTTAACTTGAAAAAATTCAGCCAACTTAGTCATAAAAGGAATATTAGACTCTCCAATTACTCTGTTTAACTCACTTTGATTAATAGAGAATACACATTGTACTCTACCTCGGACTTTTGAATCATCTGAGCTATAACAACCACTTAATTTTATAGAAAAATGTCCATCAGAGTAAATAAATCCAGCCAACCATCCGTTAGAATCTAAGTTACTAGTGTCTAAAGGTAATTTTAATAAATTAGCATTACGCCATTTATTAAGATTATCTATAGCCTTATGTAAATCGGATATTTTTTTTTGGGGTGGGGTTTGAAATTTTCCATTAACCAAGTTAATTACATAAATAATCGCATCCGCGTTTGTTATACTATATCTGCAAACTCCTACTTTTTTTACCTCAGCTTCTAAATAATACTTGTTGACTCCCTCTTTTTCTTCGTAAATAGAACCTGTTTTAAGAATTTCTTGTAATTTTTCATACATTTTTAATTCATTTACACTGAAAATAAAAACGATTTTCGGGGAAATTTTTTCTTAATCTCCTTTTCTAAGAATAATAGATCCGTCACCTTCGATTAAACCTGCTAAATAATAACCCAATTGATTGGGTATACCTGTGTGATACATTCTAACATTAACTTTCTTCATGTTTAATAAAGAATAATAATTATTTAATGAAGAAGTTCTTATTATTGAATTATTTAGTAATGACTTTTCTGAATTTTTCGTGTGATCCCCTAAATAAGTTTAAAAATTCGAGATGTTTCTATCTCGACTGGATTATATCTTAACTAATAGGTTAATTATCATATTATTAACGTATTAATTTTTAACGTGTAATCTCTGAGGATCCTACTAAAATAATTATACATTTTTTGGTTTCCCGCTGATTGGATTATATAATAAATAGCCCTTCCCAGCAAACAGTTAAAATTATTGAGAGCACTTATAAGCATCAATACTGTTTAAATTTAATATTTACAATTTTTTATACTTTTCCTACTAATTTTTAATCTTCCTTTATCAGTAAGATGTTCTTTAGATATTATCATATTATAAACAATTTATCGTTTTTTATAGTCATTATACTTAATACCCCTAATAATGGATATTTATAATAAGAAATAAATAGTTTTATATAAGTTTTCCATGAATTAATTGAATAAGATATTATTCCATTTTTGTCACCTATAATATACGAAGAGTATTATTCCTTGTTATTTGAGAACGTCCTATTTTCCTAGTTCTGATAGGATAAACGTATAACAGGTTGTATTATGGATTAATGCAAAATAAATTAAATAAGTTTATTATTTCTTTGAAAATTTATACCCGATTTTATATTTCTGATTTCCTCTAAACCTGCTTCAGTTAAATAAGATTTAGACTTCATTAATTCTGTTACTTTTTAAAATCCTCATAATCCTTTAACTTCGCTCCTATAAATGGATATATTTCAAAAAACGGAATTATTTTTCAGTTATTTCTCCAAACCTTTGAACAATAAATTCTACATAATAATAACCTGAAGGCTGTTTTAGTCTACCACAATCTAAATAAGAAATTAAGCTTTTTATTAATTGGATCTCGCGTGTATGTTGGATTATTTTGAATATTAATTGAACTCGTGGTTCAACCTTAGTGGCTGATTTAGAGATATCTATAAAAAAACATCTTTCACCACTTGCAAATCCAACTAACCATGAAGGATCAGGAATTAACTGTTATAACTTTAGCTCTTGTAGCGGGAATAACATTAGGGAAAGAATCCTTTAATTCTAATGAAAGACCTTTATTCATTGAAGCTTTAAATGCAACAATTTTTAAAATACCTTCATACGTGTTAGACTCTTTTTTATTAATTATATCAACAATTTCTTTCAATAAAATAAAATCCGCATGTTTTTGCGTTAATAAAGGATATTTATCAAAATGTTTAATAATTTATAATTTTGAGACTGAACGCACTTCATAATATACACTTTTATTATCATGATTAGATATTGTTCCTATTCCTCCAAAAAAAGTTTTAATTTCTTCTAGTATTGCTTTATCATTTAGATGTAAGTACAATTGGAAACGAATGTTTATTGCAAATTCTACTAAACGTTTATTATTCTTTGCTAAATACACCCCCCTCCAAGAGCTACTTCTGCATCCACACATCCTGTAACAAATTAAGATTTATATTTATTATTTATAGAAGTTGTTGCCATTCTACGCTTTTGTACAAGAGAAGAATATTCTCCTGGATTATTAATATATCCAATAAATACTTTTCGAGGATTAAGTTCTAGTCCAGTGTGATCTAAATGAGGAATTTCTACTGTGTCTAGAAATAATTTTGAAATTACAGAAAAAATCATATAAGGTTTTATCCATTGCTTTAAAGTATTCATTGAATAATTATAAATATAAATACTAGGCTTATCTTTTTCTAGAAGTAAATTACAACGTAATCTATATTTAATAATTAAAACATTAATTAATATAACAGTATCGGGTATGTTGAAAGAATCAGTACAAAGTTTTAAACCTCTTCCTTTTAACCTTATACCACTAGCCATTACTCAGTGAGCTAAAACCAAAGGTGTTAAAAGATCATATATATTATAAGGCGCTCTTTTTTCATTTTTTTTTATATAAAAAAGAGAAAAAATTTCATAAAAACAATATAATCACTTAGTAGCTATTAATATTTCATCTATAGGTTTGCCTTTTAGATGATTACTGCTAGTGTAACGGTAAGGATATTTTTCACAATATATGTTTATTTCTTTATATACATGATAAATATATTCCTTATTAGCATAAGGTTGTCTTAATTTTATACGTGTCATTGTATTTATTTTTTGGTGAGTGTAAGCTCAACCATTAGATAAAAGTAAAGCAATAAAAATACTATATTGATCTTGGGGTATTAAACAATTAGTTCTAATTTCTCTCATAAATTGTTTGTAAGGAATTGCTGCTGTACTATATTTTTTTATTTGAAACCTGAAATTAGTGAAACCTAAATTATTAATATGTGAAGTAAATACTATTCGGGGATTAAGCACTCTGTTTAATATTGTGTTACCTAAAGCTGGAAGAGAAATATGTGAAGATATTATATAATTATTGCTAATTTCCTTTGTAGAGTCTAAAGGAACTATAGTTTCCTGTAACTCCGAAATAAGGAAAAGCGTGCTATATAATATTTTTTGATTTTTGTTTTTTTCTAACCCACGGTCTAATATTTTGGGTATGGGCAGGTCTTTTTTTAATTTATATCTTATACTAAGTACAATAAAAGGATTTATAATAGATTTCAACAATTCTAAGGAACTTGAGTTTATGTATATTCTAGGTTTATCATCTATCATATGTAGTGTACTTTTTAAACCATATTTAATTATTAATACATTAATTAATAAAACTACCTCCTTTACTGAAAAACTATCAGTACTAATTTTTAAACCACTAGATGTTGCTAATCCATCCCCCATAATCATATAAGTTAAAGCTATAGAAGTTAACAAATCATAAAGATTTGTAGGTACAACTTTTTTCTTAAAGTAAAATAAGTTATAAATTTCAGCAAAACATGGCAAACTTCGAGTAGTAAAATTTACCGAATTTTCTGTTACACCCTTTCTAGGTAAGCTATAGCAATAATGAGATAAATCTCAATAAACAGATCAAACATAAGATTGAGAAGAAATTTGTTCGAAATTTAAACGAGGATACTTATTGTTAACACTAGCATAATATAATGATTCATCCGAGAGTAATAATCCTACTATAATACTACGTTGTTTATTAGGAAGCTTAATCATATATAATTCAGTGTAGGATAATTTTTGCGATGTAAAATCCGAATATAAAATTTGCCTCCAAACAACTAAATCCTTACTTACATTAGTTTGTATAGAGCTTTTTTTTCTTATAAAAATTATAATAGCTGAATGTTTTATTTTAATAATACAAAACTTATTAAATTTTTGCAAATTTAAACCTAATAGACCCGCTAAATTATAGCCAAAATCATTCTTGTTATTTGAATATAATCTAAAATTGTTAATCTTTTTTTTATATTTAATTAAAGCTTGTTCTACATCTTCACTAGGAATAGCTTTAGCTATATTTAAATTATAAATAGACAGTATGATATAAGTTAACATTATACCCTCAGCAGCAACATCTCTAAATCAAAAAGCCATAGAAGCAATTAATGATAATAATCCTAATAAAAAAAGATAACCTCCATTAGAAAAACCATGCATTGTTAATACCATATTTTAAATCTATTGGCATATAGCCCCCTATAATTGTAATATAAGTTTACTCTAATTATTCAAAAAGGTAGATGTTTTAACTAAAATATCTCAACTTTAAGGTAGATACTTCTCTATTTTCATAAAGGATAGGAATATATCTTATTTTTTTTAAGTTTGTAAAATTTTTCTAAATTATCCCATACAAATAAAGTTATTTTGTTATTCATATCCTTTTTAATTTTAATTACTTTATAAAAAAGTCATAATACCATACTTAATTGATAGAATGGGTAGATGCTGCAGCAATTTTTTTTTTACTATAAAACTTTTAACATCTTTTTACAGTTTATCTACTATTAAATAAAGGATATTTATTTAAATCGTTTTTCAGTGGCATGTCTGGCTAAATAATGGTTATTACTCAATATTGGTGAGGGAAATTTAGAATTAACTACTATTTCTTTAAATCAACTAATAAAAAAATTAGCTACTGACATAAAATTATAATTACTTGAGCCGTTATAGAATGTTTAGGTTTGATATATTTCGAATATACATTCTACTATTGGATATTTACTCCTTACAATTGAAGCTATAGCTCTAACCTGAAAATATCCAGCCCCCCCTCTATAATCCTAGCAGCGCACGAAGTGCGCTGAACCTAAATATGTTGAACAAAATTTTATAATAGTATTAGAGTTTTGTGATAAGTTTAAATCAATTAAATCATGTTAAATTTAGGTGTTCTCAATTTACCATTTATCAAGACACAATTAACAATATTATCTCTATTATTAAAAATCAGAACATAAGCGTTTGCTCAATTTTTTTTAATAAAGAACCAAAACCTAAGGTGCTTTGAATAATTTGAGCTAAAGTAATATCACGATTATAAAATACTATTTATATAGATGGGTAATTTAAGATACCCTTTGGAGATATTTCCGTTTTTGTTACTATAATTGTACTATTAGCTTCTATTAATTTCGTCAAGTAATATGCAAACTCGTCATTAGTGATATAATTTTTTGTAGTGAAAGGGGGGGGGGGTAGTTTTTAAAAGAATAGGAATATTACATAAAAAAAAAAATTCAAGCGCATAATCTCTGAAGATTCCTAAAAAGTTTAAACTTAATAGGTTTCCTGCTGATTGTATTATTTTCCATAAAACTATATAATATATTTCAGCATACAGCTTGATCTAAACCCAGCATATAGTAAATCACACCGGATGTAGTAAGAGTTAGCAACGAAATACTAGTAAATAACGGTCAAGGAGAAGGGGAAACTAAATGAAAAGGATGGGCTTGAAAATTACTTCTTGTTATATTAGTCATATTATTTTTAAAAAAATTTTTTACAAAAGACAAAGATTTAGATAAAGAATAAAAAGAAAAGGCAAATTTATGGGAGTTCTGATTGTAATTTTCTATTGCTTTAATTACCTATACTATTAATATTATCGAAGGTTAGCTTTAAATACATTATAAGCGTCCTGCGCGCTTTGTGCGTTAGTAAGAGTTAGGCTTCAACCCGACTGAACTAAGTAGAATACATCACAGCCTACAAAAATCATTTTCAAATTTTTTTAAGCGCAGAGCGTGAGCGCAAAACTAATTATATTTTTGTTTATATTATAATCTATAGAAAGAACTTTCTTTATTAATTTAATAAACTCTAATAAAAACCTTAAATTTTAATAAATTTAATATTACAATAATAATATTATTGTTTGCTCTTATTTCAATTATTTTTAATCTTTTTAATTAATATATTAAAAAATAAAAATATTAAAAAAACTAAAATTACTGATTTATTTTATTAAGTTTTTAGTTTAAATGTAAAAAAGGCAATTACCTGAAGATCGTCGCCCAGGCAGGCGATGATCATCGCGCGCGTAGCGCGCACGATCTAAACAATAATTGTTTTAAATTATATGCGTTATTATTTTTTTATTGGCTTGTGTAACGAACACGTAATAGTTTATATATATGGTTAAATTTTATTTTTAATTTTTACTCAACCGCAACACATTTTTATCTATAACTCAATCTTTAATATATTTTTCAAAATTTAGATTATACTAAAAAATCTATAATCCACAAAGTTTATTTTTCATAACTTTATAAATTTCATTTGTAAAACAACTACCTTGTTTTTATGAAAAATAAAGTAACATTAGTGTTAGTATTACCTTTACGAAATATTAATTTTCAAACGTAACACTTTAAGACAACTTTTATACCCAAAATATATATTGTATTTATTCTTCGTATTATTTATTCAAACCTTATAACTACTAACGAAGAATAAGGTTATTTTATTATAGTATTTCTCTTTAATATTCTTAATCTTAATTTTCTATTTCTTGTTCAGAAATATAATTATAACCTTATAATAATTTTCATTAACTTTATTAATGAAAATTATTAGATATAAAATATAACAACATAGATAATTATTATAAATTTTAAGTTATTTTTTTTTTAATTTTTAATTGTTTATCATATTAATTATTATTTTTTTTCAGTTACAGGTTTAAACATATAAAATTTAATAAATTATTAAAAACTTTTTTCCTATCCGTTGGAGGGCGAAGGCCCGTCCAATGGCTTCGCGCTACACCCTTTCGGCGTTGTCTGAAAATTTTTAAAGTAAAGTCGAATAATAATATTATTAATAAATTATTATTTTCATCATTAAAACAATTTAATTTTAATGGGATTAATTATATTTAAATAACTTTAATACTCATTATATTTCAGCGACGGGCTCCGTAGTCCCTTCCGTAAACATAGCAGCAGTGTACTTAAGTGCGTTGCGTGACGCTTAATATTTAAATATTCATGAGCTAATTAATTAATCACATTATCTGATTTGAACAGATAATCCTCCCATCCGAAGTAGGATGCTTTACCTTTAAGCTAAATGTGATAATTTAATAATATAAATTGAGATTAAACCAAGTAAAATTAATTTAGAAAATTATATATAATTCATAAAATATGTAATGGAAAGTAATTAATAAAAAGTAAATTTTTTATTATTACATCAAAATATTTCTTATTTTTAATTTAAACCAAAAAAGACACAATAGCTAAAAATATATAATAAAATTTTTGGTTTTAACCAAATTATTTTGTTTAATATTGATATATAATATTTAATTATAACGTATATAAAGCATAGAATGTTATAGGCCCACGATGTTCAGCCACCGCTAAGGCACCCTAACTAGACATTCATTTTATATATTGCGGGTTTAGGCTTATACTAGGCTGATATCAATTTTAACTAGTTTTATATTGGTTTTTATATTTTATATAATTAAAATTTATAAAACAATAAATTAGTTTTTAGTTTTATAAATATAATTTTTAATAACAGGGTTACTATAAAATCAACGTACGACATAATACATTCTTATTGAGATAATTTAACTATTATTTATATTAAAAATTAAATACTTAACATTAAAAATTTTCTAAATTTTTACTCATTTAAATCTCTAAAATATAAGTTGATAATATAAAAATTTAAGTTACTTTTTTATTTTATGGCTAGCACTATCAGTCACTAATACACTATTATATAATTTAAACTTTTATCTATAATATAACAGTCAATTATAAAACAATTGAAAAATATATAGAAACCCTTTATTTTTAGAACCTGCTGCCTAATGAATAATTTACTTTATACTTACATTAAGTTATAATTAGCATTTTGATATTGTGTCAACTAGCAGTATCATTACTATTCACTATTAATTAATCTCTCTTTATAATGACTAACCTTTCAGATAAACTACCAGATCTAAAGGCTCTGTTTGGTTTATCACTTTGCGCCGAGTGATAATACTCATCTTAAGAGGGGCTGTTTATTTAACCTTATGACAAGAATGTTTTTATAACAGAAAATTATTATTAAGAAGACCGATAATGTTTTAATTTTCTTTTATAAAAGCGAAGAATCCTTCGGTCCTTCGTTATATTGAAAATAAAAAAAAGTAAAAGCCGAATAACAGCTAGGCTAACAGCTATTTTGCCTCCCCACCCCCCCCTCGGCTAAATTATTAAATAAGAAAAATAATTAATCCTTAATAAATAATCATAAATATAATCTGTATGTTAAATCATATATAGTTTATGAGCTATAAACTTCTATTAAGTTATTTTAAGGTGAAATTTATTCCATTTTAATTATTATATTTTATAATTTTAAACTATTAATATTTTATTGTATTTTTATAATAATTAACAGATTAGATGCAAAAATAGTTGAAATATAAATTATTTTTTTATATAAAAATAAAAAATAATTTAAAATATTTATTCATAATTATACGAATTAAAGTTACGAATATTTATTTTATAAATGGATACATAGGAAAACCATGATTTTATTTTAGAGAAATATTGTTTATATTTTTATTAATTGATTTAATTAACTCATAATTAGATTTTAATGTTGATCTAGAATGAGTTCTAATATTATTTGACTGCTTAGAATTTATATTTAATGCTTTTTTACCTATTTCATAACAAAATCCTCAATTTTGATTAAAAAGAGTTTTTCACTGTGTTAAAGTGATATCCTTCCTCTTTACGGTAGTAAACCTACTCGTTACAAAATTCGACTGTACATTTAGATGTGCATTTCAGCACAACCTTTGTGAATACCAGTCTGTAGCGACATTTACAACTGCCGACGGTCTTTAACAAGGATATCATTAACCGTTTTCACTTTATTTTTCTATAAAAATAAAATTATCAGGTTGTAACCTTATTTAATCTCAGTTAATTTTTTTATAAAGGAAAATACAGGCCATCTTTGAGATGGTTTAAAATTAGAATTAATTATTTATTTCAGGTTGACTTTTAAACTTTATTTTATTTAGAATGTCAGATTTAATATAAAATGTAAATAAAAGACTTATTTTTAAATAGTAAAATTAAAATCAAATAATTCTTAAAATTTACTAATATTTGATTTTTACTAAATCTTTTAAGATTCATTCCATTTTTTATTTTTTCAATCTTTAATAAATCTGCCGGAGTTAAATGCTGTTTAGTATTATTAATTCTGTAGCTTTACAAAAATCTGTAAAATCTAAAACTTTTACCCCATAAATTGGATATTTTTAAAAAAACGGAATAATTTTTTCATTAATATCAATAAATTTTAGAACAAAAAAATCACCTACCAATCCATTTGGTCTTAGTTTATATGAACCCTAAATCTTCAATCATTTGCTTCATTAAATCAATATTATGAGCATGTTGAATTATTTGAAATTTTAAACTAACAGCAGAGCCTACTTTATTTTGAACTCGAATCATGAAACTCCCTTCCCCCCCCCCCGTTAAAGCCCGCTAATAAATTTGGGTTTTAAATTTTCTGATAAACCTTTATTCATAGAGGCACGTATATTTACAATTTTCTGTAAACCTTCAGGAGTAAGATAATCTTTTTAACTAATTCATACGCTTGTTTAAACAAAATATAATCAGCATACTTTTGAGTAATTAGAGGGTAATTATCAAAATGATTTATAATAATTAAATCTTTAATTCCTAAAACTTTATATTGATATATATTTTCTCCTTGATCATAAATAGCACCAACATTGTTAAAATAATTTTTATTAACTTTAATAATGAAATATATTTTTTATGTAAACCTATTTTGTACGTAAGTTCTATTAACCATCCTGTAGATCTTTTATTATTTTGGCTAATTTTTATATAAAAACTACTTTATTGATGTAAGTTAATTTGAAATTAAGGTTTAACAGCTCAACCTACTTTAATTTATCTTTAACTAAAACCCAGGGCGCCGAAGGCGCCCCTTGGTTCGTCGGCGCCCTTAAAGGGCGCCGACGAACTATTGTAAAATTACTTCTGCAGTTAGAGCTTTACCATCTCGCAAGGAATATCTTTATTGTATATTTATTATACCTATTTTATAATACATACTAGGAATAAGATGTGATTTAACTATTTCTACTACTTTTCCTACAGATTTACTAGAAAATATATATTCTGTAATTTTCATTAGACCTATGGAGAGTACATTTTAAATCATAACGTATAATTAATACATTCATTAACTGTACTACATCCTGGATGGAATAAGAGTCAGTACAAAGAAAAATTCCAGGATATTTAAACCATCCCCCCCCCCCATGATAAGATGAGTAAGAGCTACAGTAAATTAAAAATATCAGTTGGAATTATTTTAACTCCCTTAGGGTAAAAGAGAGAATGAAGCTCAGTAAACAAAGAAATCCTTGAGTAAAAATTCCTAATGCATAGTACGATTTTCCTACTCTAACACCACCTGTTAAATGAGGAAGACTACTACAATAATGAGATAATAAATTAAATACAAATCACGCATAACTTGCATGAGATAAAGACTGCTTAAACCCTAAACGAGCATTCTTATTTGTTTTAGAAGCAAAAGTTAATCACCCATCAGATAACAATAATCCAATTATAACACTTTTTTAATAAGGAGGTAATTGAATCATATTGCTTACTTGTTTTGTAAATCTTCCAGAACCTGCTTAAGATGTTAAATTACTCTCTCAAAGTACTAAACTATTATGAGAAATTTTTTGTTTCGAAACAAGAGCTTTTTTGCTAAAAGGCCTAATTGATTTTCGTAAGGCTTTGGTCGATGAAGCATCTGAAAATCCTGTTATAAAGTAAGCTCTAATCCACAGTTATTTATTTGCTCTAAATTATTTGAAAAATTTTCTTCAATTTGCATATTACCATTATATGCATTAGATGTAAAATTTTTATTATAAAACAATTATTTAAAATAAACGCATATATTACTTGGATTCGAAATTAAAATAATAAATAAAAATAATAAATTAACATTTTCATTTAATAAAAAATAAAAATTTAACACTCTATAGAGTTGGAGTTTAACCAACACTGCAATATTATCTATGATTAAGATAATGATAGGCACAGTAAGGATTATTAAAAAAGTGAAAATCACAGTCAATCCATAAGAAGAATTATGATTAGTACTTATTGTAAACTTGGTTTTTCAAAAATTTTTTATAATTAATAAATAACTGATTAGATATTTCTTTTTGAGTTCATACCAGCTTTGATTTTACGAATTTTTTCTATTCCATTAGGAGTTAAATGTTCTCCAGTTTTCATTAAAAGAGCAATTTTTTTTAAAGCTTGAAAGTCTTGATATTTTACTCCTATGATTTTATGTCTATCAAAAAATGCTATAATTTTATCAACTATATCAGAAAATTTACTTACAGAAAAATCACCATAGTTATATCCTTCATAAGCATAATAATTACCACAATCTAAATAAATTATTAATTGTTTCATTAATTAAGTCTCACGGATATGTTGAGTAATTTTAAACATTAATATAACTTGTTCTCCTATTTTAGTAGATTTAGATTTCTTAATATTAACAAAGAAATTACCTTCACCGCATATAAGACCTAACAATCAATTTGGATATTTAATTGTTTGATCTAATACTAAGGGTCTTGAAACTCGAATAATTTTTGGAAATTCTTTTGCTAATTCATCTGATAAACCTCAATTCATAGAAGCTTTAATTGCTAAAATCTTTTGTAATTCTTCTAATGTTAAATGTTCTTTACGATTCATTAGATCAATAACTTTTTTAAATAAATTATAATCAGCATTTTTTCGAGTTATTAAAGGATAAAGATCAAAATGTGTAATTATTACATCATTTAATTCTTGTAAAGCTGTTACCCGATATTATATAAAGTTTTCACTTTGTTTATAAATAGTTCCAACATCATTAAAAAAAAAATTACGTATTGATTCTAATGGATTAATATCTTTTTTTGTAAGCTAATTTGAAAACTAGCACTAACAACTAAACCTGTGTTATATTTACTGTTTTTAAGTATTCTGACTACAAAAGAAGATTCAGCATCAGAAAAACCTGTTACAAAGTAAGCATTTAATATATTTATGTTAATATCTGACTTTTGAATAGCTTTAGAAGTATAAAATCTTGATTTGTTTATTAATTTAAATGGGATTTTGAATTGATAATTTCTTTCGAAATCCAATAGAGTACACCTTAAATATGAAGTATTTTTATATCTACTGTCATTTACTCTTTGCTCTTTTTCAGTTATGTATTTATTCTCAGTTAAATTAAGAATAAAAGTACAATATTCTAATTTAGATCCGTGGTTGTCCATTTTCATTCTAAAAGGTGAAGAAATATTTTGACTTGTTACTATACATGAATAATTAGTTCATCCATTCATAATCTTTTGATTAAGATTTAGTCTCAAAAATTTTAGGATATCCCAGGAATTTGACAATAATTCCCACATAAATGATTTCCCTAATCATTTAATAGGATATTGGATTTATCTTACAAATAAATAAATAGACTTTAAAGCATCATGCCAACGGCAAAACTCTCTTACCCCCCCCTCTCTCGGGTAATAAAATAAAGACTGAGTTATTTTATTCCTCGATTCATACCAGTTTTTATATTTTTAATTAGATATAAGCCTTCTTCCGTCAAATGTTTTTTATTTTTCATTAATTCTACAACTGAAACAAAATCTAAAAAAATCTTGATGTTTTATACCTTGAATTCGGTATTTTTGAAAATAGAATAACTTTATGTCAAATCACTAAATTTTCAAAGTGTATTCTATAAACATTTCCACATCCTAAGTAATCAACTAAACTTTACATTAGATGTTCATCACGAATATGCTGACTAAATTTAAATTTTAATTGAACTGAACTACCCTGTTTGGTAGTTTTAGAATTAGAGATATTTATAAAAAAACAACATTCGCCACTTACAAACCCGGCTAACCAATATGTATCATTAATTTTTTGATCCATTACTTCGGCTCTTATTACAGATTTAATCTTGGGAAAAGTTAACTTTAATTCATCTGATAAACTAAATTTAAACACGCTTTTATATTAATTATTTCTTGTAAGCCATTTAGAGATAGATGTTTTTTTTGATTTAATAAATTCAAACGCTTGTTTAAAAAGTAAAAAATCAGAAAATTTTTAAGTAATTAATGGAAATTTATTAAAATGATCTACTATAACATCTAAATCTTTTATAGCTTGTACAGAATAAATACAGGAGTCATTTAATTTTATGTAAATATTCCCTACACCAAAATAAGCTTTTATGTTATTTAATATAGTAAATCTTTTTATGTAAAGAAAACACAGGTTTAACACTATAGCCTAATTTATTTTTAGAGTTTTTAACAATAAAAATTTGAAAACAAGATTCACCATCAGAAAATCCTGTTAAAAATAAAGGATTCATAACTAACTCTATTTTATTAACCGGCAATGTGGAAAAAAATCTTAATTTATTTATTTGTTTAGAAAGGATTTTGACTTGATAGTTTCTCCCGAAACCCGTTAGAATATATCTTAAATAAAAAACATCACTAACTTGCCAATTTCCATCTATTCGTTACACTTTTACAGGCTTATTTAACTCAGATTTTAAGACTAAAAGGCCTGATTTAGTTACACGATTGTCCATATCACTTTTTAAACTATAAGGATTTATCACAAAAGATGATTTCCCAAGTCATCAAGCAGGATATATTAAAATAATTTCAAGATCAAATATTAAAAATAGTAATCCAAATAAAAAAAAAGAAATATTAAATTGTTGTCGATTTTGGCCAAGAAAAGAATGAAAACCACATTCAAACGAGCTTTCTTTCTCATTATAAGGCTTGTGAGGAGCTAATAATAATGCTAAGGCAAGCAATAACACACCAACTATAGGAATAAGAAATAAGAATAGTATAAAAGGACTAAACCCTGCTGTTTGTACTATAGGCGTAGATCCTATACCTAATTTATTTTGTTTTAATTCATCATCAAAAAAATGAGCAATTCTTTTAGGAGTTAAAAAATTAGTTAGATCAGCTTCATTATAAGATTTATAAAGTGTATCTTTATTTTCATTAAATATACATAATTTATCTTTAAATAATTGATGAATAAATTCACCAGAAGAACTAATTAAGAGCAAAGTGAGAAATGTAAACACACCAAAATAAACTAAGACACTTAAAGTAGATAATAATAAACCGATAACTTGAACAAATATAAGGAAAAATACAATAGAATAATACATTATGTAAAAAATTTTAAGGTTAAATTTTCACTTAATCTAGGTAATGAGATGTTATTAGCAGAATCATCTAATTCAGAATCGTAGCACGTGATGATACAGTCACCACCAGAGGCGGCTGTATCTAAATCAATAGAATAATAAGAATAATCTATTCTATTCGTGTTCATTTTTTCTTTAATTTTTTGAATTTTTTCTAAGTCATTCGCAATTAAATATTTTTTAGCTTCAATTATTGAAATTGCTTTATAGCTTTCAGATTTTCTAATATCAATAAAAAAACAATCTTCAGCGCTAGTAAATTCATCATCATCATCTTGTTCTTCAACAAGATGATGAAATTTTTTTCCGTATTTACGAATTAATTTTTGTTTATGGGAGACGTACGAAAAATCAGTTACAAAATAAGGATGATAATTTTTATTGATTTGTTCCATTTATGAGTTAAATAATAAAAGAGCGAGTAAACTCGAATTTCTTAATCAAACGGAAGGACTAAGAATAAATAGTAATATAATTAAAGTTAAAATTGATATCATTAAAGATAAAGATGTTGATAATAATCTATTTTTTTTTTTTATAATCTTAGCTTTTATTCATTGTAATTTAATATTATTTCAATTTCATTCATTTAAATATTCAATAAATTCTGGCTTTGGAATATCTTTATCTTCATCAAAAAAAATTAATTTTATTATTCCTAAATAATAGACAGCGCCTATCACACTAGTGATTATAGCAATTAAAGCCATAAAATAATAACCTTTATCTAATGCAGCAGATAATACCAACTGTTTACCGAAAAATCCTATTAGCGGAGGAATACCTGCAAAAGAAAATAGAGTGATTGCAAAACTAATAGATAACATATAATTTTTATTTAATAATCCTTTAACTTGAGTAATTAATTGTAAAGGTGAACCTATTTCATCAGTTAATTTATATTGACCTTTATAGTAAAATATATAATATCCTGCACTAAGTAATATAAAAAAAAAATTAAGATTACTTAATGAATATTGCATTAAGTAAAATAGAAATGCTTGAGTAGATTCTATAGTATTAATAGTTAAAGCTAACAGTATAAAACCTACATGACTAATTGTACTGTCATAATGGAATAAAAATTTTATCATGTAAATTATCAATAGACGTTCATTCACGAAGGTAATCGGCTAACTAAAATTAATTATCCTTTGGTTCTGGATAAATAAATATGTCTTAATCTATCTTTGTTCATCCCCGCTTTTATTTCTCGTATATTTTTTAACCCCTTTTCTGTAATAAATACTTTACAGAAATCTGCATAAAAGACTTAATCCCTAGTATTGAATACTTATTAAAAAATGGTATAATTTTATTTTCAATATCTAATAGTCTGTAAAATTTAAAACATTTATTATTATTATTTGCGTAATCTTTACCACAATCGAAATACTTCGCTAAGGTTTTCATTAATTCAGAATCACGGTTATGTTGGCAAATAATAAGTGCTAAAGAAACAACAAAACCAGTTTTAGTAGTTGTGGATCTAGATATTAACAAAAAAGCATCTTTCACCTCTAGTGAAACCTGCTATTCAATAAGGATTAAGGTTTTCTTTTGTCAGAACTTGAATCAAAGGTCTCTCAATTTCAACTATAAGGGAGAGGGAAAGCCGTTTTTAATTCATCCGATAAACCTAAATTTATAAATGCTTTAATTGCTACAATATTATTAATCCCTTCTATAGTTAAATATTTTTTACAAATAAATAAAACAAAATCAGCATTTTTTTTTTGAGTAATTAGAGGGAACTTATCAAAATGAGGTATTATTACCTTAATTAAATCCTGAGAAGAAGCTACTCTATACTAAATATTGTGTTTACCTTGTAATATTTCCTACTCCAAAATAAAGTTTAATTAATTATAAGAGAGCTTTATCTTTTTCATGTAAAATAATAAAGAATATAGGCTCTACACTTCAACCTGTTTTGAATTTAAGATTTTTTCTAATTCTAATTATAAAAGAACCCTCACCATCTACAAATCTTGTAACAAATCAAGGGTTTAAGCAATGCTCTAATTGTTAATGTTAGATTCATAAGGAGTTAAAGCATTATTATTAAGGGGGGGGGGGAATTGATTTTAGTTGTAAATTTTCTTAATTGTATAATTTGGTTAGAAAAAATTTTTATTGAATAGTTACTGTCAAAACTAATTAGAGCACACCTTAAACATAAAAAAATTTTATGTTAACTACCGTCTACTCGTTACTCTTTTACAGTAACGTTGTTAATTGTCACTGACTTAGATCCGCGATTATTCATTTCTCTTTCGATTATCTTATGACTTATTATCTAACCTGAATAATTAGTTCAGCCACTTATAATTTTCAATTATAGCTTGATATCATAAAATTTAGAAAGTTCCCGGAGTTTGATAGTTATGCCCACAGTTATTGATAGGTACACCCTATTATCAATTTACCCTGTTTCATAGAGGGGTCAAGTAATTTCTTACTTGGTAAGCAAATAATCTTTTTATTCTAGTTTGTACTAGTCCTACTACTGTACCTATTATTAATGAAAAGAATGAACTTAATAATCGCGATGGTTAAAGTTATCATACAAATAAATATATAGCAGACCAAAACCCATAATTTTATTTATTTCTTTTTTATTCATACCCTCTTTAATTTTTATTATTTTTTTTCTAATCCTTCCTTTGTTGTATGACCCTTAGCTTTCATTAGAAATGCTGTTTCACAAAAATCGTTAAAATCTAAATATTTATTACCTATAATCGAGTATTTATTAAGAAATGGAATAATTTTTCAATTATATCAGATAAACTGGAAACAATATCAGATAAACTGGAAACAATATAATCTCCATAATTTCTAGTTGAAGCAGCAGCATATAAACCACAACCTAAATAATCCTCCTCTAAACTTTTCATTAATTCGCTATCATGAAAATGTTGAGTTATTCTAAAGATTAATTTTTTAGTTTTAACAGTTTTAGTTGTATTATTAAAAATACTAATTAAAAATTGCCTTCTTTTTATATAAACCCTACTAATCAATTTGGGTCTTTACCCTCTGATTTACTACTATTGGTCTAGATACAGGCTTAATATTTGAAAAATTTTTGGCTAATTTATCTGATATACTTCAATTCATAGAAGCTTTAATATTTAAAATTTTTCGTGCTCCTTTTAATGTTATATGTTCTTTGTGATTCATTAGATCAACGATTTTTTTAATAAAATAAAATCTGCATTTTTTTTGAATTATACTATACTTATTAAAAATGGGGTATTATAACATTAGTTAAATATTGTAAAGAAATAACATTATATACTACACTATCATTATTTTAATCTTAAATATTACCTACCCCAAAATAAGATTTAATTAGTTTTAGAATAGTTAGATCTTTTTTATTAATACAAACTAAAAATTTTGCTTGTATTGTAAAACCTGTTTTAGTTGTTTTAGATCGGTTTATTTGTACTTGAAAAAACCTTCACCATCCACGAAGCCGGTTATAAAAAAAGGATTTAATATAGCAGGAAAGTTAATTATTTTTGGTTTTACCACTGTTAGTGTAGAATACGGTTTTAATTTAATTTGATTAGAAAATCTTTTAACTTGAAGATTTCTTTCGAAATTCACTAGAGTATATTTTAATCAAAAAATTCTATTTATTCGATAACTACCGTATACTCGTTGATCATTTATAAATACATTTTGAAAATTTGTATTTAATTTAGATACAAGATTGCCTATTTTTTTTTCAAAAATCTTATTATTTGTTACCATACATGAATAATTAATTCATCCTTTTATAATTTTTCAATTATATATTGGTATAAAAAACTTTAAGGTATTCCCGTAATTTGATAGTTTATCTCATAGGTAATTTTCTAGGTCACCATTAAAGATATCTGTCCAGGTAAATACAGTTTTTGCTCCACTAGCAAAATGAACGAAATCTAACAGAAATATAAAAATTGATATTTTAGCCATAATGGCTACAAAACAAGTTACTAAAGTAGGTAAAGAATCATAAACATCCATGGTGGTAAAATTTATCATCTTACTTCTCGAAAACTAGAAAAGTAAATAAATTATTAAGATTGGATTATTTCTTCATCACTCATACCCGCTTTGATTTTATAAATTATATCTAATCGTTCAGGGTTAAGTGAGCTTTATTTTTTTATTAATAAAGCTATTTTACATCAATCAGCAAAATCTAAATATTTACTTCCACTCAATCGATACTTTTCGAAAAATGGAATAATTTTATCCAACAATAACTCTAATCGCGTAATTTTAAAATCAACCGCAGCTTGTTTGGATCTAGTATAAACTTTACCACAGCCTAAATATTGAACAACACTTTTCAATAATTGCTCATCTCCCAAATGTTAAGTGATTACAAATCCTAATAATACAGACCAACCTAATTTTGTTGTCGATTTATTTGAAAAAATTACCCCCTCGTTATGGGGTAATTTAATATAACCATAAATGTCATCACAAACATAACTAATGAACCCCTTAATAACAATTGAATCAAAACTTGACACCGGAATTTATTATGTAAATCCATTAAGATAATCTGATATGACGTAGCATCACTTTAGCTTATTTAAGCAAATCTCTCACACGAGCGAATTTAGAAATCGATTAGATTTATTTTCTTCCCTTATTAATCCCCCCCCAATTTTATTCGACGAATTTGATCTAATCCTTTAGGAGTTAAGTGGGCCTTATTTTTTTATTAGTTCCGCTCCTTTGCAAAAGTCAGCAAAATCTAAAGCTTTAACACCTATGATCAGATACTTTTTAAAAAATGGAATTACTTTCTCAATCAAATCCTCAAATTTTGTAACTTCAAAATTGATTACTTTACCTTGTTTGTTGTATACATTACCGGCTTTGAAGTACTCAATTAAACTTTTTATAAGTTGTTCATCTTTTAAAGATCATAAAGGATAAAGTATAGCAAAGATATTAAGAAGCCCCAATAAATTATATTTTTTTAAATATAAATCTTTTTTTATAAAGGTTTCTTTGTTGTGTATGAATATATTTTAATATAGTGGGGTAACTAATACCTAGAGCTTTTGCTGCAAATAGAATCATATTCTGTGGTTTCATTTTTTAAAATATCCGTGACAGATATTTTTTGACTAGGAATCCCAGCTCCTTCAGGAGCTGGCTCTAGAATTTCCATACATTGGATTTTTTTCTCTCATTTTAGCTATTGATAATTTTTCTCGTGTTTCGTCTGTCAGGGTTTTACCGTACATTGGATGATTTTCATTTTTCATAGCTGCCGAGATTTTTTGTCGTGTTTCTGTTGAGCGGGTTTTTCCTGTATTGGCTTCAGACAGTTTAGCTCGTGTTTCAGCAGAAACTTTACGACCTTTCATTATAGCTTTTGTTGCCTCTAAGTGTTTAAAACCTAACAATGAGCCTGCAACTTTTAAAATATTATACTCGGGTTTTAAGAAATCAATATAATATTGTTCTCTTTCAAGACATTCTTTTGGTTTACAATACTCGAGGATTTCCAAAGAAAATTGTGAATAACCGTACTTGATTAAAGCTTTATTAATAAGCATACGATTTTTTAAAAGTCAGGGTAAACTGTAATACTCAGCTAGTCTTCTACTTAAATTCACGCTACTACCTATGTACGTTTTTTTGTTTATATTATTTACTCACTTATAAACACCGGATTTTTTCCTATTTTCTTTTAAAATCTGGAGTTTTTGAGTATCAGCATTTTCATACGTTGTTACAGGAAAAACAGAAAGTAAAACAAAATTATCTATAAAACCTTATAAAGAAAAATAAAACATAATTAATAAAGCAATAATAAAATTTTTTAAGAAAAGTTTATCTCTACAATGTTGGCTTAATTTTAGTCTAATGTTACTTGTTTTCCAATGATATTTTTCCGAATTTCTAACATTTTCCAAGAAATTCTCATCACGAGATATAAACCTTGCCAACCTGTTTGGGTTTTGAATTTCTTGGTTATTTATTAAAGGGTATTTATCAAAATGAGCAATAATAACTTGTAATTCTTTTATTGTTTGAACATCAAATGAAATACTGTTATCTTCTCCGTGTTTATAAAAATTCCCTATGCCTCTAAAATAAGCCTGTATACCATCCAAAATAATTTTATATTTTTTATGAAGATTAATTAGGAATCTTGCTTGGAGCCTTCATCCGAATTTAATTTGGGGGATTTCTTACAATAACTATTGAAAAGCATCCTTCGCCCTCAATGAACCCCGAAATAAAGTGGGGATTTAGTTTAATTTGTGATTTTTGAGTAGTTAAAGATGAATAAAATTTTAATTTTTCTATTCGAGGAAGTTGATTAGAAAGGTATTTTACTTGATAATTTCTTTCGAAATTCATTAGAGTATTTCTTAAACAAAATCTGTTAATTTTTTTGTTTACTGTCGTATACTCATTGTTCTTTTACAGTAGCATTATTACATACTACTGATTTAGATCCACGATTACTCATTCTCTTTTCAGAAATCTTCTTACTTATTACCGTACATGAGTATTTAAGTCATCAACTCACAATTTTTCAACTATGGTTTGGTATAAGAAGTTTTAGTGTGTCTCTGGAATTTAACAATATTTCCCGTAATTGCGACTTCCCAAGTCACTTGTCAGGAGATCAAAAATGAAATGGAGCTGAAGAAACTTTAAATAAATATCCTACTGATAAGATTAATAACGACAGATCAAAAGTTTGAATAGGGTTAATTTCATCAGATTTTATTCATGTTTCTTTAATTTGGTATTCAGGTAAACTTATTATTGATTCTTGGGCTTGCGCTATCATTGTATCAGTTAAATTATATAGTATATAAATACCATCAAAATTAGTTAGACCTGTGTTAACATACAATAATGCAGCACAGTAATAGGATTTTTCATACAAATAATACTGTTTTTTATTGTTTTCTTCTGCATACGAATAGACAGATTAACAATAAAACAATAGACAGATAAGGATTGGTAAAAATAAGAGTAATTATATTAGAGGAGTACAATATATTATTAATGGTTAGTTGGTTGTTAGTATATTTATTAACTACACCACCTTCCCCCCCCCCGTAATAAATTAATTGATGCTAATTATCCTACTTACCTTATAATTCCTCAGGAAATCTTCCTCTGTTCATATCGGCTTTGATCTTCATGATTTGGTCTACCCTTCCTGAGTAAGATGAACTTTGTTTTGCATTAACTCTACTACTTTACATCAATCATCTTCATCTTCACCTTCAAAGATGATTATTTCCCCCCCCCAGTATTGGATGTTTCTGATAGAAAAGGGCAATTTTATTTATAATGTCGGAATATACTTCTACTCGATAAACAAAAACCTCTAATATGCCCGTAGGAAAAATAATCTTTGATACTTTCCATTAATTGTTTTTCTCGTATATGTTGAGTCAATTGGAATACTAATTTTATTTTTTTTTTTTAAGTCTATGACTTGGAGAATTTACAATGTGTATAAAGAAACAACCTTCCATAAAAGTAAAACCTGACAATCAGAAAGGATTGGGTATTAAATAATTTTTTTCTGAAGAACGAAGGGGGGGGGGTGAAATAATGAAAAGCAACCTTTAGTTCTGAAGAAAGACCTTTAAAGATGCTTTTTAAGAAATAAATTTTAATAACTCTTCAGAAGTTAGATGTTCTTTGTTAGATACTAATTGAACCACTTGTCTAAAAAGTACCAAATCACTACACTTTTTCGCTGTAATTGAAGGGTATTTCTCTAAGTGATTTAATATAATAGCTAACTCTTTTGCCGTCTGGACCATATACTGAGCTGCATTAGCTTTTTGTTTATAAACTTTACCTACTCCAAAGAAAGTTTTTATATCCTCTAATAGGCTTCAATCTTTTTTATGAAGACCTATTTTAAATTCAATTTGAACATATAAACCAAGTTTCGTTCTATCATCTTTGATTATGTTAACACTGAAAGAACCTTTTCCTTCTAGAAAGCCTATAATAAATCAAGGATTAATAATTTGAATAATAGGGTTTACATTGTTTTGAACTATTTTAGTAGTATATAATCTTATCTGTCTATTTATTTGATTAGAAAGGTTTCCTACCTGATAATTTCTTTCGAAACTCGTTAGAATACTTATTAAACATGGTGATATAACATGCCAATTACTGTATATTCGTTGGTCTTTTACAGTAAGATTGTTTATTCCTACTGACTTAGATCCGTGATAACCTATTTCAGTTTTCTGTATCTCACAGCTTGTTACCTTACATGAACTATTAGCTTATACCCACACAGAATTTCTGCTGCTGGTTGGTACTGTAAACTTTAAGGTTTCCCCAGAATTTAATAGTTATGGACAAATTTCTAGATGAAGTCCCAAATATCTACATCATCCTAATAATATAAAACAAGAGGATAGTCCCAAGTTTATCAAATTTACCATACAAATAATTTTAAGATTAAACTTTCAAAGCTTTTATCTTTTAATATACACTCTAGCTGGCGAGGCCACTGTCACCTTTTAAGGGGAAGCTTTTACTTTTCAAATTTGCTCAATTAAGAATTTTATTTTTATAATGTTTAATTACATTACCAAATTTAAAATTACTTATTTTAATCAATCACCGCTCCCCTCGCGCGGAAGCCTACTTTTTTTTTCATTATTTTCATAAATACTTATAATAAAACTTCCTTCACCATCAATAAAGCCACTTAATGCTCAAGGATTAAGCGGTGTATTAAAATTATAATTTTCAAAGCAGGGGTTAACTAGTTGAGCCTTAGAAGTAAATAATCGTATTTCCCTTAAATTTATTTGGTTAGACAATATTATGATTTGAGAATTTCTTTCGAAATTCTTTAGAGTATACTTTAAATCCCTTAATTGAGGCTTAAGGGATAAACTACCGTCTACTCGTTGCTCTTTTACAATAAAATTATTTATTATTTTAGATACGCAATAGCCTATTTTAGTTTTCTTCATCTTAAGGGTTATTATCTTACATAAGTGATTAACTCATCCACATATAACCTTTTGGGTATAGCTTTATACCTTAAGCTTTAAGACGTTATCGAAGTTTGGTAGTTGTAGGCAGACTAATAAAAATTTTTTATATAACTTTATTCCACCAAGTAAAAAATAAGTTAAACCAGCACTAGTAGCCAATTCAGAATCTCTATAAATTGTGGATAAAATATATAATCCATAACTTTGCAACTCTAGACATAAAAACATTGTAATTAAATCACAACTAGACATTAAACACACAGCTCCTATTAATATATAAAGTATAACCAAAGGAAAATCTATAATTCTAGATTCACCAATTAAAGCATATTTCTCAATTTCCTTAACTTTATTTTCTATTGGTCTTGTATCAATTTGTATATCTTTAAGATGTCTAGGGTAAAATGAAATTAATTGCAAAATTAAAAAACTTAATATAAGCATAAAGACCACAAAATTTTGTGTTATCGAAGTTATTAGGAATAATCCCCCATATATACCAATACCTGTTTCTAAGCACGTCATATGTAAACCATTTAAAGCTAAAAAAGTTGAATAGAGTAATATAACAGAAGTTATCCTATTATGCGACAAAGTTTTATCTCGCCTAAATGTTACAGCATTTATTAATAATATAAAACAAGAAGATAATATTAACATCAAATAAATATATGGATTTAAACCATTATTATTTTAATAAAATTAGCAAATACTGTTTTAAAAACATTAAAAAATTTATATTGAAAGGTAAAAAATTTTTTCAACATAAATATAACATTTTTATATAAATAGTCAATATTACAAATATATAAACTTATGTTAATAGAATTACTAGTTTAAGTCCACTACAACAAAAGCCAAATTAATTAGACCAATTATGAAAAATATTAAACCAAAGGCATAATATCATGTGAATGCGTGCAACGCATTCACATGGCATATGACCTATTATACTAACTGAAATCAATATATTTAAACAATTATTGTCTTTTTAAGAATAAATTATATATTACCATATACCTAATATCTTAGCTGAAGAGAAATAGATGGATAAACAGTTTTTAATTCATTTTTTTTAATAAATCTACTACTAAATTTTGAGATTTAGATTAAAAATTAAACTTTTCACTATAGGATTACCATCGCGCACTGACAAGCCAGTGTGCGATGGTAAATCCCTTATTCATATCTACCTAATACAGGATAGTTTTCATTTAACTAAATTGGTCTATATTCTATCAAATATAAAGCTAAACTGGCAATTTCTATATTTCCGTAAACAGTTATTATTTAACTTCAAGTTGACAAGTTAGTTAAGCGGTTGATAATTTAGAATACCACACATCGTCCTAAGGACAAGGCGTTGGGAGGCATCACGCGTGCTTTAGACGCGTGACGCTAAAGTTTCACTTTATCTGTTTTTAACCACCGCACCAGGAGCCAGTCTAGCCACCTAGAGCGATGCATCGTCACACGCTCTTAAAGATTAAATTTATAATTAATTTTAAAGAGCGATGAGAAGGAGCCAAAATAGCCCTTCCGTAGCATCTCAGCAGTGCACTTAAGTGTATTGCGCTACGCTATGGTAATTCCTATAATGAATTCTTTTATTTATATTATAATATTAAAACATTATACGTTTTAAATTTATAGAACCAGATTTATTATTTATTAAATTAGTTTATTTATAAACACCTTATATATATTTAATGTTTTTTATAATGTCTAATTAACAAGCATCAACATTAAAAAAAAAAATAAAATAATTAAATTAATATAACAGAAAATTATTATAACAGAAAATTAATAAATAAATAGCAAAATAATTTATAACAAAATATATCATCAGAAAATAAATTGAATTAAAATAATTTATTAAATCAGATAAATATATTTAAATAGAATAGAATAGGAACAACAAAGGTATAATAATAAAATAAATTTAATCAAAAATTTTTATTATAAGGTTAATCCTTAATACTAATGTAGATATAATCCATCTTTTATGTAAGAAGATGTAAGTATAACAAAAACATAAGCTTGGATAAAAGCAATGGCTAACTCTAAACCACACAAGGCAACAACGAAGGCTAAAGGTACTAAACCTATAATAAAATAGATTATACCAGAAGCCATAATTTTATAGATGAAACCCGATAAAATGTTAAGAAGCATATGACCAGACATCACATTAGCTCCTAATCGTAAACCTAAAGATACACATCTAGAAAGATAACTTATGAACTCTATTAGGACAAGTAAAGGAAGTAATCCTAAAGGACAACCCGCAGGTACAAATAAAGAAAAAAATTTAAGACCATGTTTCTGGAATCCAAGTAAAGTTGCTCCTAATACTATAGTAAAACTCAGTGAAAATGTAAGAACAAAATGCGAAGTGCTTGCAAAATTATAAGGTCTTTCGATGAACTTATATGTTCTATCGAATTGGACTATCTCTTTATAGGATAATTTATTCATAGTCTCTGAGGATTCTACTAAGATAAAAACTATATCTTTAGTTTCCTGCTGATTATTTCCCTATAAAGTTTTCAGCATACAATAAATTTTTATACAAATTATAAACATAAAAAAATAATAGATAGGATTAACAATTTTAATCCAATACTTTAGGAATTTCTCTTCCTTTATTCATACCATTTTTTATTTGTTTAATTTTTTCTAATCCGTCTGACACTAAATGTTCTTTTGTTATAATTAATTCGACTATTTTAACAAAGTCCAAATAATCTTGTCCTTTAGATCCCACCAATGGATATTTTTATAATAAATGGGGGGGGGGATAAATTTTTCATAAATGTCAGGAAAATTTGAAACAATAAAATATACTTCATTTCGACCATATATTGAATAACACTTTCCACAACCTAATTTATTTATAAAACTTTCAATTAATGTTTTATCACGAGAATGTTGAGATAATATGAATCTTAAACTTGCTGATTTTTGAATTACAACTTGGAAATATTCCTTAGCGTCAGTGAAGCCTAATCAATTGAAATCATTTATTTCTTTAGATTCAACTAACATTTTAATAACTGGAGTAACATTAGGAAAGACTGCTTTTAGTTTTTAAACCTAAATTAAGTGAGGCTTTTATACCTACAAGTTTTTATACCCCTTCTTTATTTAAATGTTCTTTGTTATTAATTAGTTAAATCGCTTTTTTAAATAAAATGTAATCAGCAAGTTTTGTGTTATTAAAGGATATTTATCAAAATATTTTATTATAACTAAAAGATATTTAATAGAACTTACTCGATAATCATAAGAAATTTAACCAGATTTAAAAATTTTACTATTCCTAACGTTGTTGAGATTAATTATAACAATGCTTTATCTTTTTTATCTAAAGTAATTTTAAAGACTGGTTTACATGTTATCCTATACTCATTCTATTATCATCTTTATAAAGATGATTAAAACATCCTTCACCATCAGTAAATCCTGTAATATAATAAGGATGAAAAGAATTATAAACATTACCAGCTACAGATGAAAATTTGTGTTGACGTATGATTAAAAACTAAAAATGTATAGGCACCGTTTTACTTTATTTATTATTTTATTTTTCAAAGCTGTCTCTACGATTATTCCTACCATTTTTAATTAGTTTAATTTTTTCTAATCCATCTACTGTTAAATGTTCTTTTGTTTTAATTAATTCAGCTACTTTTACAAAATCCAAATAATTTAATCGTTTCCGATTAAATGTAGAATAACACTTACCACATCCTAATAATTTCACTAAATTATCAAATAATATTTTGTCACGATAATGTTAATATATATCTTAAACTTATTGATTTTTGAATTACAATTTGAAAATTTCCATTAGCTTCTGTAAAACCTACTAATCAATAAAAATATTTTATATCTGAAGATTCAATTAACATTTTAGGAGCTGGAATAATATTAGGAAAAGTTAGTTTTAATTTTTCTGATAAACCTATATTAAGTGAAGTTTTTATATTTACAATTTCTTGTAATTCTTCTTTAGTTAAATGTTCTTTATTATTGATTAATTCTATTGCTTTTTTTTTAATAAAATATAATCGGAAAGTTTTTGCGTTAAAGGATATTTATCAAAATGATTAATTATAACAGCTAGATCTTTAAGAGAATTTACTCGGTATGCATTATCACCTTGTTTATAAATTTTACCTACCCCTCCCTAATGAATTATTTATTAATTCTAATGTAGCTAGATCTTTAGAGTGTAAAATAAATTAAAAAACAGGAATTATAGTCCATCCTGTAGTCAATCTATTATTAGCAGACATTGAAAAACTAAAACAAGCCTTACCACACCTCATCCTCTCACGCTTAGCAGAGCTGCAATCCAACAAAAATTTTTTGATATATCTTAGTAAATTTAAAGCCTTTTCTAACGGAACAAGTGAAGGTATAGAAAATTTTTATAAAACTTTATATTTTTTTAAGTTAAGCTTTTTTAACTAATAATTTAAAGTCGGGAAAACTTACGCTCCCCCCTAATTTGTAATACATAGATGGATGAATTACAATAGAACCTAATAGGGTCATAGAACTTTCTCATATATAAATCAGATATTCAATTTTTTTTATTTCGTCTTTTTAAATGTATTGTACATTATAATCTATATTTGATAATTAAAACATTCATAAATCGAACAACATCTTGAACTGAATAAGAATTAGTGCACATTACCAAACCATGAGGTGACGCTTGACCATCTACCATAATTACATGAGCCAGAGCAACGGGAGTTAATATTTCATATATATTCTCTGGAATTATTTTTACACCTGCTGGGTAAAATAAAGAATATAGCTCAGTAAAAGCAGGCAATGATCTTGTAAAAATTTCTAGGCTTATATTTTCCTTCCCTTTATAAGTTCTAATTCTTTTAATAGGGAAAGAAGAACAATAATAAGGTAAAAATCAAAAAACAAATCAAAAATATTCACCCCTCGCTCCAGATTGTATAAAACCTAAACGTGCATTCTTAACTCTTGATTTTGTATCCAGACTTAATCATCCGTCAGATAACAACAATCCTATTATAACAGAATATTGTAACGGAGGGAATTTAAATAATTTTGCTTCTTGGGTTGTTATTTTATTTCCTACGTTAGATGTCAAATTTATGCCTCAAGGAACTAAAGCCAGAGAAAGAGAATGTCCAGGATTTTTAAATATGTAAAATTTTCCTTTTTCAGTGCTAGTCAAGATATTTTTATTTATCACTCTTCGTATATGTTGCACATTTTTATTTTTATTTAATTCATTTTCAGATAAATGAGAGACTTTTTGAGGTGTTAAAATTTTAGCCGCATCAGCTTCATTGTCAAAAACATAAGCTATTGTTTTTTTATCTAGATGATAAACAAATAATTTGTTTTTTGGTAATTCATTTATAGATATTTCGTTAGTTATCGAGCTTTGCGCGAATACTGGAACGCCGCTGACTAATAAAATTTCTAAATATAAACTATATGAATTTAAATAAGAAGATATTAAAAATATTAAAAAAATTAACCTAAAAAAATCAGCAAAACCAGTAATATAATAAGGATGGATAGAATAATTGCTAGAATAAAATCTGAGATTTTGAAATTAATGCCTTTTAAACAGCAATAAAAATAATAAATTAAAGTAATCTAAACATACCATTCCTAATAAATTATTTATTAAAATAAACATAAATAATGTATAAATAAATGGAAAATATAATTGGCCATTTGTTCCACTTATTTGATTTAAAACTAAATTTTTTACAGTTATAGTAATAGATTCTTGATTTAATGATCATTTATTCATTAAAAGTTTTTCTTTATTTTCTGTTAATAAAGTAAACATTAAACTTAATATTAAACTAATTATTAAATATAACCCTATATTTGTCAAGGATAAATATAAATTATTTAAAATTGATATATTTACTCCTATTATATTTCTAATTTCAAATTGATCTAAAGGATTAGAAGCAATAGTTGTAAAATTTTCCATTTTTAGTTATTGGTTTTTTTAAAGTTTTTAATTTACTCTTACTACAACTTTATCGAGCTATAAAACAATTTGTCCCTTCAATTTTTTGGACAATAAAATAAACATTACATCGCGGTTCTCGCGAAGTTTTGGTGTCAATATCTTTATATGACATTCTATTATTATGACTACGCCAAACACGGGTTGCATTAAATGATTACGCGCATAGCGTGCATTATTTTTTTATATCTTGAATTTATATGTTTTTTAATTTTTTTCAAAAATTTAAATTATATTCAAATATGTTCTAGTTATAAATGTCCTAACTAAATGAGGTAATATAAATTTTGAAAATATGTAAATTAATATTAATAAAATAAAAAATACAAAAGTTACTTGATTAATAAAATAAAATGGAACTAATTGAGGCATAAGATCTAAAATAAATAAATTGACAGTTTTACAAAATAGTTACCTATCTTGCTCCCCCCCCGAAAGGTTAAGCTAAAAATTTTAAATTATTAATTTAACTTAATATTTATTAAAAATTTTTATTAATTTAAATTGTATTATTTCCATAATATTGTTATAAAAGATTCAGTCACTAAATAAAAAAATTAAAGGTAATAATTTTAATTTTTTTAATTAACATTTTCATTAACTATATATTAAGTTTATCTTTTACTTTTATAATTTCGTCATCTTTCTTCAATAGAATAAATACCTGTTATAATATTAGCTTTTTCCTCCAATACTGAGATATCTATTTATCGATTTTTTATATTTATCCTCTAATATATGTAAAGCACGAGTTTCTTTTACTATTGAAATTTTGAAATCATTAAGCCTACGATTATAATCCATATTAAATTTAGAAGGGCCAGATTTATTATAATCTATTTTAAATCAATCTATAAGATCATATTTAAAAATATATAGAATAGTTTTTAAAATTCTATTCTTGTCTGATTCCCTTATGTTTTTAAAAATAGATTTTTCTCAAAAATCCTTTTTTTTTTCACTATTTCATATTCTGTCCTTTTATCGCCTGTAAATGGTACGATTTTTTCTTTTTTTAGAAGGTATATTTTTCTTAAACACGAAGAATCAATAACAGGGAAAAGAAGAGCTTGTTTACTATGTTGAATAGCAGATCATACTCCATTATCGCTGTTTTTAGGTAAAAAACATAACCTCCCTCAAATGGGTTTTGTTACCACCTAGGGTTTTATCTGGATATAAACCCTTTTTAAAATAATATGTTACCTTCTGTTTGATGAGGGTCTATAAATGGAGTAGGGAAAGTAGGAGACTCTTTATTTACAGGAGTAGCAGAAAATACATCAATATCACGGTCTTTAGGTATAAAAACATAACCACCATCAAAATACAACTTTTTATTAAATATTTAGAAAAAAAATTGAAAAACATAATATTAAAAATTTGTTAGTTGACAGTTATTACTACCTATCTTGCCCCTTCTTTAGGGGTTAAATTATTAATTGATTTAAACATTATTTTTATTAATCTATTAACTTTATTATTTATGGTTAATCCCAACTGGCTTTAGCCACAGGGGGGGGCCAAAGGCCGATGATCCCTTCCGTTGCATCGCAGCAGCGCACGAAGTGCGCTGCGTAACGCTCTTTTTTTATGACCTTCTCCCTACGCAATATACCACAAACATGGCATGAAAGCTGATGATCAAAATGTTTCCTTACTTGACAATAAAAGAATGACGAGTGGTTGCGAAGCAAAAGGCTTTCGAAGCTCGTCTAGATTTCAGAACAGTATATTCAGCCGCTAGGCTGCCTAAACTCTTTTTTTGGTTGTAATATTTGCAGAATTATACATGAAAAACAAATACCGGAGATGGCAAGTAAACTAAAATTTGGCTATAAATCAGCATTAAAATATTTTAACCCTCATTGAATTATTAAATATAATAAATAGGAAATTTCAATAAAATTATGTTTAATTGTATTTAATCTATAATCTATTAAGTATATATCCTCGATTGTTAGTACCATCCCCATAATCATTTGAGCAAGAGCTAAAGGAGTTAACAACTCATAAATATTTTTTGGTATTACTTTAACACCTGCAGAATAAAATTCTGTATGAAACTCAGTAAAACAAGACAACGATCTTGTAAAAAATTGTAAGGCAAAGTATGGGTTTTTTGTTTTACTACCTATGAAGTTAGAAAAACTACTACAATAATGAGATAACAAATTAAAAACAAATCATACATAACTTACATGAGATAAAGAGTTTAAACCCTAATATTGCATTTTTACTTCTAGCACCATAATTTAATCAACCATCAGATAATAATAATCCTATAACAACACCATGTTGATAGGGAACTCCATCTCCCCCTATTCACCCAAAAGCGGCAGCAACAATAATGTAAAATTAAAATTTGAAAAAAATAGAACAAAACTAAATTTTGCATATACCAAAAACAAAACACCTATAAAAACCAATCTTGCATTTAAATAATTTACCGCGCGAACAAAGAAAAGATAAATTGAAATAATATAATCTTTTATTTTTAAAGCTTTCGCTTCATTTGTCGAATTATATTTTTGGAAGCTAAAGTAGAATATCCGTAATAACTAGTTCATACCTTAACTCCGAAACTCCCTGTTTTAGCTACCCCAGCTTTAGCTGTATAATCTAAATTTGGTCGTCAATCTCCTCTTAAGCTAGCAACTGAAATAAATTTATGCGAGGAATCTATATTTTTCAGGCTACCCTTATATGTTAATGTTTTGATGGATCGAGCAGCGACATTACGTCTAGTCAATCTTCCAGCCGCTATTAATCTGATTCCAGAAATAAATTTATATTTAATTCGACTTAATATTTGCATGTATTGATTATTATTTGAATTTAAAGAAGATAATTCTCTTAATGATTGTATCGCGTTAATATTTAATATATTAAGTTTATTTAATTTATATCTATTATATTGTATTAGTTTGGCCTTAGTAAATATTTTTCTTTTAACTTTAAGAAGACTTTTTTTTTTAGTTATTAATTTAATTGCTATATATTCTGCAAGCATATTACTATTTAAATAAATATATTTTAGCCGGATTAAATTAATTTCTATTTTTTTTTTAGAATATCTATTTAAATAATTAAGTAATATATTTTTCATTTTATTGATTATAGAATCAAAGTTATGTTTTTTTAAAGAATATTTTGTTAAGATAAGAAAAAATTCATAATTTTTTTTCTTTATATAACCCATTATTATTTGTGTATTCATTGCATCAAAATTTTTAAAATTAATTAAAATATAGATTTTAGTTATTTTCTTCCTGTATTCATTCCAGCTTTTATTTTATAAATTATTTCTATTCCTTCAAGGGTTAAATGAGCTTTGTTTTTCATCATTGCTGCAATTTTTTTAAAATATTGAAAATCTTGATACTTTACTCCAATTTTATATTTATCAAAAAACGGGATAATCTTTTCTGTAATATCAGAAAATTTTGTAACTATGAATATCCCCGAAATCTTTATTATCACGAGCAACATAAGAACCACATCCAAAATAAGAAATTAGACTTTTCATAAAGAGTTATCTCAGGTGTGTTAAGTTAATTGAAATTTTAATTGTATTCGTGTTCCAATTTTAGTTCTTGGGGGGATTTGGCAATATTAATTAAAGATCCTTCTCCGCTTGCAAAACCAGCGTCCGCGCGCATTGCGCGCGAGGATACATCGCAGCTCGTGCAGAGCACGGGCGCGACGCTAACCAATAAGGATCCTGTATTTTTTGATTTTGACTAAAGGTCTTTCAACTGGAACAACTTCTAGAAAAGCTGTTTTCAACTCCTCCGATAAACCTAAGTTCATTGAAGATTTAAGATTAACAATTTTTTGTATTCCTTCAATTGTTAAATGTTCTTTAGGGTTCATTATAACAACAATTTTTTAAATAAAATAAAATCGGCTTGTTTCTGAGTTATTAATGGGTACTTATCAAAATGCGGAATTATTATATTAATTAAATCTTGTAAAGAGGATACTCGGAACTCCATAGAATCTGTACCTTCTTTATAGATATTTCCGACTAATAAATTTTAATTAATTCTGATAAAACAATTTTTTTTGTGTAAACCAATTTGGAATTTAGTGGTAATTTCTCAGCCTGTTTTAAATTTACTATTTTTAGAAATACGGCCGCTCCGCTAGGCGGCGCGGCTGAATTTCGTCGCCCTCCTACGTAAGGAGACGAAATTCCTAATTACAAAACTGGATTCCGCATCAGAAAAACCTGTAACAAAATAAGCAATTAATTCATTAAGTGGGATTTCTGACTGAGTTGATATAGAATTAAAAATCTAAATTTATTTATTAATTTAAATGGTATTTTTAATTGATTGTTTCTTTCAAAACACATTAGAGTACATCTTAAAAGTGGAATGCTATTTCCACTCAAATTACCATTTACTCGTTGTTCATTTGCAGTGACGTATTTAGCAACAGATGATTTAAAATTAAAAGCTAAACATTCTTCTGATTTAGATCCGTGATTATCCATTTTCATCGCCAAAGGTGATGAAATATTCTGACTTATTACCATACATGAGGGATTAGTTCATTCATCCACAGTTTTTCAACTGAGGTTTAGTACCAGAATCTTTAGGATGTTTCCGGAATTTGATAATTAGTCCCAGTGTGATTTATCAAATCACTTAACAGGATATAATCTATCTCTTCCTATTTGAGTTAATATACCTAAATTTTCTAAATATATTTTTTTAAAATTATATTTTATTAAATAATTAAAACTTATAAGCAGTGAAGCTTTACTTATTTGGGTATTAACATATGAAAAAAATTTAATTTTAGAAATTCTTATAGGATTGTTTAAAACCCCTTTAATCTCTTCAGTTTTATATGTTACAATCTCATTTATATTCTTAACTATTTCAATAGTCATATAATCATCTTTATTTTCAATAAATTCAAAATTTTTTTTATTTTTTGTTAATCAATTTATTAGTCTTATTATCATAGAACTAAATATTATTCTATTATTTATATTTAATTTCATAGTTATCACATTTATCATAAAATATATATTTAATATTCACTTAAAAATTATTATTGTATTTGATAAATATTAAGGAAATATTATCCTAAGCATCATTTTCTTCAAAATCTTCAATAACTAAACGAGAAGAATTCATTAAAAGTTTGATTTTTTTATTTTTCTAATCCTTCTGGATTTAAATGTTACTTGTTTTTTATATTATCAGCTGCCCGTTTAAAATATTCTTTTTTGGCTCCTAAAATTGAATATTTATCAAAAAAAGGTATTAATTTTTCAATTATATCCGAAAATTTTACTATAGTATAGTCAACATAATTTAGCACTTACTCAATAGAAAACCTTAACTATATTACTTTAAATATGTTTTTTTATAGAGCTTTTGTGATTTGAGATACATAGAAATTATAGGTTGTTTAATACCAATGGCTTTTGCAGCTATACTAACAGAATCATATACTTTGCTTTCATTAGTTAAAATATTCAAAACTTCTATTCTTTTTAAAGGTTTCCCAGCTCCTTTGTGTCTTGTCTTTACAAACATTGGGTGATTTTCACCTGATTTGGCCGCCGACATTTTAGCTCGTGTTTCCTTTGAAAGAATTTTTCCTAAGTGTAAAGCCGATAGGTGATCCCGTGCTTCCCGTGAAAGTTTACGATTTCTAAATTTAACTAAAGTTTCATCTGTGTGTTTAGACCTAGTCGTGATTCTGCTGTTTGATTAATAGGTTTAAAATAATCCAAAAAATACTGCTCTCTTTCAATACAATTTTTAGGATCACAATACTCAAGAATTTCGTCGCCCTCCTACGGAGGGCGAAGAATAACCATACTTGATTAAAGCTTTATTAATGAGCATTTTTAATTAGAGCTTATTAATTTAAAGATATAATGTTTATAAGCATTTTTATTTTTTCTAAGATAATCGGAAATTAAGGCTTGTTTAACATTCATAGCTTTTGCAGCTAAACTAATTGAATCATAAACTGTAGTTTCATTTGTTAAAGTATTCAAGACTTCTATCTTTTTTTAAGGTTTACCGGCTCCTTCAGGTTTAGGTTTTCCAAACATAGGGTGATTTTTACCTTGTCTAGTTGCTGACATTTTAGCCAATACTTCTGCGGAATGTTTATAGCCTAAACAAGAACGTGCAGTTTTTAATATATTATATTCCGGCTTTAAGAGATCAAAATAATACTGTTCTCTATTAATAATATCTTTTTTGTCACAATATTCAAGAATATCAATACTAAAATTTGAATAACCATATTTTAACAATGATTGATAAATCAGACTTTTATTTTTTTTTGTTTCCATTTCTAAATAGGAAATGTTAAAATAATCTCTGAGTCTTTTTCCTAAATTAATACTACTTCCTATATAAGATTTACCATTTAATAAATTATTTCAACGATAAATTCCTATTTTATTTTTATTATCTTTTAATAACTCTTTTTTTTGAATATCAGCCATTAGCATAAGTTTTTATAGGAACAAAAGAATCAGGAGTTGTACTAAAAAATCTATGTAGGCTAAGACTATCGGTTAAATATTTAACAACAGGACGCTTAGTGCTAACTGATAAATAACATGGTGGTATAATTCAGTTTTGAGTTAACCTTTCTATCTATTTTTATATGTCATGGTTATCACATTTATCATAAAAATAAATTTCTACTTTTTTGAAATATTACCGCGACCAAAAAAATCAATAAAATTTTTAAGTAATATTAAGTCTCTAGAATGTTGAGAAATTTTAAACCTTAATCAAACTCTATCTCCGACTCTATTAGTTAAAAATTTTTGAATTTGAACCATAAAACTTCCATCTCCAGAGGTAAATCCAGCAATTCAATTAGGATATTTAATTTCTTAATTTACAATTAAGGGTCTCTGAGCTGGAATTATATCAGGAAAAGCAATTTTAAGTTTATCAGATAAACCTTTATTAGATAAAGCTCGTATACTTACAATTTGCTTTAATCCTTCTTCCGTAAGATGTTCTTTATTATTCAACATAAAAACAACTTTTTTAAATAAATCAAAGTCGGGTCGTTTTTGTGTTAATAATGTATATCAATCAAAATGAATTATTATTTTTTCTAATTCATCGAGAGAATTTACAGAATAAACTATAGAATCATTTGATTTAACTTCATAGATTTTACCTACGCCAAAAATGTTGAATTTTTTTAATAAAGAAATATCTTTTTTTATGTAATCCTATTGCAAAATTTGCTTTAACTTGCCATTTTAATTTAGTTTTATCGTGTTTATTGATATTTATTATAAAAGTGCTTTCAGCATCTGAAAATCCTGTGACAAAATAAGGATTTAGTTTTCCTTTGAAATATTACTTAAATATCTACATTGGCTTTGAGCACAAAAAGGTAAATATTTCAAATTATTAATGTGGCCAAAAAAATTAGGTTTAATTTTATTTAACCTTAATACTGTTTGATTAATATTTATTAAACGAAAATAATATGAAGTAAAATATGAATCTTTATAAATTTTTATGAAGGGATTGTGATTAAAAAAATTTTTAAAAATTTTATTAGAATATATTTTTAATACAGAAGTATTTACCTTGTATTCGTTACCGTATATTCGTTGCTCTTTTACAATAGTATCATATCATACTACTAATTTAGATCCGCGATTACCCTTTCTTTGAGTATTCTCAAAAATCTTTAGATTTATTACCTCACATGAATAATTAGTTCATCCACTTATTATTTTTCAATAACAGCTTGGTACAAAAGTTTTAAAGGTGTTCCCGGAGTTTGATAACCTTTCCCGTAACTGTGATTTCCCAATTCACTTGACAGGATAATTGTTTATTAAAACATTAATCCATTTACTTATTATATTCCTTAATTCTAATTTATCTATATCTAATCGTCTTAATTTTAATTTATATACTAACATAATAACTTTTATAATTTTAGATATTGAATTTATTATATCATTATAATATACTAAACTTTTTTTGAATCAATCTTCTTTTAAATAATCATAATTTGCTTTAAAAAATTGTAATTTATCTTTTTCTAAAATACCGTCTAGTCAATAACTATTAATTTTTGTTTTAAATAATCACAATTGAGCTTCCCACACACGATGAATAATTGATCTAAAAGTATTTTTATCTATATTTTTAAGTAAATAATCCACATTAAAATATCTTAATATGTTTTTTTTTACCTTGTATTTTTGTTGAAAAGAATCATTTATATTATACTTTCCTTGTTCAGCAAAAAAATATAATGTCACTAGAATTTTAGAACTAGTATGTTTGAATGTAGGCGAGCTGAGGTATACTTTATTAGTAATTAAACGTCTTTTTACATTATACATTTTTTTTCTGACGAACATAGGAATTGAGCTAAAGTAGATTTTTATTAATCTCGAAATTATCATATGTAAAAATTTTAGATTTCTCAATTCATTTTTATCGTAAGAATAAACAGATTGGTTTCATTCAACTACTGAAGCTGGTTGATGTTTAGGCAATAATGATTTTTCATCTAATATATTATCAGACGTAGTTAAATTAGATTTTTTTGGGATTTTATTAGGTTTGTTGGTGTACAATTCTAATATTTTACTTTTAGTAGACGTTGACATCATTCGTTTAGTTGTTAGTGTAACACTCGGATTTACAAAAGTTAGTCGGTTTGTATTCATTCTAGCTTTTATATCTCTGATTATTTTTAATCCTTCCTCACATAATGAATTTTTAGTAAAATTGATATTGCTAAGAGATAGGGCTACAGATTTATGTTTATTTTTTAAACTTTTTATAAAATAATTCATATTATTATTATACTAATTAATGCTTTAAGTATATCTTTTCTAAGATTAATTCGTCGAAATAGACGAATTATCAGTCGGCCGCTCTTGGCGGTCGACTGTTAATTCTAAAGACTTTTAACTTGAATATTGTTAATTTTAGCCAGAAATGTTGTATGGATTTGAACCTACATTACGCTTAAAGTTAAGCGCAGTTTACCCCTTTTAAATTAAACATATAAGAAAAAATATTAAATATATTCTGATTTAAAGCTGATTTTTGTTTTAATTTGAAGCTAACTAAAATAAAAGCTAACCATAGGCTTATTTACAATTGCACTATCATATTTATTATAATTTATTAACTATTTGCATTATATGATAAATAATTTATTTAAATACCAGGATTTTTATCCTAAATAACTCTTTAAAAAATTTTAAAAAGTATTTTATGGAAAATTGGCATCAGACTTTTCAATATATATAATAAATTTATATATAGCCAAAAATATAAATCCAAAATATATTTAAATACAACTAAATTATTATAAAATTATATGCTTTGCGTAAGTAATTTTTTTAAGTTAATTATACATAACCAATTAACAACCTAAATTATTTTAATTCTTTATAATATCGCTATATAAGGTAAACCTTAGTCTAACCCCCCCCCCCCTCTACCTCTTTAAAAATAAAATCATCTATATAGATTTTTTATAATTTCAGCAGAATTCGTACTATTATCAATAAATATTGTATAAGGTAAGATAACCTGTTTTATGTAAAAATACCATCATATATTAAAACAATCTTGTTCTACTTTAATAACATTCATTATTTTCCCATGAACATAATATTAAAAATTTATTTATTTTTTCTATTCAAAATAAGAATTTTTTTTATAATCTATTAACTTTTAGCTTATAAATGTTGTAGTTATAAAATCAATTTATATTATTTTAAACACATATTAACAAATATTGCAAAAATTATAGGATCTTTCGGTGAATATTCCTATATGGTAGTTTTATTTTTAATGTTAATACAATTAATAATTCTCTCGTTGCATTACATTCTTCATTTTAATATAAATTTGCTAATTTTTTGAATTATATCAAAATTTTGTGTATAAATCAGAAATTATAGTATAAAGTATTAATATAAAGATTTAAAATATTATTTTGTAAATTATTGTTAAAATTTATAATATCGTTTTATGTTGTAGTTAATTTTCATAGTACCGTTTTTGTATATTTTTAATATTGTTATACAATATTTTCGTATATTCATATATATTTTAAATTATTGGAAAGGAATATTTAATTATTATATTGTTCATTCCCCCCCCCTAAAACAAATTTAAAGTTAAACACTCTTCTTTAAACAAATATTTAAAATAAAAAAAATAAATTTATCTCTATAGGGTGTATAATAGTAGGATCGCAGATCAGGTCTGTTGGAGGCAGGATCTGAAAGGGTCAGGACTTACGCATTACAGACCGGGGTCTGTAAGCTGCCACTGTCACCACCAGAGCTCCAGAACGCTTCCTCCGAACCGTACGTGCATCTTTTAATGCATACGGCCCTCCCCCCCCCCACAATCGTTAGGCTCTTATTCCGGCTCCTCAAAGTCCGGGAGCCACTCAGGCGTAAATAACCGACTGGAATTAACCGGTTACCGACTGGAATTAACCGGTTACCGACTGGAATTAACCGGTTACCGCTCTCATTCTCTCTGATAAATTGACACACTTCATTGAGAGGCTGCGTCTTTTACTATTGAGTCTCCGTCACCTTAGCCTAACGAGCCTTAGGCAATCCCACATTTGATTCTCTCGACTCTTTTGATATTTTAGGTCCTCCTGTTTACACGCGTCGTGCATACGGCTTGCCTTCAGTGACTATTTTCGATTCAGTGTATAGGCAAGTATCGGCTTGAAACTTTCCGAGGAATGTTTTGGTCATCCGATAGGGTCTTATTGAGGGGCCCCTGCTGACGTTGAGATGAATCATGATATCCACTAGCTTGCCTCTGTTCTTGGGGGCGACCAACGCGTCCCTCAATCCCCCTTACCAACATGCATCACTCCCCATAGCTTTCGCATCGGATAAGTTGGTTGCTTTACGGTCTTTACTGTAGGACCGGACGTCATAGTAAGGTCCAGCTTACGATACCAGGATGCTTCCTCCTCCCGTCGGGTCGAAATATCCAAAATGGCGAACAAAATAAAGAAGTATTATTAAGCTCCCATTTAACGATAGCCTATAAAATTTTAAACTGAAACTAATAAGATAGGAAATATATTAAAATAAATCTAACCTTAAAAATTATATTTAAAATATATTATTAAATTAATATTTTATCACGTTATTTGATTTGAACAAATAACCATCTCATTCGTAATAAGACGCTCTACCTTTGAGCTAAACGTGATTTAAAAGGTTGTTCTTCCGGTGACTGACTCATCGCGCATTTAACGCGCGCGCCGGTCTTTATAAGTAAAATTTAACCTTCATATTAAAAATTTCTATAGTCCTAATAACTTAATCATATCCTTCATCGTACTGCGCGCAGAGCGCGGGCGCGAAACTATAAAAAATGATATAAAATAAAAAAATTTAGTATTATTAAAAATAAAAAATTAAACCAATAGATGATTTAGAATAAATTTTTATATAAACTAATAGAAATTTAAAAATTAGAGGTTCCATAATATAGAACAGTTATTGAGAAAGATTTGCAACCTTGATTATCTATCTCTTTTACTTAAATTTAGCATTTAATATTTTGCTATACTATAGTCATATATGTTATTATCTAAATTTTAAGTACTATAAATAATAGAATTTAACTTTATACTTACAAGCATACTTACTAAAATCCTTAAATACATAGATAGTAGGAAGGCTTTGCTTTATATTACTTATCCTTAATCGTTAAATATATTAAGCATTATAAATTAATTGAGGGCGGCCTAAGTCCCGTTGACATCGGCCTTAGGCCGATGGGCGTAGTTTTTAAAAATTTAAAGTATCACCTCAGAATTCAACGCTTTAAATTTTTAATTAAAGTGATGTTAACTACGCGTTTTACAATTTAATAACTATTTATTTTTAAATATACAATATAATAATTCATATTCTCCTCTATTAAAATATTTAATTTTTTATAATTATTTAAATCAAAAATAAATTTTTCTTCAAGAATTCCAACTTTTAAGAATTATCTTTAGGTGATCAAAATTTATATTTAAACTATATATGAAGAAGAAAATACTATTTAAATAAAAAATAGTGTAGTGCACGCGCTTTAGCGCGTGCAGCAATGCAGCCAGGCGCTTCGTTCCGCGCCTGGCCGCTAAAATGTTAAGTATAAATTAAATTTTAATAACCAATGACTTTTAAAATTATATTTGTTATTTTTTGTTTATTTTTTACTCTTAAAACTATTCAATTAAAATTAAGAAAAATATTTATAAATACACAAATATTTTTATTTGAAATTAGAATAAAGAAAAAGGGAGTCTAGGAGTGGTAGTAGAAGGTTGTTATTTTAAGTAGTTGTTTTTTATTCAATTTATTGGTTAATTAGGTTAAAAAAAAAATCCTTTTAGTCATTTAAATTTTAATCCTGTTACTATACTAATAATTATTATTCACTAATTAATCTCTCCAATCAGACTAACCTTTCAGATAAACCAGGTACAAATGTCCTGGCTGGTTTATCACTCTTCGACCAGGCAATAAAACATAGAACTTATTTTCTTCGCTATTTTTTAAATATTTATTAAACTTTAATATGTTTATTATAAATTTAAAATTTAATCAGCCGGCCGCCTACGGCGGCAGATTTAACTTGTTTATTATTTATAAAAAAAAAACAACAAGGTCGAATAATCAATATAAGTTTAAATTTCCGTAAATAATATATTTAACATTAATAATATATTAATATAGATGCAAGTAACAATAACACCTAAGAAATATAATTATATCTAACATTATCTTTAAGGTTATTTAGTCTTATTTAGAATTTATGAAATATGAATAACAAATTTAGGAGAAGCACAAGCATAAATAACATTACCTCATAATTTATTCGATTTGTTCTTAACTAATAGATTTTTTGATAAATTATATAAAGGTTTATTATAGTTCAATGTTTATTATCTTTAGAAGTAATAATAATATTTAACCATAAATCATCTCTTTGAGATGATATATTAATAAATGGTATCATTTAATAATATCATAATTTGTTAATTGTAGGGAATCCTGAAAAGCAAGCCAGCTACAGCCATAATTAAAATTATAATGGCACCATACTTAGTACTTAGTCAACCATATTTTTTAATAATACTTTATCATAATTATTTGTTAAACTAAATATTCATTTAATTTAAATTTATCTATTTTATATTACTAAAATAAATTAGTTTATCAGCTAATTTTTTAATAGTATTATCATTTTGATTTAACATTAATCATTTCAACCCCCCCCCCCCCCTCCCTATTGATATTTAGTTAATGTATGATATTCTTATTTTTTCATAGTTATTCTTAATATAAAAAAAATTTTTTATAATATTTTTTTTATTGTTTTATTTAATTTTGTTTTTTATCTTTATTAAAATTGCGCGTATTTTTAAATTCATAGGCAATATCGTCACATCTTAATTTAAAGCAAGCAATTAAATTACTAAATGTAAAGTCTAGAGATGAAAATAGTTTAGTAAATGATGTGTAGCCAACCACGATAATATTTTTAAACCTTAAATTTGCTCTAATTATATCATAATTCATATCTTCAAAAATAAATCAAGTATTTTTAAGATAATTGAAAAGATTTCCACCTTTTAATTCATGTGGTAAAAAATTTAAGTGATATGTTAAATTTATTAAGATTATATTCTCCCCCCCCCCTCCATTCTATAGGATAATTAGTTATTTCTTCAATTAATTGAATTAGTATTTAAAATTTTCATATGACTAATAAAAAGGGATCATTTATTAGAGATTCAAAATTTGTAAATACTAATTTTGCATGAATGTTATAGCGTCATTATATAATTTTCCCTCAATAAAAAAATTGTATATTTATAAGTTTTTATCAGTTCTATTTTTTTATACAAACTTAACATAATATTTTTATTTAATCTATAAACATCAATCCACATATGAATTTTAAGTCATAAAAGTGAAATTCACTTTCAGTGATATTGAAGTATTTTTTATACATTTACTTTATGTCTTCCATTGGTCAATCTTCAAAATAATTTTGAGAATTTATCTAAAAATAATTTTGATAATTTAACTCAAAATTCTTTTTTTTTTCTTTTTGGGCTTGTATATTTTCATCAACATTATTTTTAGAATTGTCTTCCTTATTTAATTCATTATCGGAATTAATATTAAGATATGATTCTTTGTCATCTGATTTATTTGTTGATGTTTTTCTAAAGTATTGTTGATTTATTTGCTAATGTATTTACTGAATCTTATTAATGTTATATCCATTTAAAGAATTAGTTGTTTTTATTCTACTAAATTCTTTAATGTGGTTGTTGAAAAACAATTTGTATAAAACAAATTGTTAAAGTTAATACATTAATAAGAGTGATTATATTTAGAAAGGATTATACTCTTAATTTATCTTTAATAAAAGTTTTTTGACATAAATAATTTAATAATCATTATTGCAACATTAAAGAATAAATAAATTTAACTTGAATAGCTCAATAAAACAACGAAAAAAATTTTAAACTTTTCCTTCTAGAATGTCCTTGATTTGTAAAAAAAATTATAAGTTATATCCCCCCCCCCCCCCTCTCCTAGTTATATAATTTAACATAACTATTTTAGAAATTCGGCCGCGCCACAGCGCGGCTGAATTTCATCGCCCTCCTACGGAGGGCGACGAAATTCTTGCATCGCTCCCCTACTGTAGGCCATTGGCCTCTATGGAACGATGCATTCTAACCTTCAAGGGCTTGTTAATAAAAATTCAATTCCGTTTTTAGGACATGTTATATAAGTTAAACTATTTCCAGGTAAGTTAGTAGGCTTATTTGTTTGAGAAATTGATTCTTCGTTTTATTCAAATTCTAGATTTTCGTTATTTTGTAAATCATTTAATGGTTCATAAGTATAATTTATTATTAAGAGTTATTAGCCTAAATATTTAACGAAAAATTATCAAATAAAGTAGAATTTATGTCTCGAAAGTCATTTAAAGAATCTGGAAATCAACCTATGTTGCCAAGGCGAGCCACATAAAGTCTATATAACTTTCCTATATGTGTTAGCCATCATTTTGAGTAATTACCTCTATTTGGTTTAGAAAATTCCTATTGTTTCTTCTCCTTAGAGGATAATCATAATTATATTTTAATTCATGGGCAATTGATAACATCTTAGAAGTATCCCCCTCTTTTTCAGCTTCTAAAACTTTTTTATCATGTTATCCTCTTCCATAGATAACCTATTTCTAAACATCTTAAATGCCTCCCTAGCTTGAAGATTGTAACTTTAAATTAGTATTCTTTTTTAATTAATCCAAGTTTACGCCACTATTAAGTATTTTTATTACATATTAAACGAGCTCAATACCGTACATTGCCCTCTAAAGTACTATCAGAACTAGGGTTCCTATAATGTAGAGGATCATTTTATGAATATGTTCTTAATTTTGACTCATAAATAGAATATTCTTTTTTCTTTATAATATTTCTCTCAATCATCAGAATTTATTTTTTTATAAATTCATTGAGCAAATCTTTTCTAAGATTTATTCATCGCCACGTGGATTTATCCGTGGCGATGAATTAATCAGCCGGTTACCTATGGGGTCGACTGATTAATTCTAAAGACTTTTAACTTGAATATTGTTAATTTTAGCCAGAAATGTTGTATGGATTTGAACCTACATTACGCTTAAAGTTAAGCGCAGTTTACCCTTTTAAATTAAACATATAAGAAAAAAAAATATTAAATATATTCTGATTTAAATAAGCTGATTTTTGTTTTAATTTGAAGCTAACTAAAATAAAAGCTAACCATAGGCTTATTTACAATTGCACTATCATATTTATTATAATTTATTAACTATTTACATTATATGATAAATAATTTATTTTAAATACCAGGATTCTTATCCTAAATAACTCTTTAAAAAATTTTAAAAAGTATTTTATGGAAAATTAGCATCAGACTTTTCAATATATATAATAAATTTATATATAGCCAAAAATATAAATCCAAAAATATATTTAAATAAGACTATATTATAAAATTTAGTCGCTTCGAATAATTAATTTTTTTTTAATAAAAAAATTGAAAATAACTTATAATGATAAAATATTTAACCTTAAATTTTTAATTAGTGAAAAATATAAAATACTAAAAATTATTCTATTTCAGTTTTACATTTAGGACATGTTCTACCACGAATAACGATAGTTTGTACTCCGTTAGCCTCACAAGTAGGACATATAACACCTGGTATTGTTTCATCTTGCATAGAAAGACCACCAGTATTGTCTAATAAAATTATAGAAGTTTGATAATAATAATAGAATGCACAGCAAAAAAGTGTTAAAAAAAAAGAAATTATTATGTAATGTTTTTTATATTTATTAATTAAAAAAGTTAGTATAATAGCTTTAAAAATTAAATAATCTAAAATATTTGCCCCTAACTTACTTTGTTGAGGAAGTGAATTAAAGGCATGAGGGATTGGAGGGCTGTGTAAATTTCATTCTATAGATATTTGAGCTCTAGATAATAAAGCTCTAAGATAATCAGTATTAAATTCTGGATAATATCAAAGATTTCTGCTTGCAGATGCTCCATACACTAATTGAATATATAATGTATATAAGAAAATTCCTGTAGCTGCTAATGATATTAAAGATCCATAACTTGATACATAATTTCATCCTGCATAAGCATCAGCATAATCACTTATCCGACGAGGCATACCCTGTAAACCTAAGAAATGTTGAGGGAAAAAAGTAACATTAACCCCAACAAATAAAACTCAGAAATGCATTTTTGCTAATTTAAATTCATAAACTAAACCTATTATTTTAGGCATTCAAAAGTATCAAGCAGCAAATAATGCAAATACTGCACCCATTGATAATACATAGTGGAAATGCTATTTAAAAATATTAAATATTCGGACTATATCATTATCTGATTTTTTCTACAAAAGGTACTTTATGTCAATTCGGGTTTTTATATTGAATTCAATCTAAAATAAACTCAGAATATTTTTTAAACTCTAAACTATCTTTAGGTTCATTTTTAAAATCTCTTACAAGAATAAACTGTTTTATTTTTGACACTCTATAAAATTTAAAATCTGAATATAATCTATTTTCCATAAAATAATCATATAAAAATACCATCTCTTTTACATTTTGGTATTTAAATGCTATAGAATTTCGAGATTCTCTTAATAAAATAGCAGGTTTATAATTAGGTATTACATTATCTAAATTAAGTCTACTACTATATTTATTATTTTCAAATTCTAAATTACATTCAATTCTATTACCAGAATAATTAAACACAATAGTTCCATCTGTATCAACTAACCCTGATAAATAAGGATCATTAGGTTCAATATTATAATTGGCTTCTTTAAATTCTATTCCTAAATAATCACAAGATTTTTTAAATCCATCTACTTTAAGTCTAATTAAACCATTAATGTTATTTATTAAAAATAACATTTCTTCTTTTTTGCTAATAATCCACATAGAATGTGGTTTATTTTTATCCGATCTAATTCTACCTAAATGTAGAGAATTTTGAATACGATTTAATATTTTAATATCTCGATCGTGTAATTTAATTCTAATAGCTTTTAAAACTAACTTAGAATTAATATTTCTAATATCAAAATTTCCATCCCCATCTATAATTCCAGCTAATCATTTAAAAAACCTCTCTAAATCTTTACCTTTTAAATCAGATATTTGGCGTGTAGTCTCTGAGAATTCTTTACAGTTTTCGGCTGATTGTATGGCCGTATTTTTTATAATAACAGGTCAATTATCATTTTCACTATATATAAGAAGAAAATTAAATTTTCTATGGACATCTATTTCTAAAAGATAATAATAAATTATATACAGTAGATAACGACCTAAAAACATAGTTCCCAGCATATAGCCAAATTCGAAATAATTTATTTCATTATTAAGGCCCATTATTTCTTGAGCGACCACGTAATATGTATCATGGAATGCAATATCCAGAGACGCGTTCGCTAAAACTACTCCACTCACTAAACCACAATTCATTAATCTTTTAATCTTTCATAACTAAACACATAATCTTTATAAATACCTCCTACTTTAGCATATTTTTTAATTGTACTATGATTTATATTTAGAGCTTTTTGAGCTTCCATTACTCCATCATATTTACATATAAAATTCTTATTAATATCATACACAAATACTGCTTTTTTAACATGACTATGATTATTCATATTTAATATTAATTCATCACATTCTTTAGAAATTCAATTTGTTATAACCGGTGTATCACTTATATTATAAGGTGTATTTACTAAGTATCATTCTCCTCTAAATATAGTTTTTTCTTTTATAACATCAACTATTGTTGAATGATTAGATTTAATTAATTTAGCTAAAGTTGATACCGAAGGGAAAATTACGATTAATTCTTTAAAAGAATTATAAATATAAACAGGATAAGCAGATTTAGCCTCAATTATCCTTACTTTACTTTCCATAGAATGATTTTTATTATAAAATGGATTATTTTCACCTGTTAAAGCTTTAGCTATTAAACCTTTAGTAATGTTACTATGAACTCTATTTTTAGCTAGTTCTGATAATAATATTTTAGTTTCCTCTGTGTGTTTCTAACCTAAAGAAGAATAACCTTGTTTTAATACATTATAATATGGCAATATAAATGTTATAAAATAAGTTTCTCTAACTGCTAAAGATCGAGGTTCTACATATTCTAATATTAATAATTTAAAGTTAGATTGATCATATTTTAATAAACCTTTAACTATAGGCATGTTAATGTTTTGTTTACTTTTTAAAAAAGTATTATTAAGATAATTTTTCATTCTAGAAGCTAAATTAATAGAACTTCCTATTAGAAGCTAGATTAATAAATTTTTATTTTTGGACTATATCTTATTGTTAATTAACAACATCTGCGTGTAGTCTCTGAAAACCCATGGAGATTAAACTCAATGTTTTTTGCTGATTATAAACATTTAATTTATTTAACTTCCAGCATATAGCAGATTTTAAGGAGAACTAAGTGGGTAGTTAAAACTTTTCAAGTTTTTTTTTATTGGTTAACCCTTTGCGTGAGGGGTTTAGGTATCTTTTTATACTTTAATCTAATTTAAAATTTTCATATCTATGTTATTATAAAGATTAATTATTAATAGTTGAAATCAATTTATCTAATTTAGATCTATGCTCTGAACTAGTTTTATGGAGACCCGAATGCATAATTTCTAATATTTGTTTTCAAATTAAAAAATTAGTAGCTTTTAAGCACATAGGAGGTAAAGTATATTTAAGAAAAAACGGTAAAATTATTTCATAGTTTTTTTTATAAGAATAAACCTCATAATTAAAACAAGAAACACCATTTTTATAAAGATTACCTGTTCCTAAATAAGAAGCAATTAACTCTAACAAAGGTAAATCACGTTTATCTTGAGTAATAAAAAATCTTGCTCTATATGCTTTTAGTTTTATACTATAAGGCGATGCAGAAAATGAACCTTCAGCTGCAACAAATCCTACTATTCAATAAGGACTAGGAATACAAGTTATTATAAAATTCAAATCAGATGTATCTACCGTCACATGTTCAAATTCCGTAAACAAATAATTTAATTCCTTTAATAAATCCTTAGCTTTTTCGTTAAGTCCCTTATTAATTAAAGGTTTCATCTTAAAAATTAAGTCTAACCCTTTTATAGTTAAATGTTCTTTTCTACCCATCATTTCAGCAATTTTACTTCATAGAATAAAATCTTTTCGTTTTTGTGTTATTAAAGGATAAGCTATAAAATGAGGAATAATAACTTGCAGTATATCCGAAATTTTATCTACTTGGTAAAACGCTCTGTTTGATTCAGTATTAACAACACCAACACCCCTAAAAAATTTTTTCATTTCGAGCAATAATGGCATTTCTTTAATTGAAACATAGATTTGAAATCTTACTCTAACCCGGCATTTAAGTTTACTTTCAGATCTTGCTGTAATAGATACTAAAAAGTTTGATTCACCATCACAAAAACCTGTTACAAACCAAGGATCTAACGAACTAGTATTGGCCATTTGTGTAGAATAAAATTTTGATAATAAATCAGGTTTGTTAAGTCATGTAGATACAAACCCAATATAGCATAATGTATAATTATCTATAAACCCACTTACTAAATAAAAATTCTTTATATATTCATAATTATCTTGAAATAAAGATAAGAATGACCATTAATTTTATTAATTAAACAATAAACACCTGATTTGTCTTTTTGTTCTTTTAAAATATTAACCTTATTATCTTTAAAGTTATCATATGTTATTAAAGGATTTAAATTTTTTGTATTATCTTCTTTTTTAACATTAGAAGTAGAATAAGAACGAATAGCCAATTTAGGATAAAGATTAAAATAATTATTTAAATTAAATAATGAATTTTTATTTAAAGGACTATATCTTCCCTTAATATTAAGGGGACCTTACTAATCTATATGATTTTTTTATGCGTAAGTTACCTGCTGATTGTCCAAAATTAAACATTTTAACTATAATTAAATAAATACCTAATAATGTAATTGTCAGAAGTTTTCAACATATAGTAGTACTTAAAGGGAGAACCAAGTGGTATAATAATCCTCCAATAGTGAACATGAAGATGAAACCAAGTGCGAATAATAGTGGAGTATGGAAATGTAATGATCCACCGTAACAAGTTGCTCAGGGTGAGGCCTTCGATCATCTCAGATCTAGTTGGCTTTGTGTTTCATAAAAACAGAGATAGTTATTCTATATATTTTTACTTAAATGCTTGTTTAAGGCACTGCCTATTTCTAGTAACCTGGACCATTCCTTCATATTTAGTATATAACCTATTAGTTCGTTTACATTAGACTTTTTTCGTTATTAAAACTTTTATTATAATCAACCTTAATAATAAAAAAGATGTAAAATCTAATATCCGCTTGTAATGTTAGTTATATTACCTAAATAGCATGGCGTCTGGCCTCTACGCTTTTAGATAAAAGTATTTTACTTTTACTAAGTATATTTTTTTATATACTTAATTATACTTTCGTATAACCACTTAGTTCGACGATAATATCAAAATAGTTCGTATTCCTATTCAATATGTCTCTCGAGTTTGCCATGTAACAATAATAATCTATCAAATAATAGTATATTTAGATTCCTGTCTAAAACTAGACCCTTTAAATTTGTATAACATAGTAGGATGAACATAAGGAAGCATGTAATGTAAATTATTTTTAAGGGATTTACTATTAATATATATAACAGAATAATTCCTTTGTTTATGAATATTACACTCAAGACGAAATTTAATCATTAAAACATTAATAATGAATACCAATTCTTTTATAGTAAAACATTCAGTTTGCAGGGTTATACCTGAAGAGTACGTACCATCTCCGGAAATTCAATGAACTAAAGCCTCTCAAGTTAATAAATCATATAAATTCTTAGGAACAATTTTTTTTCCTTCAAAATAAAATAAATTATATAACTCTGTTATACACAATAAACTTCTTGTAGTAAAACCTAGACCATAATGTACTTTTTTATGTAAAGTAGTTTTAGTTAAATAAGGACCTCGAGAGCAATAATGACTTAATTGAAAAAAAACAGAATAAAAATATTCAAATTGTTTATATGTTTGTTTAAACTGTAATCGAGCATCTCCCCCTTCATTTTGTTTTTGTATAGTAGCATCAGAAAGAATAATTCCTATAAAAATAGATCTTTTATTCAAAGGTATTCTTATTGAACTCCGTTCAAAATAAGAATATCTAGAATAGCCTACAGTAGAAGATAAATTTGAACCATATAATTCTAAACTAAACCCTTCTTTTATTTTAACATTATTCATTAAAAGCTTAATATTTTTAATCTTATTTAACCCTGAAAGATTAGTATGAGCTTTATTACTCATTAAATACGCTACTTCCTTTCAAAGTTTAAAAGCTTTAAGCTTTTCATCGCATAAAACAATATTATTAAAAAATGGAATTATTTTTTCATTAATACTAAATAAATCTTTAACTGAATAGCTAATGGTTTTTTTCTTTCTCTCCACGAACCCACAATCAAAAATCAAAGGAAAGTTATTTATTAGTTTTTCCTCCTCATTGGATCGCGAACTTACACTAATTTTAAAGTTTAAAGACACACCTTCACCTAATTTATATCTACTTTCCTTAAAGATTATAATAGAAAAACAATCCTTGTCATATCTATTAATAAACTCTATAACTAACTTTGGATTAACTTTACTTGATTCTGTAGAATAAGAACAAGACAATAAAATTAAACTTAGTTTATGATCAACCTTAAATTTCGAAAATGACACGATTGCTCTATTTTTAGGATAAGGAATAAGCTCTCTTTTTGTAACATGTACTAACGCTCTATTACTATTATTATTAAGATTACCCCTTATGCGAGGAAAAGTAAAAAAATTTTTACCTTTATTGTATTTGGTCATAAATCCCTTACTAAAGGGGACCGACAACCAGCTAAATATTTTTATTCCAGTAGGAACAGCAATGATTAATGTGAAATAGTAGATTGGTCCCAACAATCATAAAATCAATGATTGTCATTAGCCAAAAAACCTTTCCCAAACCGAACGTGATAGTTTCCCATCATTCGGCTTTCCAAAGAGAAATGTGTGCTTCTCTCCTGTTTTCCTTCGCATAACCACACTATTACAGCGGGATAACTACTATGAAAACTCCGTCACCTCCGGTCTTTCGAACCTCAGGTGATCCTAAATTCTTTAATAAAACTCATTAAATATATCCTTAGGTTCTAAACAATCTAACCATGGTTTTTTTTATTATAGTCCGCAACTTCTATAATACATGTTATATTAGATATGTTTTTTTTGTTCGTTTTCCTAACCTTAGATATCTAGCTCGGGAGTGAACACTTATTATAATAAATTATTCTCGTGTGAATGAAAAGATCGTACGGATGCTACTACAATTAAAGTAAGGAAAGCTACCGGACGATATTATCTTGATTATAATAACTTAATCTCCCTTTTTAGACATGCTGTTTTCAGCGTATAGTTGGCTTATACTACCTAAGTCTAATGCTTTACACTCGTATGGTTAATTTTATATAAAAAATGATCTGAAAAGTATGGCAATAACTTAGGTTTTATCTTATCTAAATCCTTACTATTAATTTGAATTATATGCCCCATTTTAGCCTTTTTTGGCTTAGGACCTATAAATTTTTCTGGATCCCAACGGTGTTCATATGAATATATAGTGGGTTGAATATCAAACTTAATTATTAAAATATTCATTAGTAAAATTACTTCTTTTAGACTGAATCCGTGCGTAATTAAAGAAACACCTTTATTCCGACTAGCCCCATCTCCCTGTATTCAATGAGCAAGAGCTATATAATCGAGATAAAAAAATAAATGAGGTTTAATGGTTTTTATTATTTTTTCATTTTCTTTAACATAAAAAAGATTAAAAATTTCCATAAAACAAGGTAATTGTCTAGTCATAAAAGATCAACTATAAAAGTATTTACCTCTCACCCTATCTTTACTTTCATATAAAGGACCAGAACATAAATAAGCTAGCTCATTATATACTTGTCAGAAATAAGTAAAATTTTTAACAGATTGTTTTAATCCTATCCGGGGATTTCAGTGTCCATTCTTATTCATTCAAGCATCCGAAAGTAATAAACCTACAATTATACTTCTAACTCTAGGTGTTAATTGTAAGGTATTTCTCTCTAAATTAGTTATTTTAGATTTTCGATAATGTGAAGATAAACCTAAAGGTTTATTTCACAAAGTTAATGACGTACTCTCAGTTTGTTCTGCCGCATTGGTTGAATACTTCTTATATAAAATACCATTAAAAAACAAGAGTGGAGTATTTACACTCAAAGTTTTATTAAATGAGATAGCGCACGTTGCGGCAGTAAAATATGCCCGTGTATCCACCGTATTAAATTATTTATTAATATAATTTAAATTGGACTATGTCTTATCCTTTAATAACTATTTATTTAATTACATACGTATGTTAAACGTGTTATTTCAAAGTTTTCACGCTTAGTCTCTGAGGCACTAATAATATTATTACCTGCAAGTTATACCAACCAACTTAAATTTAAAGTGTACGTGAGTATCGGAACTCTGGTCTCTATATAGGTACTTTCTTGCATATAGTGAAATAATAATCCATATTAATTCAAATATGGACGACGTGGATTGATTTAGCTATATTCCTAATTTATATTTCATTGAATCATGCATAAAAGGTAGTACAAGATCTTTTACAGTTTTAACAGATTTAGCTAAAATGTAAATACGAAATTTATCATTGGCTTTATGTATAGTACATTTAATTTCATATTTTTCGTTTAAATAAATTTTTAAACGATTAACTTCTGCATGAGTAAAATTATCAGTACAAATATATAATCCACGACTAGTTCCAAAACACCCGTCCTGAGCGTGATAATAACCTAATATTAATAATTTTTCTAAATTATAAAAGATATTATATATTTACCTCATGGCTCTTTGCTTAAAACATGTTTATTAATTGTGTTTCTGCTAATATTCATTTTTAAGGCAGCTTCTCTCATAGAAATAAAAGTTAAAATTTCTTGCGTTTCTATATTAGTAAATACAACTTTCTTTCCTTTAGTTTTAATATTAAAGTTAACTATTCCTTGAGTAATTTTGGCTCTAGCTTCAGGAGAAAACCCATCACCTTTAGAATGAAATTTTTTAAAAATGTTTCCCAAATTTTCTAAATGTTCCGGTGATTTTACACCACCCATTTTAGCGATTGTTTCTTCTGTGTGTTTATAACCCAAAGTAGAACCCGCTATTTTTAAAATATTATACTCTGGCTTTAACAAATCAATATAATATTGTTCTCTAGATGTTGCCAGAGCAGGCTCACAATATTCAAGTATCTCGTCGCCCTCCTACGGAGGGCGAAGAATAACCGTACTTGATTAAAGCTTTGTTAATAAGCATATTATTTTTGGGGTCAGTAATATAATTATAACTATAATAATTACTAAATCTTTTACCTAAATTAACACTACTTCCTACCTAGCAGTTTCCGTTAATATTATTTTTTCATAAATATACACCAGATTTATCCTTATTTTCTTTTACAGCTTACTCTTTTGAAATATCCGCATTTTCATATTTTAAAATTGGAACAAAAGAATTAGGATTATTCTTAGTACTAAAAAATCTTCGAATATTAATATTTAATAATTTAACTACAGGACGTTTCGTGTCAAATGATAAAGGTCTAACAGCGCTATGTTTATTATCAATTTTATATTCAGAAAGTATTTTTAACGTATGGTGAAATAATATTTTTCACTGTATCTAGAGACTTAACTAAAATATAAATTCGATAATTTCCTCCAGTTACTTTATGTAAAGTGCATTTAATATTATGCCTGTTGGTTAAATAGCGAGCAAGTCGTTTAACATCGGCATGAGAGAAATCATCGGAGCAAAGATATAGGGAATTACCACACGGTAATTTCTTTTGAGCAATTCAATGTGCTAAAGCTAAAGGAGTTAAAAGAGATAAATCTTCAGGAACTATTTTAACTTTGTTGATATAAAAAACATTATATAATTCAGTTAACATAGGTAGAGCTCTAGATCAAAAATTAAAAAATGTATATGTTTTTCCTGTTCTTTTGTCAAGGTATGAATGTTCCCTGTACTTACCAGAAGTTATAGAAGATAAAGAATTAAATAAAAAAATAAAATAATCTTTATTATTTTCACCTTGTGTAAAGCCAAATCTAGCGTTTTTACCCCTAGGAGGTAATTCTAATCTACCGTCACCTAAAATAGATCCAAATAAAATCTCTTTAACGTGGTCCATATTTTCATTATTTTTTTGATCTATATTATTTACTTCAACCTTTATATCTGAATTTTTTAACATATTTAAATCATTGTTTTGAGAATAAAGAATTAAAAATATCCTAAATCTATCTAAACCTACTGTATACATATGCAAACTTAGTTATCTTAAGGGGCTTACCTACAGTGTTAGTGTTTTCTAGTGCTCTGAACACTTCCTTCAAAAGGACCCTTCACACCAATCAGTTTGATTAACCTGATTCTAAGTTTCGACTGTACATTCGCAAGCATCTCAGCTCTACGTAGGTGAACCAGTCTGTAGCGATGTTCCTTAGCCACCGACGGTCTTCAACTAGGGAGTTGTTAACCGTTTTCACCATGTCCGGTCGTTATACAAATAATTGCTTCCATTTTGGTAGATCGTGCTTCACAGTCTCCATTTTAAGCCAAAAATCTAAATTAAGAATTTATTGGCTACGCTATGCGATTGAAGAGACGGGTACTAGGCAAGACGTATAAGAATATACTACGTGTTTCGCTTATTAATAAAACGTTGCCACGATTAATAACGATTAGGTGGGATTATGCTACCCACAGCACCTATTCAGAGTACAATGCAAAGTATAACGAAGACTTATAACCTTATTTGTCATTATCTTTATTTATAAGTTGACTTAATTTTTTGATTTTTTCAATACCTTCTGGAGATTTATGTTCTTTGTTTAAAACACAATGATAAATTACTATTCATTTATCGAAGGCTCATTGTTTTTTGGTTCTTAATACGAATTGATTAAAATAATTAATGATTATCGATAAACTATTTAAATTAGTTACTGCATATCTAAAATTATTATTCTTACGTGCATAAATTGAACCATAACTTAGAATATTTTTCAAATCATTAAATAACGATAATCCTTCTTTTTGATCGACAATAAATCTTAAGATAACACTTTTGTTATTTTTAGCTACGTAAACATTAAAACAACCCTCAGCGTCTACAAACCCAGAAAATCAACTATTATTTAGCGATAATTTAATCGGGCTAGTTATTGCTTTTAATAAGTTATCTTTATTTTTAATATTACTATTTCATTGTTTTGATCAAACTATTAATTGCTCAATTCTAGGTATAAGATGAAGATTACCATTAAATAAATGAAATAATAAAAACACGCTTGACTGTTCCCTTACTATAAATCTATGAAACCCTTCAAACTCTTTTACATATCCAAATTTTAAGATATCTCTTATTTCATAAAGTATTTTTGATTCTTTTTGTGTTAACACAAAAATTGGTCTACCTTCATTAACACCTAAGTAGCCGTCTCCTTCGGCAAAACCAACAAATCAACCCAATCAATTAGGATCAAGTGTAGTATTATAAATATCTTTGTATAAGGTATTAAACTTATCAAAGGATAACGTATTATAAGATAATGAATCTTCATTTTTTTGCACAATATTAGAGGAGAAACCCAACACATAATGATGCAAAATAAAATTTATTTGTGGACTATATCTTCATCTTTTAATTGAGTTTATCGCCAGTTTTTTTTGTATTGCTCGTAATCAAATTAATTTCTTTACTTAGCTTTCTAATTTCGCTAAGTCCTGTTTCTGTAAGATGTGCTTTATTTTGTACCAACTGATAAACTGCTACTTATTTATCAAAAGAATATTGTTTTTTACTTTTTAATCGAAATTTGTTAAGATATTCAATTATAAGTGACGCTTTAACAAACGAATTACTCTCTATTCTATGCATGGTACCCTCAGTCCCTTTTTTAAGTTTTCTATTACTTAAAAATAGATTTAATTGATACTTTATAACATATCCTCTAAGCTATCTTTTTGATCAATCATAAATTTCAGTTTTACTTGATAGCCTAAAGCCATAGCTTTTCTTTTAAAAAGTGTAACATTAAAACAACCCTCTGCATCTATAAAACCAGATATTCAACTATCATTTAACGTAGTAAGAACATTGTTGTTTTTTTGTTCTATATCAAGAGTATCTAATCAATTTTTTTTTTACTTGGACTTTTCTTTTATTTAAGACCAAATTTCCATTAAATAAAGCTATTAGAATAAGCATATTTTTTTTATCATCAACACGATAACGACTAAAAGTATATTGTTACTCTTCCTATTCCTAAAGTTTCATGTATATGATTTAATATTGCAGTTTCTTTTTGAGTTAATACAAAAATAAGATGTTTATCTTTCCCTACGAGAAATGCACCATCTCCTTCAGAAAATCCAATAAATCAAGTTAATCAATCATCAGATATTTGATCCGGATTTTTACCTGATATATTCCTATATTCATTAAAATTAAAAGATGTTTCGCGTGTAGTCTATGAGGAGCTATTTTCAGCTTTTGTTCCAAAATTATTTGAATTTACTAATAAAAATAAATATATAAAGCTAATATTTCCGGCTGATTGAACATAACCTATAAGATTTTCACTATTAAAAGTACTTATAGGCACTAAGCTTTCCCAGCATACAGCGAAATTTATTACCTCTAAGTCACCTTTGAGGAAAGCCACTCAAATTAAAAGATGTTTCGCACATAGTCGATGAGGATCCTTATTAAACTAGTCTATTAATTTAAAATTTTACTTTTGTAAGGCTTTAACTTTTTAGAGTTAAAGCTATAAAGGGGTAAATTATTTTAATAGTATAAAGTTTCCTGCTGATTGAACATAGCCTATAAGATTTTTACTATTAAAAGTACCTATAGGCACTAAGTTTTTCCAGCATACAGCGAAATTTATTACTCCAAAGTCACCTTTGGAGAAAGCCATCATTGTATAATATTTTTATTTAATTTGTTAAATAAAAATTTAAAGATTTTTTTAACTAGTCCATATTATTTTTTAACTTAATCAATAAATCTAATCCTGCTAAAGTTAAATGTTTTTCACTTTTAATTATTTCTGCAGCTTTACAGAAATTTAAATAATTTAAAGCTTTTATACCATAAAGAGGGTATTTTTCAAAAAAAGGAATAATAATATTAAATATATCCGATGTTTTATTTACATTAAAATCCCCAACTAATTGACCTTTTCTTTGTTTATACTCTCCACAACCAAAATAATTTTTAAAACTAATAAGAAGTTGTTCATCTCGAATATGTTGAGTAATTAAAAATCTTAATCCGACTGAATATCCAATTTTGTGTGAATTAGATTTGGAAATTTTAATACGGAAACAACCTTCAGCAGTTACAAACCCTACTAATCAATAAGGGTTATAAATTTCTTGTTTTACAATTAAAGGTCTTATAGCAGGAATAATGTCCGGATAGGCTTCTTTTAATTCATCATTTAGCCCTTTGTTTATGCTAGCTTTAAGTTTCACAATTTCTTTTATACCATCAAAAGTCAAAAACTTGTTTAAAGAGTAGATAATCAGCCTGTTTTTGAGTTATTAAAGGATATTTATCAAAATGATTAATTATTATTTCTAAATCAGTAATAGATGTTACTGTAAATTTAATAACATTTTTTTCTCTATCCATAATTACACCAATATCGTTAAAAAATACTTTAATATTTTCTAATAACTCCTGATCTTTTTTATGTAAATTAATACCGAATGATAATTTTACAGCTCAACCTACTTTAAATTTAGAGTTTTTACTAATAGAAACATTAAAATAACTTTCCCCGTCGCAGAATCCAGTAATAAAATAAGGATTATTTTTTGTTTTTGAGATGAACCAGTAGCAAAGTATCTTTGTGTAAATATTTTACTAATTATATTGTATTTATATATATTATAAACACAACATATATTTATTAACAATAAAAGAAAAAAGAAATTTTGACTTCACACCACGAATCCTAGTACTCCAATTGACATCATTGCGTAACTATGTTTTGTATGTAAGTAAATATTATTAAAAAAGTTTATTTTAATCTATTTGAATTCATTTGTAAATTTAATATCTTAATTTGGTCTAAACCTTTTTTAGTTAAGTGTTGTTTTAATTCAATAATTGACATACTATATTCCTTTAAATGTTATCTACCTCTGTTCATCCCAGCTTTAATAATTCTAATCTTTTCCAACCCTTCACCCGTTAAATGTAATTTCATTTTCATAAGTTCTGCAGCTTTAACAAAATCTAAAAAATCTAAATTTTTTGTACCTTGTAAAGAAAATTTATTAAATAAAGGAATAATTATATTATATATATCTGAGAATTTAGCTACAGTTAATTGAAGTCAAGTTTTATCTTTATAAGTAGTAATATAACCACAACCTAAATGTTTATTTAATATTTTAATTAACTGATGATCTCGAGTATGTTGAGTTATAATAAGTTCTAATCTAACACCATATCCCAATTTAGATGCTGCAGATTTATAGATTGATATAAAAAAACAACCCTCAGCTTCAACAAATCCGACTAATCAATTAGAATCCGGTATTTCTGAAACTAAAACAGTAGGTTTTTCCATAGGTATAATATTAAAACTTGATTTTAATTGATCGTTTAAACCTTTATTTAAACAACTTTTAAGAGTTACAATTTTAGTTAAACCTTCCTTTGTTAAATGCTCACCTTTGTTTATTAATTTTATAATAGATTTAAAAACAATAAAATCTGCTCTTTTTTGCGTAAGTAAAGGATATTTATCAAAATGTAAAATTATGCTGTTTAAATCTTTTATTGATGAAACAATATAAGCTGCAGCACTATCACTTTTAATAAAAATTTCCCCAACTCCAAAAAAATTTTTTAATTTATATAATAAATTAATATCTCGTGAATGAACATGAATATGAAAAGACGGTTGTACAATTCAACTTTTTAAGTCTTTTTTAAATACAGACACTATAAATGACGATTCTCCATCAGAAAACCCTGTTACATATCAGGGATCAATTATATTTAGCGATTCCAAACTAGAAACAACCTGTGAAGATAAATGTCGAATATTTTGCTTTAAATTTTTGCAAACCTAAAATTTGCTTGGCAACATTGTGCTTATAATTTTTATACAATACAAAAAAAGATTATTATTTAAAAAATTAAAATAAATAATTAAATCAAAATAATTATATATTTACTAACTACAAAATGGACTATATATTAATAAGCGAAACTTAATTTTTTCGTGTAGTCTCTGAGGTTATTATAAAATTACCTGCTGATTACCTTAAAGGTTTCCCAGCATATAGAAAAATTTAATAATTTTTAATGTGCAAACTAATCTTGAAATGTTTTGATGTAAAAATACAAATTAATCTTTACTGTGCTGAATTATATGAAATCTACAATTCATTGTTTAAAACAAACATAATCTTCTTGTTTTAAGTTTAAAAGAGGATAACTATCAAAATGAGGTATTATTTTTTTTAATAAAGAATTAGTATCTTGAACTATAAAATCACACCTGGGTGTAGATAAATTAGATCTTAAATTAACCACCCCACAATCAAAAAATTTTATAAATAATTTCATCAATTCTAAATCTTTACTGTGCTGAGCTATATGAAATCTACAATACACTTTTTCTAATAATACATAATCCTTCGCCGATTTAACGTAGATAGAAAATCCACCATCCCCGGCGACAAATCCCGAAACCCATTGTGGATTTAAATTATTAGGTAAATCTATAATTGGTTTATCTGATGGTATTATATTAGGGTAATAATTTAAAACTTTTTTAGATACTCCTCTATTTATATAAGCATAATAAGAAAGAATAGTTAAAAACCCTTCTTTAGTTAAATGTTCTTTATTTAAAATCATTTTTACAACCTTACATCATAATAAAAAATCCACTCCTTTTTTAGAGATAAGCGGATATTTTGTAAAATGCGGTATTATTACATCATTTATATTGTTAACATTTGTTACTCGATAAACTGATTTTTTTCTATCAGGTCTATGATATATTCCACCTACACCAAAAAAAGATTGAATTTTATATAAGATTTCTTTATCTTTTACATGTAAATTTATTTCAAATGAAATTCTTACTTTAGATTTTAAAGATTCTGAGATTTCTATTATTACTGAAAAACAACCCTCAGCATCTATAAATCCTGTTACTCAATGAGGATCTAATTTATTTTCAATAAGCTTTGTAGAATAATATTTTTTTAATAATTTATTTATTCTTACATCTGAACAAAACATTGGACTATATCTTAATCATTTAGCAAAAATGATTTGCCACGTACAGTCTCTAAAAAATATATTATTTTTTATTCTCTGCTGATAGCTCATTGTAATATCCTTAAATATATTGTTTATATTTAAAGCCTTAGAGGTTTCCAGCATATAGTGGATGGATTGCACATAATTATTAATTAATGTAGGCTTACGCTTGTAAACCATTCCTAGATACTTTTCAAATAAATGAAATTGGACCATCTCTTTGTCAACTAAATAATATAAAAACACTTTATTGCTAATAAATTTATACATTAAACTTTACCAGATACTACCTTATCTCACTTAATCACAAAATTTTTTCAACTTTTACCTAATACTGAATTAGGTGTTGCATTATGAGCATGAAGTACTCTAAGTTCATAAAATTTATTAACCATGTGTAATCTTACTCGTTTTTCAGATCTAGAAGGATTAACTTTAAAATAATCATTAACTAGTTTTAAAATTTCATTTTTTCTATAACAAGTTCATTTAAATGCTCCTACTTTAGCCATAGTATAAATTTTTCCACCATACAGTTCAACTAAAGCATCTAATAAAAATTTGTTTTTTTGAGATGCAGTAATAAATAATTCACCAGATTTATCATTCATATAAACGCTACCATCGCTATCGAAAAATCCTGCAAATCAACCATTATAGTAAGTTAATGGTTGTGGGTTAATTAAGTCTATGTTATAATTTTCACATATTTTACCTAATTGAAGCATTCTTACAGGATTTCGAATAAGACCATTAACAGCTTTTATTAAATTTAATAAGCCTGTTTTATGATGTAATCTATATCTTAAATGATTATCCCCAGCCTTTAATTTTACTGAACCTCCAAATTTTTGTTTAATAATATATAGACAGTGTTTATCCCTAAGTTCCATAACTATTTCTAGACTAGCATATCCTTTTTTTGATAATTGAAAACAACCATCGCCATCAATTAATCCTGCTAATCATTCGTTAAAAGCCTTATTATTATCTGAAGATTTAAGATTATCATTTTTAATGTTAGTATCTTCGATAATTTCTGAAGAAATAGAATTATCAGCCGAATCTAAATTATCGTGTTTTTGTGTTGACAACAAACATATGGCCTCTGAGATTACTACTCACATGCTTAATCTTATTGACTCCTTAATCTTAGATTTCAAGTTTATAAAACTTGGTGTTTTGGTTATCGGCGGGTTCCCAATAGGAAATAAAATTTCTTGTACAAACATTTTTACATTTTTAATATTTATTTTTATATTGTTTAAAATAAATAAAAAAGTAGTTTGTAGTATATGATCTACTGAATTCCTGCGTATAGTTTGTTGCATTAAAAATTTTTTTAAAGGGCCATCTTGACCGAAAACGTGTTTACTTGATGTCGATGAAACAACCGTACTGATAATCCCGAAACCTGGAATAATTAAAATATAAACTTCTGGGTGCTACATTTATTTCTTTTTATAAATGTTTGGACCATCTCTTTAAATAAAAATTTTATTCATAATTCATTCATTTTTTTATGAATATATCTCAACTTTTTGCTAATAAAGAATCAGATGTTGCTTTATGAGCTTTCATACTTTTTAATTCATAAAATTTAGATACTAAAAACAATCTATTAATTTTAGCTGATCTTGGAGGATATTCTTTGAAATATTCAATTAATTTTAATATATCTTCTTTTTTAGTTATATATCATTTAAAAGAATCAGAACTTCCTTTACTAATATAAACATTTCCTCCATATAATTCAATTAAAGGAGTTAATAATTCAGTTGTTTTTTGACTAACTGCTATAGATAATTGTCAATTAGTTTTATTTATAGTGATTGTTCCATCTGCATCGAAAAATCCTGATAATCAACCATTATTGTGTGTTAAATTTTCAGGTCAAATTAAAGTTATATCGTATTTTAAACAAACATTATTTAATTGAACTAATCTAACTGGATTTCTTATTAATCCATTAATATCATTAATTATATTTAATAGACCTTCTTTATGATGTAATCTATATCTTAAAGCATTAGCATTAGATCTTAATTTTAATGAACCTCCATATACATTTTTTATTATCTGTAATGCTCTTTCATCTCGAATATCCATAGTTATTTCTAACCCTGCGTATCCTTTTTTTGATAATGTAAAACATCCATCTCCATCTATTAGACCAGCTAACCATTGCTTAAATTTTAAATCTCTATTAGAATTACTTAAATTATGAATTGATCTTTTATTTTTATTTAACAAACATATGGCCTCTGAAGTTCCTACTAATGAGTTAGACACGTTGGTTACTTGCGGATTATAGTAAATTAAAAAGTTTTTTACTTTATTGGTATGAAATACATAACTTATAACTAAAGTACTTAATAAATATAAAACTATTTCCCCGCTTATAGTTTGTTGCATTAAATTTAATTTAAAGGGCCACATTTGACCAAAGAATCAAAACAGATGTTGGAAAAGTATTGGATCACCACCTCCAGCTGTTTCGAAGAATGATGTATTGAAATTCCTATCGGTTAACACCATAGTAATTCCACCAGCTAAAACAGGAAGAGAAAGTAATAATAGAACAGCAGTAACAACCACAGCTCATCCAAATAATGCTAATTTCATTCACTAAATTAATATTTATCATTAAGATTTAATTTAATTACTAATTAATTAATTAATCTATTTGATTTATATAATTATTATGATTTATTTAATTTGTAGTTAAAATAGTCATAAAAAGATTTATTTATCTTTTTTTTCTTTTTTTTTTGATCCTTCAATACTTAACAAATATATAACCAAATCAAAATATAAAAAAAGAATTCAGAAAAAAGTCTTTATATATTAATCATATACTACCCGTTATTCAAGTCTATTAGAATTCATTCTTGATTTGTATAGAATAATTTTATTTAAACCTTCATGCGTTAAATGATCTTTAGATTTAATAAGAGCTGATACTTCTTTAAAATCTTCAAAATCTTTAGCCTTCACACCTAATATTGGATATTCTTCAAAAAGAGGTATAATAATGTTTGCTATATCAGAAAATTTTGATACACTATATGTTATAATACCAGACTTTTCATTAATACTGTATTGACCGCAACCAAGAAATTGAACAAAACTTTTTAATAAATTAACATCTCGTATATTTTGAACAACTAAAAAATTTAAACTAGTGCTTACCCCTAGTTTATGTGTTTTAGATTTACTTTGTTTAATTATAAAACTTCCTTCACCAGACACAAACCCAGCTATTCAATGTTTAACCTCAGATGAGTTAGCTATTAAATTAGGTTCAGTTACTTCTGGTCTTAACATAGGAGTAATATCAGGAAAAGCTATTTTTAATCTTTCAGGTAAACCTTTATTTAAAGGAGCTCTTATACTGACAAGTTTTCGTAAACCTTCATGAGTAAGATGTTCTTTATTATTTACAAGATCAAAAGCTAATTTAAATAATAAAAAGTCTGCATGTTTTTGAGTTTTTAGTGGATAGTTATCAAAATGATTAATTATACAAGCTAAATCTGTCAATTTTATAACTGAAAAATGAGCAGCATCATCATGTAATGTAATATTTCCTACTCCAAAGAAACGTTGAATTAAATACAAAATGTTTATATCTTTGGAGTGCAAATGTATATTAAAAACTAATTTTACACTTCAATTACTACGGAATTGTGAATTTTTGCTAATACTAATCATAAATGATGACTCACCATCGCAAAATCCTGTTACGGTATGAGGGTTTAATTTATTAGGGCGTGTAGTATATTTCGTTTAATTTTTAATTTATCTATTTTACCCTAACCTATAAAAATTAAAATTTTTATAAAATATTATATAAATAATTTAAGTATTTAATTTAAATATATTTAAAATTTTAAATAATAAGCTAGGTACGTAAAAATAAACAAAACTGGTTTCCCAGCTACCAGAATACACCTTACAACAATCACCATTAGCGATGAAGGTTGAAAACCGTCTACTCTTTGCTCTTTTACATATAAAAATTATATGATTTAGATCCGCGATCATCCATTTAACTGTTATTATCCATAACAATATTACCTTACCCTTAACTATTAATAAAGGCCAATCTTTGTGTTTCCTAAAAGATTTTGGTTTTTAGGGTTTTAGGACCTTTCCGGAATTTGGTTTTACGCACAAATAACTTATTTATGCAGTCTTGTACCAGGACTTCTCATATTTAGCACAGTTGTGATAAAATTCATAGCACCTAAAAGAGAACTGACACCGGCTAAATGTAAACCAAAAATTGCTAAATCAACACTAGCTCCACTATGACTTTGAATTCCAGCTAGAGGAGGGTAACATTATATTTATAACTTCATATTTTTAATTTATTTTAATAATTTTTGTAATTAAAGATATTTTTTCGAAATACTATCGTTATTTCCACCATTCACATGGTGGTTTGGACTATACCTTCATCCAATACCATTCTAGTCTTTATTATTTTTATCTTGAGTAGTATCTACTAAAACAAAATTTTTATTTAATCTGACTTTTCTTAAAACTCTTATATTATCTCTTATTTTTCTTAATTTTTCATAATTACCTTTATGTTTTACATAAGATCTTGCTCAAATTCTAAATTCTACAGTTTTCATACCTTTCATAGTATTATTGTAATAATCTATTATGTTAAAAATAGCACGTGAATTAGTAGTTACTACTGTGTAATGTGTTTTTTTTTTGCTTATACTTATACCTAATATATAAGCTATAGATTTTAAAACAATAGGATCTAATTTCTGAGTTATTTCAAAAGCATGAACTATTCGAATAGAATCTTTGCTTACAAGATAAAAACTTCCCTCTGCTTCGGTAAAACCTATAAGTCAATATTTACTCATTACTGATTTAGCATCATTAGTATTATTAACTTCATAATTAACTGTTTTTCAAGCAGGAGAAATATAGTCAGTAGGCATTTGTTCACTTTGTAATTTTAATAGTAAATTATCTTTTTCTTTTGTAGATAAATTAGGATTTTCTAATATATCATAAGCTTTTTTAAATTTTTGATAGGAAAAATATTTACTAGTTAATAAAGGATATTTATCAAAAATAGGTAAAATAATAGAACCTATATTTTTTCTATCTCTTATTCTAAAATCTCCTTTATTACAATTAGCATCTATATGAACTGAACCTACACCTAATTGTTTTTTGATAAAATATAATATTCTTAAATTATAAGTACTTTGAGTTAATTTAAAGAAAAGAGTTCATTTTCCTTCGGCTACTCTGATTATAGAAAAACTTCCATCACCATCTGTAAAACCGACTAATCATAGATGAAAATTATCTTGATTTTCATAATATTTAGATCTGTTAATTGATCTAGAATGGTCATACATTTCTATATTACTTGGATGCTCTACATTCAGTCTCTGATGGGAACAATTAAAATGAGCGAAAGAAAAATTCCGTTTCTGATTAGAAAAAATAGACGCTGCATCTCGTGATTGTAAAGTATGTTTCTCGGTAGATCCTCCTCTAGGAACATCGACCGTAAAATCATCAAATTTTTCTAAATTATTTAATGATAGGGCCTCAATAGAGAATCTACCTTTATTCATCCCTGATTTAATTAAACGAATCTTATCTAACCCTTCTTTAGTTAGATGCGCTTTATTTTTCATTAAATCTGCAATTCTGCAAAAATCTTGGAAATCGTTTAATTTTTCACCTTGGATAGGATAATTTAAAAAGAATGGAATAATTTTTTCATTAATGTCTGAGAATTTAGTTACTACAAAATCCCAAACTTCTTGATTAGTCTTCTTTTTTAAATATCCACATCCTAAAACCTGAATTAAATTTCTAAGAAATTGTTCATCTCTGGCATGTTGAGTAATTTGAAATACTAATTGAATAATTACTTTATTATTACCTTCAGAAAGATTACAAAAAAAACATCCCTCCCCTGTTGTGAAACCAGCTAATCAATTAGGACTTACAACTAAATTATCTCTAATTAAAGGCCTTTCCGTATAAGTAATATCTGGGAAAGCTAGTTTTAAATCGTCAGAAAGAAGACCTCGATTCATAGCCGCTTTAATTGATACAATTTTTCGTAACCCGTCCAAATTAAGATGTTCTTTAACTAACATTAAAGAAATAGCTTGCTTGAATAATTCATAATCCGCTTTTTTTCTTGAAAGAAGTGGAAATTTATCTAAATGAGCTATTATTATTTTTAAATCTTTTAGGTTCTGAATCCTATATTCAAAAGATTCTTTACGTTGTTTATAAATTTTTCCTGCCTCAAAGAAATTTAGAATTTTTTCTAGTAAAGCTAGATCCTTTTTATGTAAAGTTAATTTAAAGGAAGGTTTTAATGTTCAACCTGTTACATAATCTTTAGCCTTATAAACATTTAAATAAAAACAACCTTCAGCGTCTATAAGTCCTGAAACAAACTCAGGATTAGGTATTGTTTTAGTTGAATAGAAACGTTTAGTTGCTCTTATTTTCTTAAAAACAAATCCAGATTTGCATCCTAAAAGAGGATGAGAATTTCGGTAACTTAACATTAACTTATTTTGTTCCCAGGCGCATTGTCTTAATTCTACACATTTTTTACTTTTGAAAAAAAAATATAGAAATACAATTAGTATTATTACTACTAATAAAAAAAGTGAGTAACTAATAGTATAAGTTTTTAAAACTACAAGAATTTCGCGCATCGAATAGAGTTTTATTGCCTCTAAGTTACCAAAGAGCAACTCCTTACCTTTTAAAAGAGTTCAACCTGTACCCGCACCATCCTCAATACAGCTAGAGAATACAAATAAAGCTAAACTAGGTATAAGCAGTCAGAAACTAATGTTATTAAGTCTAGGGAATGCCATGTCCGGACCACCACCAATGATAGGTAATAAGAAATTACCAAATCCACCAATTAATGCAGGCATAACCATAAAGAAAATCATTAAGATAGCATGCGCTGTAATGAGACTATTATATAACTGATTATCTGCGATGTACTGAACACCCGGTCCTGATAATTCTAATCTGATTAGTACAGACATTCCTGTACCAACTAAACCAGAAAATAAAGCGAAGATTAAGTATAATATTCCTATGTCTTTTGCATTTGAAGACCAGGTCCACCTTTCCGTACTAAGTGAAGCATTCAT